ATTCCTGAAAAACCTATGTATGAACAAGGTCTAATTTTATTACCACACTTAGCCACATTAGGTTATGGTGTAGGTCCTGGTGGTGAAGTAGTTGATACTTTTCCATATTTTGTTTCAGGTGTTCTTCATTTAATTTCATCAGCTGTTTTAGGTTTTGGTGGTATCTACCACTCATTAATTGGGCCAGAAACATTAGAAGAATCTTTTCCATTTTTTGCTTATGTTTGGAAAGATAAAAATAAAATGTCAACTATTTTAGGTATCCATTTAATTATTCTTGGTATCGGTGCTTGGTTACTTGTTTGGAAAGCAATGTATTTTGGCGGCGTATATGATACTTGGGCTGTTGGTGGTGGTGATGTTCGTGTCATTACAAACCCAACAATAAACCCAGCTATTATTTTTGGATACATATTAAAATCACCATTTGGTGGTGATGGTTGGATTGTTAGTGTTGATAACATGGAAGATATTATTGGTGGCCATATTTGGATTGGTACTTTAGAAATCTTCGGCGGTATTTGGCATATTTTAACTAAACCTTGGGCTTGGGCACGTCGTGCTTTTGTATGGTCTGGAGAAGCATATTTATCATATAGTTTAGCTGCTATTTCTTTAATGGGATTCATCGCATGTTGTATGTCTTGGTTCAATAATACAGCTTATCCTAGTGAATTTTATGGTCCTACGGGTCCTGAAGCATCTCAGTCTCAAGCATTTACTTTTTTAGTTCGTGACCAACGTTTAGGTGCTAATGTAGCATCAAGTCAAGGTCCTACGGGTCTAGGTAAGTATTTAATGCGTTCACCAACAGGAGAAATTATTTTTGGTGGTGAAACAATGCGTTTTTGGGATTTCCGTGGCCCTTGGTTAGAGCCTTTACGTGGTCCAAACGGTTTAGATTTAAATAAACTTAAAAATGATATTCAACCATGGCAAGAACGTCGTGCAGCTGAATATATGACTCACGCTCCATTAGGTTCATTAAACTCTGTAGGAGGTGTAGCTACTGAAATTAACGCAGTTAACTTCGTTTCTCCACGTTCATGGTTAGCTTGTTCACATTTCGTATTAGGTTTCTTCTTCTTCGTTGCTCATCTTTGGCATGCTGGTCGTGCTCGTGCAGCAGCAGCTGGTTTTGAAAAAGGAATCGATCGTGATAATGAACCTGCATTATCAATGAAACCTTTAGACTAATTTATAATTTACTTAATAATTATAAATTATATTTTAACTAAAATATAATTTATAATTATTAAATAAATTGTAAATAAAAAAAATAATTTAAATAAATTAAATAAGTTTTAATACTATTTTTATTATAATTAATATTGGCTTAATTATATTTTAATATTTAAACGATTAAATATAAATGATAGTATAGATATTAAATATAACTTATTAAAATACTTAAACAAAAACTAAACTATAGTATAAAACTATTCAATTAAAAAATAAATATAAATTAAAAAAATATAAACTTAAGTTAAATCTGAACCAAAATAAAATTATTTTATAGATTTTATTGAACAGTTTATAAATTTTTATCATAAAAACTGTTTAGTATTAGAAATTAGACTATTTCATATTTTTATACTATAATAATTATTATAAATATCGTAAATATTAGTTTTATCATATTGTTTTAATAAATTTTTTAATTGACTAAAACAATTAAATAAGTTATAATTATTTAAAAGATTATTAAAAGCCTACTTAGCTCAGTTGGTTAGAGCATCCGTCTCATACGCGGAATGTCACTAGTTCAAATCTAGTAGTAGGCAATAAATTATTATTTTGACTTAAAAAAATATATTTATTATAATAATATAAAAATAGGGGTTGTAGTTCAATTGGTTAGAGCACTACCCTGTCACGGTAGAAGTTGCGGGTTCGAGTCCCGTCAGCCCCGAGTTTATTACAAAATACTATTATAATAAATAAATATAATAGTTTATTACAAAATACTATTATAATAAATAAATATAATAGTAAAATATTATTATTCTATATTACAATGTAAATAATACAATGTAAATAATATTAATTAAATAATATATAATTAGAAATTATTTGGTCCCTTATATTTATTATATAATAATTATTAAGTAAAAATAATAGTATTAAAAATAAAATTATGAGTTGAATTACTTGTTTTTATTTATTATAAATAATAAATAAACTCCTTTTAACTATAATAGTTAAAAATAAAATAAAAATTTTTTATTTTAAAAAATTATATTTATTAAGTAGTTAATTATTTAATTAATTAATATAAAAGAAATATGGCAACAACAAAATTTCCAAAATTTAGCCAGGGGCTAGCAAACGATCCTACAACTCGTCGTATTTGGTTTGGGATTGCTACAGCACATGATTTTGAAAGTCATGATGGTATGACTGAAGAAAATTTATATCAAAAAATTTTTGCTTCACATTTTGGTCAATTAGCAATTATTTTTTTATGGACTTCAGGTAACTTATTTCATGTTGCTTGGCAAGGTAATTTTGAACAATGGGTTCAAAATCCATTAAATATTCGCCCAATTGCTCATGCAATTTGGGATCCGCACTTCGGACAACCCGCGGTTGAAGCATTTACACGAGGAGGAGCTTCAGGCCCTGTAAATATTGCAACATCAGGAGTATATCAATGGTGGTATACAATTGGGATGAGAACAAATCAAGATTTATATGTTGGTTCTATTTTTTTATCTCTAGCTGCAACAGCATTTCTATTTGCAGGTTGGCTTCATTTACAACCTAAATTTCAACCAGGCTTAAGTTGGTTTAAAAACGCAGAGTCGCGTTTAAACCACCATTTATCAGGTTTATTTGGGGTTAGTTCTTTAGCTTGGACAGGTCATTTAGTTCACGTAGCTATTCCTGCAGCACGTGGAGAACGAGTTGGATGGGATAATTTCTTAACAACATTACCACATCCACAAGGACTAACACCTTTCTTTACAGGTAATTGGGCTGCGTATGCAGAAAATCCAGATACTGGTAATCATATTTTTGGTACTGCTTCAGGTTCAGGAACAGCTATTTTAACTTTTTTAGGTGGCTTTCATCCACAAACACAAAGTTTATGGTTGTCAGATATGGCACACCACCATTTAGCAATCGCTGTTTTATTTATTGTAGCAGGTCATATGTATCGTACTAACTTTGGTATTGGTCATAGTATGCGTCAAATTTTAGAAGCACATACTCCACCAGCAGGTGGTCTTGGTGCTGGTCATAAAGGATTATATGATACAGTAAATAATTCATTACATTTCCAGTTAGGATTAGCTTTAGCATCAGTAGGTACCATTTGTTCATTAGTGGCTTAAGATTGGGTCACCTGTAATTTTAAAAATTCAGATAATAAACTTCGCTATATGCTGGAACCATCTGTTATTCTTTTGGTCCTAACTTAACATTAATAGTTAGGTAAAATCCAAAAGTAGGATAAATCAGCAGGAAACTTAATTTTAATTAAAAATATGAAAAAACAATTAAAGCGTTCGGCTATAAGCCAACCCTCGACTATAGGATCCTCAGAGACTACACGCGAAGCACCTTTACATTTAAATAAAAATTTTTTTTTTGACAATTATTTTAAAAATTTTAAACCTGAACATATTAAATCAAATGATTCTTTATTTCTTCAATGGTTTATTGGTTTTACCGAAGGAGATGGTTCATTTATTGCATCAAATAGAAGATGTTACTTTATAATTAATCAAAAAGATATAAAAATACTTTATAAAATTAAAAATAATTTGGGTTTTGGTCAAGTTTTCAAATATACGCAAAATAAAAAAATATATGGACGTTATATTGTTGAAGACCAAAAAAATTGTGAGAGAATAGCACATATTTTTAACGGGAATTTAGTATTATTAAAAACAAATAAACGTTTCGAAAGTTGGATAAAACAATTGAATATAAAACCTTTAAATACTAGAGGATATATATGTTTAAATAATAGCTGGTTATCCGGATTTATTGATGCTGAAGGTTGCTTTTATGCAAGAGTTCGTAAATTAAAAACTATGAAACTTGGCTATAAAGTAGAACAAAAATTTATAATTAATCAAAAAGGAGAACTCGATTTATTCTATTGTTTAAAAAAATTATTTTCTAGCAACTCCAATATTCAACAAATAATTTGCAAACAAAAACAAACTGATAATATTTATTATAAAATAGAATTAAGTAGCTTTTTATCAAATACAATATTATTGAATTATTTAAACAATTTTCCTTGTAAAGGTAATAAAAATTTAAATATTGTTATTTATAAACGTTTATATGGTTATATCGAAAGAAAAGAACATTTAACAATAATGGGTTTAAAAAAAATTAAAATATTATGTAAAAAATTAAACAAATATAATAAAGGTGAAGATATAGTCCACGTAAAATAATATTATTTTTGTATTAAAAAGTATTATTTTATTTGCAACACATGTATTCACTACCTCCTTATGCATTTTTAGCACAGGATTTTACAACTCAAGCTTCTTTATATACACATCATCAATATATTGCAGGTTTTATTTTATGTGGTGCCTTTGCTCATGGAGCAATATTCTTTATTCGTGATTATGATCCAGAAGCAAATAAAGGAAATGTTTTAGCGCGTATGTTAGAACATAAAGAAGCAATTATTTCACACTTAAGTTGGGTTACATTATTTTTAGGATTCCATACTTTAGGTCTTTATGTTCATAATGATGTAATGCAAGCCTTCGGTACACCTGAAAAACAAATATTAATTGAACCTGTTTTTGCTCAGTGGATTCAAGCTTCACACGGTAAAACTGCATATGGTTTTGATTTATTATTATCTCAACCAAATAGTGTAGCTTATTCAGCTGGACAAAGTTTATGGCTACCTGGTTGGTTAGAAGCAATTAATAGTAATACTAATACTTTATTTTTAACAATTGGTCCTGGTGATTTCTTAGTGCATCACGCCATTGCTTTAGGTTTACATACAACAACATTAATTTTAGTTAAAGGAGCTTTAGACGCTCGTGGTTCAAAATTAATGCCTGATAAAAAAGATTTTGGTTATAGTTTCCCTTGTGACGGTCCAGGCCGTGGTGGAACATGTGATATTTCAGCATGGGATGCTTTTTATCTAGCAGTATTTTGGATGTTAAACACAATTGGTTGGGTAACATTCTACTTCCACTGGAAACATTTAGGAATTTGGCAAGGAAACGTAAACCAATTTAATGAATCATCAACTTATTTAATGGGTTGGTTACGTGATTATTTATGGTTAAACTCATCACAATTAATTAATGGTTATAATCCATTTGGTATGAATAGTTTATCTGTATGGGCTTGGATGTTCTTATTTGGACATTTAATCTATGCTACAGGTTTCATGTTCTTAATTTCATGGCGTGGTTATTGGCAAGAATTAATTGAAACATTAGTTTGGGCTCATGAACGTACACCAATTGCAGCTTTAATTCGTTGGAAAGATAAACCTGTTGCTCTTTCAATTGTTCAAGCTCGTTTAGTAGGTTTAGCTCACTTTAGTGCTGGATATATTTTAACATATGCCGCATTTTTAATTGCATCAACATCTTCAAAATTTGGTTAATTTATATTTTTATTATATATATTTACTAAAAAATAATTTTATAAGGTTAAAATAGAATGGAAGTAAACGTTTTAGGTCTTATTGCAGTAGCTTTATTTATTTTAATTCCCACATCTTTTTTATTAATTCTTTATGTAAAAACAGCAAGTGCGAATGAAAACTAAAATTGACAATTATTATAATTTTATATTATATTTATAATATAAAATTATAATAATTGTAAAAGTATATAAAAAGGCGGCTGTAGCCAAGTGGTAAGGCATCAGATTGTGACTTTGATATTCGCGGGTTCAAATCCCGTCAGTCGCCCAACTCAAATTTAAAATATAAATTATTTATATTTGAAAATAATGAATTTATTAATTATAATAATTAATTATTAGGAAAGGTGGCAGAGTGGTTGAATGCTTCGGTTTTGAAAACCGGCGTACTTTCACGAGTACCGAGGGTTCGAATCCCTCCCTTTCCGAAACATCAATTAACAAACAAACTAATTATTTTTAATAAGTTAATTAATAACCATAGTCTATTAGTAAAGATATAGCTATAATAAAAGAATTTCATTTAAAGTAAAGTATAGTTAAGAATTGTAATTTTAAAAACTATTTATATTTATTTATAAAAATTAAAAGCTTCTTTTTAGTACCCCTTTTAGTAACAAATATATTATTTATACTAACATAACAAATAAAAAAATAATTTTATTTTTTAAGTTATAAACTATTAAAATTAGTATAATTTTAAATTGTTCCATTTATATATGCTAATTGTTTTTTATTATATTTATATATTTCTAATGTTCCATTTATATATGCTAATTGTTTTTTATTATATTTATATAAGTATTTGCTCTTCGAGGGACTCGAACCCTCACGCGTAAAGCACTGGTTCCTAAAACCAGCGTGTCTACCAATTCCACCAGAAGAGCTAATTTAATTATTATTAAAATTTATTAGGTTTCATTTAAATAAAACCTAATAAATTTTAATAAATTTAATAAAAAAACACAATATATCTAATTAACTAAATTATTAATTAATAATTTAACGGTTACTTAATAAATCAGTTAAACCTTCTTTTAAAAGACCTTCTGCTTCTTCATTTAATGCGTTTGTTTCACGAATTAATTCACCATATTTTGATTTATTTGTTGATAAATATTGACGTAATTCAACTAAGAATGAACGTACCTCATTCACAGGAAGATTATCTAAATAACCATTTGTACCAGCATATATAGTAGTTACTTGATCTTCTAATGATAATGGTGATGATTGTGGTTGTTTTAAAATTTCACGTAAACGTTGACCACGAGCTAATTGCTTCTGTGTTGCTTGATCTAAATCAGAAGCAAATTGAGAAAAAGCTTCTAATTCAGCAAATTGCGCTAACTCTAATTTTAATTTACCAGCAACTTGTTTCATAGCTTTTGGTTGAGCGGCTGAACCTACACGGGAAACAGAAATACCTACATTAATAGCAGGACGTATACCGGAATTAAAAATATCTCCTGAAAGGAAAATTTGACCGTCTGTAATTGAAATTACATTTGTTGGAATATACGCTGATACATCACCTTCTTGAGTTTCAACAATTGGTAAAGCTGTCATACTTCCACTACCTAATTGATCACTTAATTTAGCTGCACGTTCTAATAAACGTGAATGTAAATAGAAAACATCTCCAGGAAAAGCTTCACGACCAGGTGGACGACGAAGTAATAATGACATTTCACGATAAGCTTGAGCTTGTTTTGATAAATCATCATAAATAATTAATGTATGACGACCTTTATACATAAAGTATTCTGCAAGTGATGCACCTGTATAAGGAGCTAAGTATTGTAAAGTTGCAGGTGAATCAGCAGTAGCTGCAACAATAATTGTATAATCCATACAACCTCGTTCTTCTAAGGTATTTACTACTTGAGCAATTGAAGCAGCTTTTTGACCAATTGCAACATAAACACAAACAACATCTTTACCTTTTTGGTTAATAATTGTATCAAGAGCAACCGCTGTTTTACCAGTTTGTCTGTCTCCAATAATTAATTCTCGTTGCTAAAGAGTTTTATATATAAATATTTTATATAACTCTTAAGGACTATATCTTTAACAAAGACCCTAAATTTATAACTAAAAAATAGATTAAAAATTATATTTAAACCAAGATTTACAAAAAAATAACCAAGTTTTATATTCCACAGTATCTAAATCTTTTAAATGATATTTCAATTTTTTATAATAAAAATATTTTAAACTCAATCTAATACGATGCATTTTTGAGGATTTTAAAGGATAGTTTTTTAAAATTTCATATAAAATATAAAACTCTTCATAGCTTTTAATAGTCCAATGATATTGATCTTTTGGTTTTTTATTTGCAAAGTTTTTTTTTTCAACGTAAATAGTCCCTAAATTATAAGAGTTTTTAATAAGCAACAATGGTTCTGTATATATACTTGTAATTTTAAGATATATTTGATTAAAACCTCTTGATTGACTTAATCTAACTATTTTACCTTCTTTGCCATGTTTCTGGGAGGCAATATTACTCGTTTTAGAAATAGATATAGAAATAGTTCCATCAGAATCAATTAAACCTGTAAGATAAGCATCTGTAATTTTAAGTTTAGAAATAGATTTTTTTATTTTAATATTTAAAATTTCGCATACTCTTTCAAATTGTCTTAAACGAACTGGATTATGTAATTTACCATTTATTTTATAAACAATAGTTTGAATAATTAAATGAGCTTTAACTCTATATCTAAAACTATTTGATCCACTTCTCGGTTTTATAGAACCTCCCTTTAATTTATTTTTTATGCTATTTAAAATTTCTACATCAAAAATAGAAGTTGTTACCTCAAAACTGACTTCGTTTTTTTTATTAATATAAAAACAACCGTCACCATCAATAACTCCTGCAAACCATTGGTCCCATTTTAAAATATCGTTTTTTTTAGTCATAGTCATAGTTATGGTTTTTATTAGGAAACGTATAGTCTCTGAGGTTCCTAATTGCTTTTTAAAAGCTTTCGTTACCTGCTGATTGTCAGATTAAAATAAAAGTTTTAACATCAGAAAGATACATTGCTCTCTAAGTATTTTATTTTACTATATTTATATTATTTTTTATAAAAATAATATAAGTTTAACTAAGTTCCAGCATATAGTTTCCTGCATTAATAATTAGTTACTACTAATAGTTAAAGGGCCAACATTGACCTCGTCCAATAGGAATCATTGCATCAACAGCAACTAACCCTGTTTGTAAAGGCTCATGTACTGAACGACGAGAGATAATACCTGGCGCTGGTGATTCAATTAATCGAGTTTCTGTAGCTTCAATATCACCTTTACCATCAATCGGACGAGCTAAAGAATTTAAAACACGTCCTAAACATTTGTCAGAAACAGGAATTTGAGCAATTTTACCTGTAGCAACAACAGAGGAACCTTCTTGTATGGCTAAACCTTCACCCATTAGTACAGCACCAACATTTTTTGATTCTAAATTTAATGCAATACCAACAGTACCGTCTTCAAAATCTAATAGTTCACCGGCCATTGCTTTCTCTAACCCATAAATACGGGCAATTCCATCACCAACTTGAAAAACAGTTCCTACATTAACTACTCGCATGTCTTCATTGTATTGAGCAATTTGACGTCGAATAACACTACTAATTTCGTGTGCTTTAATTGTATATGCCATTTTTGTACTCCTATTATTTTACTTTTTAAGTAAAATGATACTAATTTTTTCTGTTTTATTATAAAAAGGAAAAACAACCTATTTTTAAATTATTTAGTTAAAAAACTATAAATGTATTTATATTTAATTAAAAGAATATTTTTTAATAGAAGTATATTTATTAATTTTAACTTTATTTACCCAAGGATGAAATGTTTTTGATTTCATTTGAGCTTTTAATTGATCTCGAACTTGTTTTAGAGATAACAATACAATTTGTTGTGAAATTTGTTGAATTGCCTTTTGTTGTTGTAGGCGAATTGCTGATTGTCTTGTTTCTTTTAAACGAGCTATTTCTTCTTCTGCTTGCTCAATACATAAAGTTTTTTCACGTTCAGCAGCAATTAAACCCTGTTCTCGAATCTCATTAGCTTTTATTTTTGCGTTTTCTAATTGTGAAATTGCCTGATCCATTTTTTCTTGAATTTCTTGGGCACGGGCATCAGCTGCACAGATATTTTGTAAAATTTTTTTTTTACGATTTTCTAATAACTCACGTATAGCATCACCAACAAAAGTAACAACAATTGCAATAACAACTGCTAAATTTATAACGTTTGTTTCTAATATATTCGTATTAATACCAAAACCATGACCAAAAAATATACAATTTATTTCTATTAAATTCATAAAAAAAATCTCCAAATTATTATATTAACTAATTATATAAATATTTAATTAAATATTTATATAATTAGTTTTTAATATTTTTTAAAACTATTAATTTTTTTTTAGATTAATTTAATTATGAAGCAAATGGGTTAGCAAATAATAATACTAATGCAACAACAAGACCATAAATTGTTAAAGATTCCATAAATGCAAATGATAATAATAATGTACCACGAATTTTTCCTTCTGCTTCAGGTTGACGTGCAATACCTTCAACAGCATAACCTGCAACTGTTCCTTGTCCAATTCCAGGACCAACAGCAGCTAAACCAATAGATAAACCAGCAGCAATAACAGAAGCAGCAGCGATAAGTTGATTCATAATTAATAATCTCCTAAAAGTTATATAGTGTATAATAATAATAACAACCATTATTTAATTTAAATTTTTTTAATGATGATCTTCTAATGATCTTCTAATGATCTTCTAAAGATTCACCAATATATGCCCCAGCAAGTGTTGCAAATACTAAAGCTTGAATCCCACTAGTAAATAAACCTAAAAGCATAATAGGAATAGGGACAATTAATGGAACTAAAGAAACTAATACAGCGACAACTAGTTCATCAGCAAGAATATTTCCAAAAAGTCGAAAACTTAATGATAAAGGTTTTGTAAAATCTTCTAATACGTTAATTGGTAATAGAAAAACTGCTGGTGAAACATAACGTTTAAAATAACCTAAACCTTTTTTACTTAAACCAGCGTAAAAATAAGCAATTGATGTTAATAATGCTAAAGCAACAGTTGTATTAATATCATTAGTTGGAGCAGCTAATTCTCCATTTGGTATTTCAATAACGTGCCACGGTAGTAAAGCACCAGACCAGTTTGATACAAAAATAAATAAGAAAATGGTTCCTAAAAATGGAACCCATTTTTCATAGTCTTCTTCTCCAATTTGTGATTTTGCTAAATCACGAATAAACTCAGTAAAAAATTCTGTTAAATTTTGTAAACCCTCTTCTGGTATTGGTTTTAATTGATTATTTCCTAAAAAAGAAACCGTAGCAAGTATTGCAAAAACAAACCAAGAAACCATTAGAACTTGTCCATGAACAGAATAACCACCAATTTCCCAATAATAATGTTGACCTAAAGATACTTCTGCAGAATCAAATAAAAGATTTACCTCACTTAACATATTTATTTGGCTTTTATAAAAATTACTCGTCCTTTTTAACAACCATTTATTCTTTATTTCATATTTTTCTTTGTATTGAAAATATCTTGCCCTTGTTTAATGGCAAATTCGAATTCCTGTAATAATAATTTTATTGAAGGCATAGAATCATCATTTGCAGGAACTATTAAATCTGAAATGGAAGGATCACAATCAGTATCTAATATACTTATACTGCGTATTCCTAATTTATTACATTCTTTTAATGCATTTATTTCTTCATGTTGTCCAATAATTACAACAATATCAGGTAAAACTTCCATATTTTTCATTCCACCTAAATATTTATTTAGTTTTTCTTTTTTTTTTATTAAATTAGCAGCTTCTTTTTTTGGTAATTTATTAAATAAACCTTTTTTTTCTTGTATTTCTAGATTTTTTAATTTTTTAGTTGATAAATAAACGGTTTTCCAATTTGTTAACATACCCCCTAACCATTTTTCATTAATATAAAATGAATTACAATTTAAAGCTGTTTCTTCAATTAAATTTGATGCTTGTTTTTTTGTTCCTACAAATAAGATTTTTTTACCATTGGATGTAGATTTCGTTAAAAATTTACAAACATAATTTAAATGAACGTAGGTTTTAATTAAATCAATTAAATGAATATTATCTTTTTCAGTATAAATAAAAGGTTGCATTTTTGGGTTCCACTTTCTTGCAGGATGCCCTAAATGCATTCCAGCCTGAACCATTTGTTCTAATGTAATTGCCATTATTAATAATTAATTATATTTATTGTTTTTAATTTAAAAAACATTTTATTATTTTATCATTCAGTTGACTATTTATATTTATTTAATTTTAATTTGACAATTGTTTTAATTTTTTGTTAAAATTTAAATGAAATAGAAATAAAATTTTTTATTTTATATTTATTTTTATAGTCAATTTTATTATAACATAAAACATATAATTAATTCAATATAAAACTTTTTTACTAAGTTAATTTATAATAATAAGTTTAAATTAAGGGCTTATAGTCTAATGGATAAGACAAGTACCTTCTAAGTATTGAATACAGGTTCGAATCCTGTTAGGCCTATATAATATTATATATAATATTATATTATTTAGTAAATCATAAAAAGGAGAGATGGCTGAGTGGTTTAAAGCGGCTGATTGCTAATCCGTTGTATAATACTATTTTATACCGAGGGTTCGAATCCCTCTCTCTCCGGAATTATTTATATTATGTATTAAAGTTTAAAGTATATTAAATTGATAAATTAATTATTTTTTATTATAATAATAAAAAATAATTAATTTATTTATTCCTCAGTAGCTCAGTGGTAGAGCAATCGGCTGTTAACCGATTGGTCATAGGTTCAAGTCCTATCTGGGGAGAATAACAATACTTTTTTATTTAAAAATTTAAACTATCACCACGACGATATTGAAGATAAGCTGCTACTAAAAGACCACTAATTGTTACAGGTACTAATCCTAAAACAATTCCTGATAATAAAGGTTCTACCATAATAAAATAAAAAAAAATAAAAATAAAAAATTTAATTTTCACTAATTTAACTAAACTAATTTTAAACTAATTCAATTAATATAAACATAATATATTTAAATATATTATGTTTATATTAATTGAATTTTAACAACCGCTAAATAAAAAACAGATGCCATAATAAGACCACCGATTAATAAACCAATATAACTAATTAATGTTAACATAAAAATATTTTAATTTAATAATATTTTATTTTTATATTTTAATGATTATTAAAATATAAAAATATTAAAAATTCATTTCAGCTAATTGAACTTTTTCAACTTGTTTTTTCTTAAGTACTAAGAAAATTTGAGTAATGAAAATAGTAATTAAGAAAACTATTAGACCTTGAACACGAGTTGGGTTTTGTAAAACAATTTCTGTTTCAGCTTGTCCAAAGCCACCAACATTAGGATTATTTGTTAAAGGTTGATCAACCTTAACACTTTGTCCTTGATTAACAATAATTGTTGGCCCAGCTGGAATTTTTTCTGTAATTTTATCACCGCTTGAAGTTTCAATTATAATACTTGTAGATTTTTTACTTGTATTAATTTCAGTAATTTTTCCAGAAACTGAAGAATTAAAAATATTATTATTACTTTTTGATCCATCAGGATATAATTGTCCACGACCTCTATTACCACCTAAATAAATAGGGTATTTTAAATAATTAACGTCTTTATCTTTAGCTGGATCCGGAGAAAGGATAGGAACAACCATTTGACTATAATCTTTACCTGATACAGGGCCAGCAACTAAAATATTTGATTGGTTGTCACTATAAGGTTGATAATATAATTGACCTACTTTTGTTTTCATTTCCTCTGGAATTCGATCAGTCGGTGCTAAGGAAAAACCGTCCGGTAATATTAAAACCATACCTACATTCAAATCACCTTTTTTACCATTTGATTGAACTTGTTGGATTGATTTATCATATGGAATTTTAATAGAAGCTTCAAAAATACTATCAGGTAGTACTGCTTGAGGTACTTCAATTTCTACTGGTTTTTGTGCTAAATGACAATTTGCGCATACAATACGTCCGTTTGGTTCGCGCGGATTTTGGTAATTTTGTTGAGCAAATATAGGATAAGCTTTTGCTATTTGGTCATACGTAAAAAAATTTAATGTAAATAAAAATAAAAAAACTAAATTTTTTGTTTTTATCATAAAAATAATAAAATAAAAATTAATTAGTAGTTTAAAATATATTTTAAACTACTATTTATTTAAAAATCCTTTTATTTTAAATATATATAAATAAATAAATTTAAAATATAAGTAAAGGCCTTTATATAAAAAAGTTTTTATTTTAAAAATTTCTTCTCATTAATTATTATAATTAATTATCTTATAAAAAACAAAACTTCTATTTAATTATCTCTAAAATAATAGTATTTTGATGATAATTTATTTAATTCAAAATCATAAAAACGTTCATTACATAATATATAATAAATTAAATAATCAACAAACTCACTATTTAATTCTAATAAATTAAAACAATTAACAGTTAAATTAAAAATTAAATTTGAAATTAAAATATAATATTCAATTATTAAAATATTATTCCAATTTATTTCAGATTCAAAAACTTTATTTATAAAATTATAGTTACTAACTTTATTTAAATTGATAAATTTATCACCATCATCAGTAATATAATTATTATTAATTAAAAAATTATTTGAATTATTATTATAATTAGTAGAAAAATAATAATATTTGGAAGATTGTTTAAGTAATAAAGTTAAAGAATTTACTTTTTTAGATTTTTTAAATGACCAATGCATAATATTAGTATTTTTTAATTTTAAATTAGGTTCCCACCAATAAGGTATTACAGACCAAAAATTAAAATTTTGTGAATTTAAATTAAACGATATTTTTTTATTTAATAAAAAAGACTTATCAAATTTATTAACTAGTAAATATAGTTGTTTTTTATCATAATTATTTTTAATTATTTGTTTATTATTTTTTTTAAAAGAATTTTTTGAATTTTGAATTAATACTTTTTTTAATAAATTTGATTTTAATGTTTTATAAAAATCGTTTTTATTAATCATAATATTTAATAACCAACTAAGTTCTTTTAAATCATCAACAGCAAAATTTGAAAAATTTTTTGAATTAGTGTCTAATAACATTTTAATTTCAGATATTTTTCCATTAATAATAAAAAATAAATAGTTTTCAAAATCTTCTTTAGTAATTAATTTTTTTATAGAATTTTCCACAAATAGTTTTTTTTTTATTTTAGGATTTAATCTATTTTTTACCGACCATAAATTAATAGTATTAAAATTTGCGATAGGTTTTTTTAATATAGTTAAAATTAAAGCTTTACCTCCAATATAATAAGATATTCTATTTATAAAAGATGAATCACTAAATATAAGTTGCTGAATTATAGTTTGTTTTTTTAAACTTACTTTATTATATAAATTAAAATAAGTTTCTGTATTTAAATATTTTTTTGTATCATTAAAATTGTTTTCAATAACTTGATTCTTTAAAATTTTATTTAATGAAAAAATTTTATTGTTTGCGTAATAAAATGTTTTATTACTTATTAAAACTATAGTATTTGTTAATTTAAAATTATAATTAATAATTTTATATTTTAATAGGTTATTATATTTAAAAGTTATAAATCTTTTATCAAATACTAAATTATTATTTATAGTTAATTTATTAATTTGTTTATTAAAATCATATAATTTATAAATTAAGGTATTTTTTGAATAATTATAAAATAAATTAAATGATAAAGTTAAAGGATTATTAATAATATATGTTGAAAATAATAATAGTCGAGAACTAAATATATTTACTTTAAATAATCGATTAATATACTTATTAAACTTGTTTATAAAATCACTTTTTTGTTTTTTATTAATTATTAATTTATTAATATTACTTTTTTGATTTAATAAATATAAAGATCTAATAAATTTTCTATTTTTTTTATAAAAAATAGTTCTAGAAATTTTTTTTAATGGACTTATTTTCTTTTCCCCTATTCTTAAACTCAACCACTTTTTTTTTATATTCGTGTTTTGTATAAAATTAAATTTTCTATAGTTTAAAATAAATTTTGAAAAATCAAACAAACTTATCAATTTTATTTGATTAAAGTAATTATAATTTATCATTAAAGAATTTATTAAAATACCTAGCTCATAAGATTTATATTTAGACGAGTTATTTCTAAATTTAATAATTTGAATCCCATATTCAATTTCTTCAAAATCCGGTATTAATTTCTTTTTAGTATTAAAATTAGTTACTAATTTTGAATTATTCTCTTTTTTAAAATTAATATAATTATAAATTGTTTTCAATAATGATATATTTAATGAAGAAGATAAATCAGCAGCACTTAAACCAGTTGTTTGGTTTGCAAAAAACTCCCAGTTAATATTATTTGTCTTATTTTTTGAATAAAATTTTAATAATTCAAAACGTTTTTGTTTTCCGGGAAGATCTATATAAACAATTTTACTTAATCTACCAGGTCTAGTTAATGCCGGGTCTAAAGTTTTTGGACGATTAGTAGCTCCTATAATAACAAGATCACAACGATCTTTTAAACCATCTAATTCACATAGAAGCTGTGTAAGCATTGATAATGATTTACTATTTAATTGGCTATTAGTAGAGTTTGTTTTTAAATCTAAATAATCGTTATTTTTAATATGATTAAATTTAGTAAAACTTAAATTATTATTAATTTTATAATCTGATTTATTAAAATTTATTGAATTTATATTAATTTTATTATTTGATAAAAAATAATAAGAGTTTGTTGTAGAAGAATTGATTAATATTTTTTTACGATAATCAACCAAAACATCTTTTCTATTTTGACCGACACTATCTATTTCATCTAAAAATAAAATACAGGGCGATATTTTTTTAGCTCTTTTAAATAAATTTTTTAATTCTAAAGCGCCTTTTGCGTTTTCTGAGATTGTATCATTTGATGAATTAAACTTTGATAATTTTTCACCAGATTCTAATACAATAGGTACTTCAGCTTCACCCGATAATGCTTTAACTAAAACAGTTTTCCCAGTTCCAGGAGGACCAACTAATAAAAAACCTTTAATATAAATTTTATTTTGTAAATTTTTAATTGAAAATTTTTTTCTTGAGTTTATTTTTTTATAGTTTGGATATAACAAATAAAATGGATTATTAATAAAATTTAAAATTGAGTTTTTTTGTTTACTATTAAATATAATAAATGAATTTTTATATCTTTTATTTTTACTATATAAAAAAAAATTTTTATCATCAAATAAACTCTTATTCAAATTAAAATCAGGTTTTTTTATATTTAAATTAGATTGCATACCAAATTTAGAATTTCTTAATAATAAAATTGTTTGATTAAATTCTTGTAAAAAAAATTTACCACCAACTAAATTATTAAATTTTATTTTTTTTGATTTAATAGTCTTGCCCACCTCTATTTTTAAATTTATTAATGCATCAAATTCAAAATTATTAAAAAAGGTTTTAAACGCAGTTAAAAAAGATTCACCATAATTTTCTTTTAAATTATTAATAAAATTTAAAAATATTAATAAAAAACTTATTTGTGTTAAAAGAGACCATTGTTTAAAACTTACAAGTTCATATAAATCAGTGTTAAATAAATTATTAAAGTTTTTTATAAAATTAGAATAATAGCTATTAAAATTATTATAATTTTTATTATATTTAAAATAACTTTTATAACTTATTGGAACTAAAGGAATTTCATTAAAATCACAAACTTCCAATAAATAATTTTTATTATTTTTATAATAATCTATTTTTATTTCTAAATTTTTTTTTACATTATAATTATTTTTTTTATTAACTAATAATGAATGAAAATAATTATTATTATTTAATAATAAATCCTCTTTTATGGGGTATTGCCAAGAAAATGGAGATTTTGAGTCTAGTCTCTGCTTACTATAAATTAAAGAAAGGTTAGGTTGATAATTAGACTTATCCATTTCCATAATTTCTAGATTTTTATTTTTATTATGACTAAAACCTAATCCAAAATCCATTTTTTTATTACCAAAAAAATTTAAATTTTTTGTTAAATTTTTTTTATTTTTTAAATAGAGATTATTTTTTTTATTTAAATTTAAGTCTTCTATATTAAAGCTTATTGAACTGTTTTTGCTATATAAAAAAAATAAATTATTAGAAAATTTTTTAAACTTATTATAAATTAAATTTTTGGGTCCTTTTATTTGTATAAATGAATTATTAAATAATAAATCTACTTGATTAATAAAAATAAGATTTTTTTTTTGAATATCTGGATATAAATAACCAGAAACTTTTCTTTTTAATAAACTAGAATCGGATTCAGAAATTTTATTTTTTAATAAAAGTATATTTTTAGAATAAGTGTTATTAAAATTATTTTTAATTAATTTTTCTTCAACCAAAACGAAAGAATCTTTTTTATTATTAAAAAGAAAGGAAAGCATATTATAGCTATAAAAAGTTGGATTTATTTTTGATTTATTTTTTTGCATTAAAAATTCTAAATAATAAAAAAACTCTCTTTCAAAATAATATAAAAATGAATACTTTTTATTTCTAGGTATTTTTGTTAAATAAGAACCAAAATACAAAAAATTTGACTGTTTATTTTTTATTTTTAAACTTGAATATTTTATATTTTTGTCATTTATTTTATTAATAAAATAATTTTTTTTTTTGATTATTGTATTTTTATTTTCTCTAGATTGAATAGAAATAGAAGTTTTAATTTTATTTTTTACTATTTGATTATTTTCTAATATATAGTTTTTAAAAAAAAATCTCGGTTTATACTTTAAAAATAACGGTAATTGCTCTTCTAAATTATTTAAATTATTATTTAAATTTACATTATTTTTTATAAATTTATTATAATAAATAAAATTTTCATTTTTAGTATTACCTAAATTTTTTAAATCTTTACGAATTAAATTTTTCCAATTGGGTTCTTTTTTATTTTTTAAAAGATTAATAAATTTATTATTATTTAAAATAATATTCTTTGTTTGTCTATTAAATGAATAGTTCTTAGTTATTATAAAATCATAAAAACTAGTTAACGATTTATTATTATCAAAATCATTTATTTGATATTTTAAAAAATTTTTAAATAAAAAAAGCTTATTATAAAGTTTATAATGAAAAAATCTAAAATTATAAATATCAGCAGTTACTTTTTTATTACCTATTTCAAAATCTAATAAATTATTTTTTTTTTCAATTATAGTTTTAAAATTATTTTTTTTAATTAAATTATTTTTTTTGATTAAATTTAATTTTTTATAATTAAATAAATTATTAAATAAAGGTTGGCTTAAATATATATTTTTACGCTTGGAATATAACGTAAAATTTAAATTTGGATTCGAAAAATAGATATCCGCTGAATTATTTTTTTTTATATTATTATCATAATTATTATAAGAATAAAATATATTATTTAATTTTAATGGAATATTATCTAACTCATAAAATGAATGCTGCCAATATTTTAATTTTAAAAAATAATTATTTTTAAAATAATTATTTTTAATAATTACATTATTACTATTATATAAAGGTAAAAAATCGGTTTCATTAAAGGTATCAGGCTTAAAAAATATGTTAAATTTACGACCGCTAATAAAATATTTATTTAAATTTTTATTTTTTTCTATATTAATATTTAATTCTGTTTTATTTGGAATATTGCTGTATGCACTAATATAAAATTTGTTATTATCTAAATTTGAATTAAAAGAAATAAAAACCGAACTATCAAAATAACTTAATTGTTTTAAATTATTCCAATTAATTTTTTTAAAATATTCTGTATAATTAAATGTTTCCCAAGTTAAATGCGATAAGTTTCTTTTATTAAAGGTGTTTAAACCTGGTAATGTTTTATAAAAAAAAGATTCAAAATTATTAATATTAGTAGATAAAAATTTTTTTTTATCTAATGTATAACCTAGTAAAGGTAATAGTATAATAAAAAATAAATTTGAAGGGAAATTAGTAAAATCGTTTTTAAAGCGTTTTTTTGAAAAAATTAATAAATTATAAATAATTGATAATTGTTTTAATAACTGTAATACTTTAAATTTTTTATCTTTGTAAATTTTTTTATTTTTATTATAACTTACTAAATTTTTTTTGTTTTTTTGTTTCATTGTTAATTATAAATAAATATAAATAAAGTAATATAAAACTAAACTTTATATATAATAAAGTTTAGTTTTATATTTAACTTTAATAATGTTTTAACATTATTAAAGTTAAATAACGAAAGAATTTAAAACTCCTAAAGCAAAAACTAATAAAACCCAAATTCCAACACCAGAAAAAACAACACGTTTATTTTCAGTCCAACCATTTGGTGATGCAAAAATAACAGGTACACCAACTACAAGAATAAAAGATAATGCAACAAAAGCAAAAAGTGTTAATTGGAAAATAAAAGTCATAAAAGAAATATAATTTTTTTATTAATAACTTTTTTATTAAAAAAGTTACTAAAATATTTTAATTTTTGAATTCAAATTGTATACATATAATTATATTAATTATATTAATTATATTAATTATATATTAATATTTCAACTATTAATATATAATTAATATAATTAATATTATAAATTGGGTTACCTGGGATTTGAACCCAGAACAAATCGGTTAAAAGCCGAACACTCTACCATTGAGCTAGCAACCCTTTTAAAATAATATTATATATTTATTATTATATTATGTATTTATTATTATATTATATTTTTAATTTAAATTCAAATTATATTGACAAAATGTTATTATATATATAATAATATATATATAAAGGGTCGATGCCCGAGTGGTTAATGGGGGCGGATTGTAACTCCGCTGGTTATACCTACGCTGGTTCGAATCCAGCTCGGCTCATTATGTTATTACTAATTATTAAAAATTTTTAATAATCAAAATTAAATTATTTTATAATAACATTTTTTCATTTATCTTTATAAAATAAAAATATAATTAAATATAATTTAATTATATATTATTATTTTGATAATATTTATTAATTTTCATATAAAATATTTATCTGGATTATTATAACAACATAATGTATATTATATATAAGCATGTATATAATATACATTTAATTTTGGTGGTATAGCCAAGCGGTAAGGCAAGGGATTGCAAATCCTTTATTCCCCAGTTCGAATCTGGGTACCACCTTATAGATATATAACAAATCACCAAGATTAAAATAAATAACTTAATAATAATTTAATAATACATAACTAGTTCAACAAGAGCTTTAGGCTTATCTGTAAAATTAGAAAAAATTTTTTTTTATACAATAATTACATTAATAAATTTAAAGCCTTATATAGAAAAGAAGTTTTCATCTTTTTTAGAGGATATAAAAAATGTATTAAAAAATAATAATGAAATAATTAAATCATTTATTAATGAATTAGAAAAAAGAATAATAAATAATTTGAATGAATTAAATAATAATTTAGAAGGCTTTTTTGTTAACTACTAATTTTAATGAAGTAATTGAAAAATTAGTTGATGTTGAAGAGATTTTAAATAAAATAATTGTTTTGATAAAATAACATTACTAGATTTAGATAAATTAAAAGAAGAAATAATTAATAATATAAATAAAAGTTAATCAAGTATTAAAACAAATATTGATGAAACGATTTTAGCACTGAAATAGGTGCTGCAATAACGACTATTTTAACGGGAGTGGGGGAAGGAGAAGGATTCACAGGTTTAATTACTTTTTTTACAACAGAACTAGGGGAGTTAAACTTAACTACGTTAATTGAAACTAATAATATAAGTTTAATAAAACTAATAAAAGAAAAAACTTTTAATATTACTAAATAAATAAGAAAAATCGTTGGTTATAAATAATTTTAATGCTATTTAAAAAGAATTAAATAATTTTATTAAAGATTTTAAATCAAATGTAATAAATAGTTTAAACGATTGGTATAAAAATAATAAAAATAATATATTTAAAAACGCATCTAATTTTATTTGTGAACGTATTGTCGGTTTATATTAAATATGACTCTAATTATACTATATGCCTACAATAGTATTAAGATATAAAACACTTCATGAATTAGATGAGCGTAAAACAAATAAAATGACGTTTTAATTATAAAAATGAAGAAATAGATGAGAGTTTAATAAATAAATTAAATATTTTAAAGATTAGTTTACTAACTTACATAAGTGGTAACGTAAGGTGTAATTATGTAGGTGAGCTAAAAAAAAAGGCTTTAAAACAGTTTTTGTCAAAAGAAACTGTATTTATTTAATAATTTAATTCCATTAACAAATACAAAATATTTAAAAGAAAATTTCTCATTTACTGAAAATTCAAGACGAAATCATCATTTACGACGTACAAAAAAGCTTATTAAATATTAAATTAAATCAATTTAATGATTTTGCTGAAATAGAGATGAGATTATGTTCTTTTACAAAGTTATTGGCTAGAACAACAAATAAAATTATTTTAAAATAATTTTAAAAAGAACTATATATCGTAAGATTAAATTTAAAATAAGTAAAATAATAGTAATAATTTTAAAAAAGAAAATTAATAATCGTCATCTCGAGTATATATATTTAAGTCAATTTTTTTTTTGTAAATCATCATCCGTAAGAGCTTGAATATATCTTTGAGTGGTTTTTTTATGGCCAAGCCAATCATTTGTCTTACTAGCTCAAGATATTTGACATATGGGTTATATACCCATGACGAAAACTATGTGAAGTAAAGCGGTTTTTCTTTAAATTCAGATATTTCTTTTAATAAAAAACTCTTATTGTTGGGCGAGCTAGAGCTAGAGATTTATTATTGTTTTTACGTCACACAGAATCCGGAATCGGTCACGTAGACGCATTTCTAGTTGTATTTGGTGTAGTAACCGATATTTCGGGTAGTGAGGGACTTAACTTAAGCCAGCTTGGCTCTTAACGTCTTGAAATACAAACTTATATTACGGTATTATTTAATACCCCCAGGGGAATTCGAATCCCCGTTTCCTCCGTGAAAGGGAGATGTCCTAGGCCTCTAGACGATGGGGGCTAATATTTATTATTTAGTATATAATATAATATATATTATTAAATTTATTTTGTCAATAATATATTATGTTTAAGTAGGTTTTACGAAAAAAATTATATTAATATAATTATACATTAATTATATTTCTTATAATTAATGTATAATTATATTAATATATATTTATTATAGAAAAAGAGGAATTATTTGTCAAGTTTTTATAATTTAATATTAAATTTAAAAATATTATAATAAAGTTATATATTACTATTTGTTATATAAAAAAATTTAAAATTAAAATATTGATAAATTTTAATTTTAAAATTTTACTAAATTAACTCAATAATAAAAGTTATTTATCGGATTCTTTTTTCAATTAAAGAAGTCCGAATACAGGATATTAACTCAGCCGGTCAAGAAAGACGAAACTAATAGTCTTTTTTATGGAAAAATAACCAAATTTATCGAAGGGTTTATAACGAATAACGGTGGCCGTTTACAAAAAGCGGTTAGCAAAAAAACAGATCTAATTGGGAATGGGAAAAAACCGGGGGGAAAATATGATGTAGCGTGTAAACTAGGAGTAAAAAGAGGAAGGTGAATTAAAACAAATCATTAACAGATATTTAACGTGATATCAAAAACAGTTTTTTATACGAAATATTAGAATATTTATTAACTATGGAAATAATCAATATTTTAACAAGTTACCTTACCAATTAAAGAGAGCCGTCAAATACGTCAACTCCTCTTTACAAAAAAAGAGTATGTTTTTAACGCCCGGAGTTAAAAATATACGGTAAATGAAGAGCCGTATTATAATAAGACTTATCGAGTTACTATTAAAAGGATCCAGGGCGTTTAATAGATTTTTATGGTTTTTTTACACGGTTTACCGAAAAGCATGAATGATTGGGATAAACAACTAATAATCAACGAGTAAAAAGAATATAGAGACGCTCTTTTTAAAACTTCTTTTATTAAAAACTCGAACAAAATAGTAGATTTTAGATGCTATAGCTTTGTACAATCAAAAAAATAAAAAAATAAAGTAACCCAAGGTGAGTTTGAATATTATAATACCTATATTTATGTCGAAAAGACAAGTAAAGCAAACTCATATACGCACGAAGCTTTATTTATTGACGAAAATAAAAGGCTTCGTCATTATTGAAGTAAAAAAAATGGAAAAGGCTGTCCATAACTTAACTCCTGAAATGAAAAAAATAATTTTAGATAATTGTAAAATTAAACACACAAAACAAGCTAAAATTGAAGGAAAGCTTATCTAAAGAGACCCACAATCATCAGAAGACAAAATTTTAGATGAAATACGTAAATCTTCTTATGTTTCAACTAAATCAAATAAAATGTTATTTGAAAAAAGTAATTTTTTAATTTATAAAATAAAAGAATTAGAAAATCAAAATATTCAAAGAACAAAATAAAGAAATTACAAAACAACCTAATAAAGCAACATTAATTTTATTACAAAATTTTAAAAACGCTATTCAAGATGAACAAAAACGCAAAGATGAAATGCGCATAAAGCGCAGAGAGCGCCTACAACGTTTACGCCTCTGTAACACTGGCAGATTACAAAATAATTATTAATTATATTGATTACTATTCAGATTTAAGTGAGTTAAAAAAATCCCGTCTTAATAGCTTGTTTATTAATGATGACGGGTGCAAGAATATCTGAAGTGCTAGAAGTTGAAATTATACAAGACACTTTATGATGCCAAATTTATAAAGCTTTCAAGAAAAAAAGGTGGGCCGACTAAGACTAAAAAAAAGCTATTATTACAGCTTCAGATCTTATTCGAAAAAGCTATCAAGATATATTATTTTTAACACTATATAAAGGAATTCATGTTGACCTTAGTAAAATTAAGATATCAGAATATTTAGAAGACGAGGCGCATTCCCATATTTTAAATATAATATATATAATAATTTTTATTATTATTTTAGCGGGAGTAGGATTCGAACCTACGACCTCAAGGTTATGAGCCTTGCGAGCTACCAGACTACTCTATCCCGCGAGATTTTTTATATTTTAGTGTTAAAAGTATTTTATCCATTAATAAATTGTTTGTCAATATCTGGGGTAGAAGGATTCGAACCTACGAATGTCGGGACCAAAACCCGATGTCTTACCACTTGACGATACCCCATTCTTTCTCCTTATAATCTTATTATATAATAAGATGATAAGGAAAAACAAATTATTATTAAATAATTATAATGATTTAATAATAATTTTAGGAATAAATAAATGAATATTATAATGTATCAATAGCATCAAATTCAAATTTAATTTCTTTCCATACTTCACAAGCTGCAGCTAATTCAGGACTCCATTTACAAGCAGCACGAATTACATCACCACCTTCAGATGCTAAATCACGTCCTTCGTTTCGAGCTTGTGTACAAGCTTCTAAAGCTACACGGTTTGCAGCGGCTCCTGGAGCATTACCCCAAGGGTGTCCTAATGTACCACCACCGAATTGTAAACATGCATCATCACCAAAGATTTCAACTAGTGCAGGCATGTGCCACACGTGAATACCACCTGAAGCTACAGGCATTGTACCAGGTAAACTAACCCAATCTTGAGTAAAGTAAATACCACGACTACGATCTTTTTCAATATAGTCATCACGCATTAAGTCAACGAAACCTAAAGTGATTTCACGTTCACCTTCTAATTTACCTACTACTGTTCCTGAATGTAAGTGGTCACCACCTGACATACGTAAAATTTTCGCTAATACTCGGAAGTGAATACCGTGATTACGTTGACGATCAATAACAGCGTGCATAGCACGGTGAATATGTAATAATAATCCACTAGCACGACAGAAATGAGCTAATGAAGTGTTAGCTGTAAAACCACCAGTAATATAGTCATGCATAACGATTGGAACACCTAAATCTTTAGCAAATTGACCACGCTCCATCATTTCTTCACATGTACCTGCTGTTGCATTTAAATAATGTCCTTTAACTTCACCAGTTTCAGATTGAGATTTATAGATTGCTTCAGCAACAAATAAGAAACGGTCACGCCAACGCATGAAAGGTTGTGAGTTTACGTTTTCATCATCTTTTGTAAAATCAAGACCACCTCGTAAACATTCATAAACAGCACGTCCATAGTTTTTAGCTGAAAGACCTAATTTTGGTTTAATTGTACAACCTAATAAACCACGACCGTATTTGTTTAATTTATCACGTTCAACCTGGATACCATGAGGTGGACCTTGGAATGTTTTAACATAAGCTGGTGGAATACGTAAATCTTCTAAACGTAAAGCACGTAAAGCTTTAAAACCAAAAACGTTACCTACAATTGAAGTAAATAAGTTTGTAACTGATCCTTCTTCAAATAAATCTAAAGGATAAGCAATATAAGCAATATATTGATCGTCTTCTCCTAATGGTTCGATATCGTAACAACGACCTTTATAACGATCTAATGATGTTAAACCATCAGTCCATACAGTTGTCCAAGTACCTGTTGATGATTCAGCAGCAACAGCTGCACCTGCTTCTTCTGCCGGTACTCCTGGTTGAGGAGTCATACGAAACGCTGCTAAAATATCAGTATCTTTTACTTGATAATCAGGCGTGTAATAAGTTAAACGGTAATCTTTTACACCAGCTTTAAAGCCAGTACCTGCTTTTGTTTCAGTTTGTGGAGCCATTTTTAATAATTAAAATTTAATAAATTGACCATTCGATCTGCCCAAATTTAATACTTTTATAATTATAAAAATATCAAATTTTAAATAAATTTATTTTAAATTTGCTAAATTAATAGCTTTTAAAACTTGTTTTACTGCTTTATTTTTCCAATTTGTTTTACGTTTATTTTTCTTTGATTTTGAAGTTCTTTTTTTTGGTACTGCCATTTTAACGTAACGTCCTATTATATATTAAATTAAAATATTAGTTAATATAATCTTTTTAATTAATTTAAATAAAATAAAATAAAATTTATTAACTAATAATTTTAATATATATTAATAATATATATATGTCAATTTAAAATATAATAAATTTAAATTATAACGAATTAAAGTACAAAGATTAATATAAAAAAATAATAAATACATAGGTATACCTGGTTTGACAAGGACTTGTTAGAATAATATACTACAATTATACTTTTTTTTTTTTTACTCTTTTTTTTTTTTTGGTGGTATACAATAAACTCTTAAAGATATTATAGATAATTTATTATCTATAAATTTAAGAATACAATAAAGAGAAAGATATAGGATATAAGATAATTGAAAAGAAAGATATTATAGATAATTTATTATCTATAAATTTAGGTATATATGTAATACCTTAAAGATATGTAATACCTTACCTTAATAATAGTAATAGGTTTACCTTAATAATAGGTAGATATGATAGGTAGATATGATATGTAATACCTTAATAATAGGTAGATATGATAGGTAAATAGGTAGATATGATAGGTAGATATGTAATACCTTACCTTAATAATAGGTACCTTACCTTAATAATAGTAATTAATAATAGTAATAGGTTTACCTTAATAATAGGTAGATTAGATATGTAATACCTTAATAATAGGTAGATTAGATATGTAATACCTTAATAATACCTTAATAATAGGTTTACCTTAATAATACCTTAATAATAGGTTTACCTTAATAATAGGTACCTTACCTTAATAATAGGTAGATATGATAGGTAGATTAGATATGTAATACCTTAATAATTATAATAATTATATTATAATAATTATATTATAATAATTATATTATAATAATAGTATTATAATAAAGAAGAATAAAATCAAATCTTATTTATATAAATTAATATTATAATAATGTTAATATTATAATAAATAAAATTAAATATTAAAAATAATACAACAAAATATTAATAGTTTAGTATTAATAGTATTAAATATTATTTAATTGTTATTAATAAAAATAAATAATATGTCTGAAACTGAAACTAAAAAAATTGAATTAGAAAGCCGTCCCGTTTTTCCATTTACATCTATAGTTGGGCAAGAAGAAATGAAATTAGCACTAATATTAAATGTAATTGATCCAAAAATTGGAGGTGTTATGGTAATGGGAGATAGGGGTACAGGTAAATCAACAACTGTACGTGCTTTAAGTGATTTATTACCAGATATGAAGGTTGTTGCAAATGACCCATTTAATTCAGACCCAAATGATCCTGAATTAATGAGTGAAGAAGTTGCGAATAAAGTAAAAAATAATAAAAAATTAGAAATAGAAACTAAGAAAATTCCAATGGTTGATTTACCATTAGGAGCTACAGAAGATAGAGTTTGTGGTACAATTGATATGGAAAAAGCTCTAACAGAAGGAATAAAAGCTTTTGAACCAGGATTATTAGCATCAGCAAATAGAGGAATTTTATATGTTGATGAAGTAAATTTATTAGATGATCATTTAGTTGATGTTTTATTAGATTCAGCAGCGTCAGGATGGAATACAGTTGAACGTGAAGGTATATCGATTAGTCATCCAGCTCGTTTTATTCTGGTTGGTTCAGGTAATCCTGAAGAAGGTGAGCTAAGACCTCAATTATTAGATAGATTTGGTATGCATGCTGAAATTCGAACTGTTAAAGAGCCTGATTTACGTGTACAAATTGTTGAACAACGTTCAGCTTTTGATTCCGACCCCGTTGACTTTAGAAATAGTTATAATGAATCACAAAAAACATTAAGTGAAAAAATTGTTAAAGCTCGAGCATTATTAAAAGAAGTAGATTTAAATTATGAATTTCGTATAAAAATTTCACAAATATGTTCTGAGTTAAATGTTGATGGTTTAAGAGGTGATATTGTAACAAATCGAGCAGCGAAAGCATTAACTGCTTTTGAAGGTCGTAATGAAGTAACTGCTCAAGATATTTTTAGAGTTATACCATTATGTTTAAGACATCGTTTACGTAAGGATCCTTTAGAAACAATTGATTCTGGTGATAAAGTTCGTGATATTTTTAAAAACATCTTTAGTTAGTTAAGTTTGTATTTATAATTACTTAATTTTTGAATTCAAGATAACACTATTTTTATTATTATTATGAAGGAATTTTTAATGAAAAATTTTTTAACGTACCTTTCAACTGCACCTGTTATTGCTTTCGCTTGGATTAGTTTTACTGCTGGTTTATTAATCGAAGTTAACCGTTTTTTTCCTGATCCTTTAGTTTTTTCATTTTAATTACTAAATAATTCTTTTTCTAATATATTAGAATAGAAAAGGCTTAAGTATTTCTAAAACTTCTCTATATAGTTTTAGAAATACTTAAATTTAGGGGGGTAAAATTTTGTCAATTATACTTTCATTATTATTAAATATAATTAATATAAATAATATAAATAATATAAATATAATTAATATAAATAATATAAATAATTAATCTATTATTATAAAAAGGGGAGAGGGAGGTAGATTTTATACAAATAAAACGATAAATTATTAAATATATTAAATTGTATTAAATATATAATAAATATATACACAAGAATTAAAAATTTAAAATAATTCGTATAGATTTTATGCCTTTTTGTATTTATTTTTATGTAAAACAGAATATACTTATAACAAATATATATTTAATAATAAATATATATAAAAATATCCATTATAATTAAATACAAATAAGAAAATATCATATTTAATCAATATAACTTTTTTGGTTAAAAATTTTTGTATTAATGTTTTTCATCTTTTATAATTTCATCAAAATCAAAAATATTATTTTTATCACATCTTTTATAAACATTAATAAAATGATCGTTATCGGTATAATTTAAATGAATTTCATCATAAAATTCTTTTATTTGATTATAAACTCTACTCTACCAAATAAAGGCAATTTGCAAATTGATAATCTTTCTTTCATTTTAAAAAAATATATTTTACTATCTGTCGAAATGCATACCTTTGCCCTCATAAAACAAAACAAAACAATAATTGAAAAAATACAACATTTACTAGTTTTTCATATAAAATATCGTTAAATAATTGATATCATCCTCTAAATATTTATCTTTTAATAAATTAATAATAGAAATTATAAATTCCGCTAGATACTTTTAACTTTTAACTTATTTTAAAACTTAAATTTTCATATTCACTTATATAAACTACGTGCACTTTTTACCCCTTTTTTTTATAAATATATCAAAAAATAACATTCTTTTAATGGGAGGAATAAACCTCTAAAATTTTAATTTGCTTATCTGATTTATTATCTAATCGGGTTTCCAACAATTTTAATTAAACTATCAAATATAATTTGAAACTACGGGTTAATTAATTTGTTATTAATTTCTATTGATATATTTTTATGTGTGTATTTGGGTTTATAGTTATTTAAACTTACATTTAAATAAATGGGGTGTCCAGTAGAAGCAGTACCAAATACGCTCTACTATACTACTGCTTTATGTAACTTTTTGACTTGGATTAAAAGTTCTAGTATAATTTAAATAACTAAAATTATTTTACTCAAGCGTTGTATTTTGGTCATTGCCCGAACACACATAAAAAGCTCATATTCCTATAGAATGCGTCAACCTTTTTTTGGCTTGGCAACCCAATCATACCAATTTTTTTTTCTTCTAAGCTTTTATTTTTATAGAATTTTTCATAAAAAAACTCTATTTTTTTTTGTTTTTGCTCTATTTTTTTTTGTTTTTGTTTTTGATGAGCAGTCCATTCAAAAACATAGTATATAAAGTGTTTCAATTGTACGGTCAGATTTAATTTTTTCTTTATATACTTCATTAATAAGTAACGAATTTTCTTATTTTCTTATTAAATTGGGTTTGGCTTTGGGTTTGGGTTGGGAAAATATCTTTAAAGAGTTTCTGTTTTGCCGAAAAAACCGGACCTAACAAACGTCTTGATCAAGATCTTTATTCATTTCAATTTTAGAACGGTGCCAATGCCAATGCCAATGCCAACTCATTTGGGCTTTCCATTTTTAAATTAAAATAGTATCAATTTTAAAACCCTTTTAAAGGTATATTATTTTAAAATTTTTTAATATTTTTTAATTCTAATGGTTTTTTATTTTAAATTAATTTTTTTTAAATTCACTTTGTTTATTTATATTAGCATTTTTTAACAAAAATTATTTTTAATATTTTTTATTTGCGTTACTTCATTTGAAGGATTTACATCTTCATCAACTTCTTGATTAATATTTAAATTTAAATAAAAAAAATAATAATTTTATTCAATTCTTCTAATACACCCCTTTCGTTCGAAAAAGTATTAATTTTATTTTATTTAAAAGTTGTAAAATAATAATAAAAAGATTGAAAATCTAATATTAATGTTAAATATTCTTCGTTTGAAGAAGAAAAAGCTAGTTGTTTCATTATTTTCTCTAAAAGATATTTTATTAGTAACGGAATGTAGGCCCCCTATACCCATATTAACTTGAATATTTTTTATATTAATAACATTTTTTGTTTCGGCTACAAATTTATATATATTTTTATTTTTATTTTTAAAAAACTCTAAATATGTCCCCCATATAATAATAATTATTTAAAAAAATACAAGATTGTATTTGTATATTTATATATAATTTATTAGATTGGACATAACTCCCCTGTCTAGATATATTTGCCCTTTCGTTAATACTTTTGTTTTATATAATAAACAACGATTTTTTAAATTTAAATGATCTTTTGGTTTGGTTTGGCGAACTAAAAAATATTAAACGATAATTAAAATATAAATCGTTTAAGTTGTATTTACATAAGCGTTCCACTGCCTCTTTATCGTTCTTTAAAACTTTATTTTTTAAATCAAATTCTAAGGGTACAACTTTTTCGTTATTTGAATTAAATTAAAGTATATATCCGTTTTAAATCGAAATAAAAGCCTCGCCCGATACATATTAGGGTATCTAGGCAATTGTTTCATAGGTTTTTCGCTATTAATAATAATATCTGATATATAATTTCTGATATATAATTTCTGATATATAATTTCTGATATATAATTTCTGATATATAATTTAAATTTAAAAAAGCTTGTATCGTGCTTTCTATTAGTGTATAAGAAATGGAATAATAAAATAAAAAAAAAATTCTCTTAATACAATACATTTTTTTAATTTAAATGTATTAGAAAATTATAAATAGAACACGTCTTGTAGGACTCGAACCCACGACCCTTGGTTTTGGAAACCAATGTTCTACCAACTGAACTAAAGACGTTATAGTTTTATTAAAAAAAATGTTTAATGAATATATTAAATTTTATTAAAAAATTTAATAAAAAGCTAATATATTAAAAATAATTTACTCCCTCTTTTTTATTATTTATTATTTTTTTGTATAATTAATAAAAAAAAACTGTAGTAACTTTATAATATAATTTTTTTAATTATTTTTTTTTTTTTATAATTTATTATTTTAATAAATAAAGAAGTTACATTTTTATTAATTTTTTTTAATAAAAGGATTTTAAAAGGAGAAAACATGACTCGAGTAAAACGTGGATTTGTTGCTCGTAAAAGACGTAAAAAAGTATTAAAAATAACAAAAGGATTTCGTGGAAGTAGTTCTATACTTTTCCGTTCTGCAAATCAAAGAAAAATGAAAGCTTTAATGTTCTCATATCGTGATAGACGTAAAAGAAAAAGTAATTTACGAAATTTATGGATTTCTCGTATTAATATAACAAGTCGTTTATATGGTTTAAACTATAATCAATTTATTTATAAATTAAAACAATTGAATATTAATATAAATCGTAAATGGTTAGCTCAATTAGCTGTACGAGATCAAGAAACATTTTATGAATTAATTAAACAAGTTAAAATATAGAAAAAGTTATGAAAAAGAAATATAATTTTAAAAAACAAATAAAAAAAACAATAAATATTCCAATCACAATTTATAAAAAAAATAGTAATAAATCTTTCGTTCAAGGAACAATTGATTATAAAAATTTGCAGTTACTAAGACAGTTTATTAGTTTTGAAGGTAAAATTTTACCAAGATATTTAACTGGATTAACTGCAAAAGAACAAAGAAAAATTGCAAATGCAATTAAAACTGCTCGTGTTGCTGGTTTATTACCATTTATAAATCAATAAATAAAAAGGAGATTATATGAGTAAATATCGAGGACCTCGTTTAAGATTAGTTCGTAAGTTAGGTAATTTACCTGGATTAACTACTAAAGATTCTAATAAAGTTAATACACCAGGCCAACATGGCCAACCACAGATGAAATTTTTAAAAAAATTATCACCTTACGGATTACGTTTATTAGAAAAACAAAAATTACGCTTTAATTATAATATTAATGAAAGACAATTAATTGGTTATGTAAAACAAGCAAAAAAATCAAATGGTTCAACAGGTGAAATTTTATTAACTTTATTAGAAATGCGGTTAGATAATGTTGTTTATCGTTTAGGTATGGCACCATCGATTTTAGCGGCTAGACAATTAGTTTCACATGGGCATATTTTAGTAAACAAAAAAAAAATTGATATAGCTAGTTATTCATGTAAAATTAAAGATATTATTTCAGTAAAAAATAAGCCATCTTCACAAGAACTAGTTAAACAATTAAGCCAAAAATGTGATAATGAATTACCAGACCATTTAAGTTTTAATAAAGAAAATTTAATAGGTGTTGTAAATGGTATTATTAATCGAGATTGGGTTGGTTTAAAAATTAATGAGTTATTAGTTGTTGAATATTATTCACGTAACTAAATTATTTTAAAGGAGTTATTATTAATGATTAAAAATTTTAATAAAATTATTGCAACTGGACGTAGAAAATCTTCTATTGCAACAGTAGAATTAATTCCAGGTAATGGTCAGTTTATAATTAATAATCAATCTGGTATTAGTTATATGCAAGATAATGCTTATTTAATTATGCAAATGCAATCACCTTTAGATTTTCTTGAATTAAAGAATAAATTTGATATTCAAATAAATGTTAAAGGTGGTGGATTAGTAGGTCAAGCAAATGCTATAAAATTAGGTATTTCAAAAGCTTTGTGTTTATTTCAAAACAATTATAGACCTTCTTTAAAATTAAAAGGTTTTTTAACTAGAGATGCACGAATTAAAGAAAGAAAAAAATATGGATTAAAAAAAGCTAGAAAAGCACCACAATTTTCAAAACGTTAAGAAAAAAGAATTTATAAACTTAATCTTTTACAATTTTTATTATTATCTATAATAATATTATAGATAATTAAAAATTTATAACATGTAAATCGAATTTATTAAATAAGGATAAAAAAATGTCTAAAAATGTAGAACAAATTATTGAACAATTAAAAACATTAACTTTATTAGAATCAACAGAACTAGTGTCTCAAATTGAAGAAGTTTTTGGTGTTGATGCTTCAGCACCTGCGGGAGGTATGATGGTTGCTAATGTTGAAACGGCAGGTGAAGAAGCTGTAGAAGAAAAAACCGCTTTTGATGTTCTTGTAGAAGATGTAGCTCAAGATAAACGTGTTTCTGTATTAAAAGTTATTCGTAAATTAACATCATTAGGTTTAGCAGATGCAAAAGCATTTACAACATCTCTACCTAAAGCTTTAAAAGAGGGTGTTTCTAAAGAAGAAGCTGATGAAGCAAAAGAAGCATTAGAAGCAGCAGGTGCAAAAGTAACAATTAATTAAAATTATATTATATAATAATTAAAATTATATAATATAATTTTTTTTAATTATTATATATATTTATATTATTAGTTATTATTTATATTATTAGTTATTATTTTATATATATATAAAATAATAACTAATAGTCATAGTTAAATATTAATTGGTAAGTAATATTTATTAATAAAAATAGTAGTTCCAATATACGTACGAGTGTCAGATGTAATTCTGGTTCAGATAGTACAAACAATAAATAGAGAAAAGTATATGTAAACTAATGTTTAGTATATATACAAATACATTATATATATTAGATAGGTCTTAATTATTGAAAAACGGTCCGGTCCAACGATCCAATAATTAGATTCTCCAATCAATTAGATTAGATTCTCCAATCAATTAGATTCGGACTTGTAGTTGGAGATTTTTCTTTAACTCATTATATTTATTATATATAAATATTTAGTTTAGGCCCAATCGGACTCGAACCGATGACTTATTGCTTGTAAGGCAACCACTCTACCAACTGAGTTATGGGCCTATATATTAGTAATTAATTAAATTATAATATAAATAAAAAAAAAAATCAATATAAAAAAAAATAAGTGAAAGATTTAAAATAAAATAAATAATATATAAATAATTATTATTATATGATATTAAAAAAAAATAAAAATAATATTTTGTTAAAATACAATTTATTTTTTAAAAGTAATATTAATAAAAATGATATATTTATTAAACTAGATAATAAATATAAAATAAATTGTTATTATTCAAATATTTATAATCCTTTAATAAATTTTAAAATACCTAATTTTCTTAATTTACAAAGAAAAAGTTTTCAAAGATTTTTAAAAATAGATTTAATTAAAGAATTTAAACAATTAAAAAAAATTACAAACTCAGATCAAACGATTGAAATTTTATTTTATATAGATAAATATAAATTAGTAGCACCAAAATGGACTATTAAACAATCTATTTTAAAAAGGAAGACTTATAATTGTCAACTATTTATTCCATTACAGATAATAAACCATAATACTAAAGAATCTATAATTGATTGGTTATTATTGATGAATTTACCATTAATGACAAAAAATGGTCATTTTATAATAAATGGCTCTCCTAAAATAATAATGAATCAGATTGTTAGAAGTCCCGGTATTTATTTTCAAAAATTAATAAAGCAAGACCAAGAAATTTTTTATTCTGCAGATTTCATAGCACAACGAGGTACATGGTTAAGATTAGAAATTGATAGTAAAAATGGTGATATTTGGGCAAAAATGAAAAAAACTCCAAAAATTCCAATATATATTTTTTTACGTTGTTTAGGTATAAGTTTACCTATTTTTAATAATTATTTAAACTCATATAAATTAAATATTCATAATGAGTATAATAACTTCAAATTATTAGATAATAAAAATATTAGTTTAAATAAAAAATCATTATTAGATTATAATGATGAAATAAATTTAAATACTAATTTAAATTTAGATAAAAATTTCGATGAATTAGTTAAAAAAATTTATTTAAAATCTAAATTACAGGACTCTAATATTAATACTAAAGAAATTGGAAAAAAATTTTTATACGAAAAGTTTCTAAATCCTCGTTTATATAATTTGTCGAAACTTGGTAGATTACGTATAAATAAAAAATTAGGCATAAATATATCTGAAAGCCATACTTTATTAACAGCTAAAGATATATTATTTTCTTGTTTTTATTTAATGCAATGTTTAAAAGGTGTTGAAATCCCAACTGATATTGATGATTTACAAAACCGTCAAATAAGATCTTCTGGTAAATTAATTCAAATACAATTAACAACAGGAATTTTACGTTTTGAAAAAAATATTCGTGATAAATTAATTTTAAATGATAAATTAAATAAACCAACTAATTTTATTTTTGGATATAACAAACTAAAAAATGGATTTTTTGTAAATAAAGGTATATCTAATTCTCTAATATTAGTTAAAAAAGATCAAATTAATATAATTAAAAGACAGTTAGAGATTATTAAAAACTCAAATAATATTTATAATATAAAAAAAAATATTTTTTCATATTTTGAATTAATAAAAATAAAAAAATATTTTAATTTAGTAAAAAAAACTGAAAAATTTAATATATTAAATAATATTAATAAAAAAAATAATTTATTAGAAATATCAAATAATAAAGTAAATATTGAAAATCAAATATTTAAATTTAAAAATAAAAAAAATTTAAATTTAAATTTAGAAATTATAATAAATTCTAAATTATTTAATAATGTATTAAGAGAATTTTTTAATACAAATCCTTTAGTACAATTATTAGATCAAACAAATCCATTAGCAGAGATTACTCATAAACGTAGGCTTAGTTCCTTAGGACCTGGTGGTATAAGTCGAGATACAGCTGGTATGGCTATTAGGGGTATTCATCCAACTCATTATGGTAGAATTTGTCCTATTGAAACCCCAGAAGGACAAAATGCTGGTTTAGTAAATTCATTTACTATTTATTCATCTTTAAATTCTAAAGGTTTTATTGAAACACCTTTTTACAAAATGTATAAGGGTTTTATTTTATTAAATCAAGGTTTATTTTTATTTTCTTCTGATCAAGAAAAAAATTTTAATATTGCACCAGGAGATATAAAAAAAAATAAACTTAATTTTTTACCTGGTAAAGTAGATATACCTTGTCGTCAATTAAAAGAATTTAAAAGAGTATCTAGAATTAAAATGGATTATATAGCTATAAATTCTATTCAAATGATTTCTATTGCTACGTCTTTAATACCTTTTTTAGAACATAATGATGGAAATAGGGCTTTAATGGGATCAAATATGCAAAGGCAGGCAGTACCAATTATAAAACCAACTTTTCCTATTGTAGGTACTGGTTTAGAATCAAATATTATTGCAAATATTAATTATGCAATACAAGCAAAAAAAGCTGGTTTAGTAATATATGCTGATGGTAAAAAAATAATTGTTTTAAGTTCTAAAAAAAATTATTTAAATAAATTTAAATTTAAAGACTTTAACAAATTTACTTTTAATTCTAAATTAAAAGAAATTAACAAAAAATATAAAAATCTTATTAAAAATAATGTTAATTTAAATAAAATAAAAAAAGTTGAAATCAATTTATTTGGATTTAATAAGTTTGTTTATTTAAATCATAATAAATTATATTTCAATAATTTAAAAATTAATAATTTTTCTTTATTAAATATAAAAAGTATTAATAATATTTTTAATTTAAATTTTGAAAATTATAATTTATCGCTTTTTGAAATAATTAATTATTATTCAAAAAAAACTAATTATTATAAATCAAAATTAAAACCATTCTTATCAAAAAACAATATGTTTTTATTAAAAAAAGTTAAAAATACAAATCTTATAATTAACTATTCAAATCTAATTATAGGTAAAAGTCCATTAACTTTTTATTTAATTATGAATTTTTTAAATATATCAAAAAAAATAAAACCAAATCAAATAATTTCTCCTATATATTTTAATTTATTATTAAATAAAACAAATTTATCAAAAGATTTTTATTTTAAAAAAGTATTAAATAAAAATTTAATTAAACAATTTAGTTATAATAAAAAAAATTTTAGTCATTTTTATACAAAAAAAAATATTAAACAGAATATTGTTATAAAAAAAAATTTAAATAAGCAAATATATTTAAATTTATTAATAAAAAGTAATTTTTTTTATTTAAAAAATAATAATAAGTTAATTATAAATAACACAAAGAATTTATATACACATAACCTATTAAAAAAAAATATAACTCAATCTTTTAATTCAGATTTAACAAATTATTTCAATTTTAAAAATATTTTTTTAAATTCTTCTATTTTAAATCCTTCTACTTTAAATTATAACTTTGGCCATTTTAATTTAACAATAAATAAAAAGAAATTATTAAAAGTTAAATTAAATTATAAATGTGACCCTTTTTATAGATCAAATCAAGATACTTATTTAGTTCATAGACCAATTGTTCAACAAGGTCAATGGGTAGAAAGTGGTGATATTTTAGCTGATAATTCAACAAGTTGCCAAGGTGAATTATCAATTGGCCAAAATCTTTTAATAGGTTATTTACCTTGGGAAGGCTATAATTTTGAAGATGCCGTTTTAATAAATAAAAGATTAGTTTATGATGATATTTTTACAAGTTTACATATTGAGAGATATGAAACTGAAATTAGAGATACTCAGTTTGGGCCTGAAGAACTTACATCTAAATTAAATGAAAAAAATTCATTTAACTATTTAAATGATAATGGTATTGTAAAACTAGGAACTTGGGTTGAAGAAGGGGACGTTTTAGTTGGAAAAGTTTCTCCTATTGGACAAAAAAAATTATCAGCATATGAAAAATTACTATATGATATAATTGGAAAATCTATACCAAAAACAAAAGATACTTCATTACGTGTGCCGCTAGGAATAAAAGGTCGTGTTGTTCATATTGAATTAATAGAAAAAGAAATACCTTCTAATTTTAATACTTTAGATAATACTAATAATTTAATAAAAAATAATAAAATAATAATAAAAAATAAAAATTTCTTTATTTATAAATTTTTGAAAAAAAAAAGTTTTTATTTAAAAGATAATTTTATATTTTCACAAGTAAATATAGAAAAGTTAAATTTATTTTTTTCAAATAAATTAATAAAAAATAATAAAATAAAAAAAGATTTTTATTTAAATAATTTCTATAATTTTTATTATAAAACAAATGATATAAATCAACAAAATAAAAAAACATTAAAAATATCGACTAATATTGAAAAATTTTTATTAAAACAAAAAAATGAGATAAATAAAATTAAATATAAAAAACGAAAAAGGGTTTTATTATTTCCATTTTTTAATATTTTAGAAAAAAATAAATTAAATAATTATGACAAAATAAAATATTTTAAAATTTTTCATAACTCATTATTATTGAATAAATTAAAAAATAGAGATTTCTTTAATAAAAAAATTTTCTATTTTTTAAAAAATAAAAATCCTAATTTTATTATAACGTCTTTATATAATTTTATTTTCAAAATTGGATTTAAAAAAAGTAATTATCTATTATCAAATTTAAAATATGATATTAAAAATAAACCTAATAAAATAAAAAAAATAACAAAAGTACATATATATATTGCTCAGAAAAGAAAAATTCAAGTGGGTGATAAAATAGCTGGACGACATGGAAATAAAGGAATAATTTCTAATATCTTATCTTCTGAAGATATGCCTTATTTACCAGATGGTTCACCATTAGATTTAGTTTTAAACCCATTAGGAGTTCCTTCACGTATGAACGTAGGACAAATTTTTGAATGTTTATTAGGGTTAGCGGGAACGTATTTAGGCCAATGTTATAAAATACAACCATTTGATGAAATATATGGTTCTGAAGCATCAAGAAGTTTGGTATATTCAAAATTATATGAAGCACGTATTAAAACAGGGCAATATTGGTTATTTAATCCAAATTTTCCAGGTAAAATACGCCTATTTGATGGTCGTACGGGTGATTGTTTTGAACAGCCAAGTACAGTTGGTAAAGCATATATTTTAAAATTAATTCATCAAGTAGATGAAAAAATTCATGCCCGTTCAACTGGTCCTTATTCTTTAATTACTCAACAACCATTAAGGGGTAGATCAAAACAGGGTGGTCAAAGAGTAGGTGAAATGGAAGTTTGGGCCTTAGAAGGATTTGGGGCTTCTTACATTTTACAAGAATTATTAACTATAAAATCAGATGATATTGAAGGAAGAAATAAATTAACAAAATCAATTTTGAATAATAAGTCGATAAAATGTGGAACACCAGAATCTTTTAAAGTTTTAATTCGCGAGTTACAAGCTCTTTGTTTAGATATTTCTATTTATAAGATAGCATCTACAGGTAAACCTGAAAAAATAGATATAAATTTTTTATAATAAAATACGTAGTAGTATATAGCTATGCTTATATTAAGTATAATATAAGTCTACAATAATATACACTTAACTAAAGTATACTACTACGTTCAAATCAAAATTTTATTATAAAAAATTTATATAAAAATAAAAATGGACTTTTTATGAATATAAATTTTTTAATTAATCAATCTAAAAATGATTATAATTTTTTGAAATTTCAATCTATAAAAATTAGTTTAGCATCTCCTAAAAAAATAAAACAGTGGACACAAATAGACCCCTTAAAGACTACTAAAATTGATACAAAAAGTAATAATATAAAAGAAAAATTAAATAAAGGAAAAATTTTAAATCCAAAAACATTTAATTATAAAACATTAAAACCTGAAAAAGGTGGGTTATTTTGTGAGACAATTTTTGGATCACTAAAAAATTTATCAAGTAGAAGATATAAATTAGGTTATATTGAACTTGTTTCTCCTGTCACTCATATATGGTATTTAAAAGGTTCTATAAGTTATATTTCTATTATTTTAAACTTTAAAAGAAAAAACTTAGAATCGATTGCATATTGTCTAGAATTTTTATCAACTCAAGTAAAATCTTTTAAACATAATTTAAATTATTTAAATTTTTCGCCTATATTAAAAAATAATTTAATAGGTGATAAATCAATTTTAAATTCATCTCTTTTTAATCATAATTATAATTTTTTACTATTAAATAATAATTTATTTATTAAAAATAGAAATACTATTAAACAAGATTATAACAAAATTTATAAATTAAAAAAATTTTATAAATTAAAAAATAATATTATTGGTTTAAATAAAAGTTGGATTAATAATATAAAATTAAATAATCAGCCACAAATTATTTTAAGGCTAAGTAATCCAATAAATTTAATTATTCATAGTATTTTAAAAAATAATTTTAAATTTAATTTATTAGATTTCAATATTAATAAAAATAATAAAAATTTATTTAGATTTAATAAAAACACCTATAAAGTTAAAAATTTAATTATAAAAAACAATTGTTATTCTATTGATTTTCCAATTTTATTATTTAATAATAATAAACTATTACAAAAATTAATTTTAAATAAAAAAAATAGTTTTTTTATCACTAATGGTAATTCTATTAAAATAAATAACGATAAATTTCAAAAAGAAAAAAAGAATCTGAAAGAAAATATTAATCTAATATATAATATAAAATCAAATAATAAAACTTATTTTAATAATATAAATATGTTTGTTAATTTTTCTAATTTTCAAGAATCCCCCTTTAAAATATTTCAAAGTGGTTTTTTTAATATTAATAAAGAAAAACTAATAATAAATAATAATATTTTAAGTTTTTTTATTTTTAATAATTATAATTTATCGAATTCAAAAAAAATTAATTTTAAAAATTATAAAGATAAGTTAGTAACGTTTATTTGGTGGCTTTATTTAAATGATGAAAAACAAAATTGTAATAGTATGAATTATAAAAATTTTTCTTTATTATATAATAAAAAACCTGAAATTAAAAATAATTTTTATTTAAAAGATTATAATAAAGAAAAAATAAAAAATAAAAAGGTAAAATATAGTTCAAATATTTTATCTACTTTTTATGAAACATATTCACAATTTGAAAAACAAAATTTTTGCTTTATAGAGACTAATAAAATTTTTAAATTAAAATATACTAAAAAAATTGATATACAAAAACTTCATATTACGTTAAGTAAAGTAAAAAATAAAATTAAATATTATAATATGCATATAATTAATAATTTAATTCTATTAGAAAAATATTATAATCAAGATGAATATATTATTAATAATAATAATATTAAATTTAAAAATAAAGATAAAAAACTATTAAAACCAAAAAAAAATCCTGATACTCTATCAAATGTATGCTTTTTAAAAATTATTTCATATAAAAAAAAATTAAAAAAAAATAAAAAACATATAATAAAAATTAATGAATATTGTTTTTCTATAATTAGGTTTCAAAGTTTATTAAAAAATTTATATTCTGAATATGAGTTTAATTTCAGTAATAATTCAAATTTTTCTATTAATAAAAATAAATTATCTTTAAATTATGATTTATTTAAAAATAAACATATTAAATTTGAAAATAATTTAAATTTTAGTAATTTTGATTTAGATGAAAATAAACAAGCCGAATTTGATAATATTACAATAAAAGATATAAAATTAGAGAAGCTAGAAGAACCAAATCTATTATTATTAAATTTTAATAGAAATTTAGAAGATCAAACATCAGACTTAGTTAATATTAAATTAAAAAATAAATTAAAAAATCAGTTATTTAATCAATTTTATTTAAATAAAAAAAATAAAAAAGAAATTTTTAATTTTTATTTTATTCCTCGATATTTTAAAATTAATAAAAAAAAATTAAACTATAATAATTCTCTTATTTTTAATAATTTAGATTATAATAATGTTTACTATAATAATAAACCAAATATTAAATCACATTTAAAAAATCCATTAGGTAATAATAAATTTTGTAAATTTATAACTTCAATATTATTTACAACAATTCAAAAAAGTTTAATTATTTCTAAAATAAAATTATTTAAAAAACTTTTAATTTCAAAATGTGATTTAATAGAAAATTATAATAATATTAATAATTATAAAGAAAATCATTATAAAAATCTAATTTATAATGAAAAAAAACAATTGATTGCATTTTTTTTTAGCAATTATGGGGCATTAACAGAATTAGTTGCAGTTTCACCAAAACAACAAGTTTATGGAGAAACTAATTCACAAAATAATATAAGTAATAAAGTAATAGATGATAAATCAGTTTTTTCATTAAATTCAAATAAAAATGATGATATTTGCTTAAAAAAATTTTTTGATATATACGATTTAGAAGAAGAAAAAATAATTAATTTAAGACATCCTGTATGGTTAAATAAGTTAAATAATAATTTAAATTTTTTTTCTTTTATTTGGTTAGATAAAAAATATTTAATTACTTTACAAAAAGAAACAAATAATTTTGATTTAAAAATATGCCTTAATATTTTACAAAAAGATTTTAAATATTTATTAAAAAATTCTAAAAAAAATAGTTTTTTTAATGAAATATTACTCGATTTAAAAGAAAATAATTTTTATAAAAAAACAAATAAGTTATTAAATATAAATGAAAGTTTTATAAATAATGATTTATATATTTCTAAAAATATAGTATTGCAAAAAATAATTTCTTTTTTTGGTATTTATGATAATTTATTCATTAATTTTTCTTATGATTTTAAATATAAAAATAATACTAGCTATAAAAACATGGAATTAATAGTAAATAAAATTGAAATAGAAGACATATTTTCTAGTACTTATATATATATTAAAAATATTATTTGGCATTCTAAATTAAAAGAATTCTTTTTTTTTAATAATAAAATTCAAATAAAAGAAAAAGATTTTATTTATGAACAATATTTATGTTTTGATTATTTAAAAAATAGTTTAACAAAATCGTCTAATAAAGTTAATAATAGTTTAGATTATTTTACTTTTAATAATTTAATAGAAGATTTTATATTTAAAAATCAGTTACAGTTTAATAAATATTATATAATAAGCCAATTATTTTTATGGAACAATCAAACTGATTGGGAAACTTTTTTATTTTATATTACTAAATCTGCTTCTATAAATGATAAAATTATACCTTGTTATGTTGATCGAAGTATATGTTTTGATCAACCTCAAATAGGTGCTATTGCAATTCAAAATATTTTAAAAACTTTCGATATTAGTTTTATAAGTGCTAATATTAAACAAAATATATCTGAACAAAGAAACTTAAGTTCAAATTCTTCAATAATAAATTTAAAGAAAAATTATTATTTTTTATCTTTATATAAAAATATTAATACGGTTAAAACTAAAAAATTTATTTCAATTGAATTATTAATCTCTAATATTAAAAATAAAGTTTTAAATTTAAATAAGCAAATAAAATACTATGAAAACTTTTTAAAATTTAGAATATTTTTTAATGATAATACTAGTAATTTGGAGTTAAAAAAAAATAAAGATAAAATAAATTTTAAAAAAAATAGTTTTAAAAATAATAAATTTTTATTAAAATTAAAGGATTATAATAAATTTATTAAAATTTTTAGAAAAGTAGAAAGCTTACGTTCATTAAGGGCTACTTATTTTCGTCGTTTAAAATTATTACAACCTTTTTTAAAAAAAGAAGTTAAAGCTGAGTGGATGATTTTAAACGTTATTCCAGTTTTACCCCCGGATTTACGCCCAATTCTTGTTTTAGATAGTCAACAAGTTGCGGTTTCAGATTTAAATAAATTATATCAAAAAGTAATATTTAGGAATGAAAGATTAAAACGATTATCTAATGATTTTTATTCTTTAAATGTATCTCCAGAAATGAGATACGCACAAAAATTATTACAAGAGTCAGTTGATGCTTTACTTGAAAATGGAAAGGGTGATTCTAAATTATTTACTTCATCTAATAATAGGCCTTTAAAATCTTTATCTGATATGGTAAAGGGTAAAAAAGGTCGTTTCCGTCAAAATTTATTAGGTAAAAGAGTTGATTATTCAGGTAGATCTGTTATTGTTGTAGGTCCAAATTTAAAGTTATATGAATGTGGATTACCTCAAGAAATGGCGATTGAGTTATTTCAACCTTTTTTAATACGTCAATTATTATTAAAAAAATTTGCTAAAAATTTTATAAATGCTAAAAGATTAATTAAAAATAAATCTAAAATTATTTGGACTATTATTAAATCAATTATGGAAAATAGACCAGTTTTATTAAACCGTGCTCCTACTTTACATAGATTAGGTATACAAGCCTTTAAACCAAAGCTAGTTTCTGGTAGAGCTATTTTATTACATCCATTAGTATGTTCAGCTTTTAATGCTGATTTTGATGGAGACCAGATGGCTGTGCATGTTCCTATTTTTTATGAAGCTTGTTCTGAAGCTTGGAGATTATTATGTAGCCGTAATAATATTTTATCTCCTGCTACAGGTGAGCCTATTATTGTTCCTAGTCAAGATATGGTATTAGGTTGTTATTATCTTACAACTTTAGATAAAATAAAAAGAATAAAAAATTTTAATTATTTTAATAATTATTTATTATATAAAATAAATAAACAAGATAAATTAACAATAATTAATAAAAATTTATTTTTAATTTTTAGTAATATTGATCAGGTTTTTCAATTATTTAATCAAAAATTATTAGAGTTACATACTTTAATTTGGTTAAAGTATAATAATAAAATAGAATTTAATTTAAATTGTCAAAATTGCTTAGAAATTCAAATTGATAAACATGGTAATATAAGTAAAATCTATTCAGAATATAAGTTATATTATAATTGGCAGTTTAATAAAAGTTTAATTTATATTAAAACAACACCAGGTCGTGTATTAATGAATAAATTAATTTTTGAAGTATTATTTTATTAAATTATAGTCCTATTTTATAGGTTAATGAAAATTTAATATATTAATAAAAAATATATTATTATATATATATATATAAATTAAAATGATTAAAAATAAAAATATAAATTTTCTTTATTTTAATAAAACGTTTAATAAAAGTAGATTAAAAAAATTAATTTATTGGTCAATAACATCATTTGGAGAAAAAAAAACCGTTGATTTAGTTGAAATTTTAAAAAAACTCGGTTATTCTTATGCAACAAAAGCTGGTTTATCATTAAGTATTGATGATTTGCAAATTCCATTAATAAAAAATAAATTATTATTTAATACTGAATCTAAATTAAATTATACTAATCAAGATGTTGAAAAAAGTTATTTAACATCTATTGAATATTTTTCTCAAGTAATTGATACGTGGAATAATACTAATGAAATTTTAAAACAGGAAGTAATTAGTAATTTTAAAAATAAAGATGTTTTAAATCCAGTTTATATGATGGCTTTTTCTGGAGCTCGAGGTAATATTTCACAAGTTCGTCAATTAGTTGGCATGAGGGGTTTAATGGCTGATCCAAGTGGTCGTATCATTAATTTCCCAATTCAAAGTAATTTTCGCGAAGGTTTGACATTAACTGAATATGTTATTTCATGCTATGGTGCTAGAAAAGGTGTTGTTGATACTGCTTTAAGGACTGCTACTTCTGGTTATCTTACACGTCGATTAGTAGATGTTGCTCAACACGTAATTATTCGTTTATATGATTGTTTAACTTTAAGAGGTATTTATTTATATGATTTAAAAACAAATAATAATAAAAAACTTTTATCATTAAAAAATAGATTAATTGGTCGTGTATTAGCAGAAGATGTTTATGATATTTTAATACAATCAAACATACATTCTTTTTTAAAAGATTCTTCTATTTTAAAAAAACAAAATAAAAAAATTGCAATAAGAAACCAAGAAATAACAACGCAACTTATAGATATTTTATTAAAAAGTAAAAAACCAATTTTAGTTCGTTCACCGCTAACTTGTCAAGATAAAAATTATGTTTGTCAACTTTGTTATGGTTGGAGTTTATCTTCTAATCGTTTAGTTTCTTTAGGTGAATCCGTTGGTATTATTGCTGCTCAATCAATTGGAGAACCTGGTACACAATTAACAATGCGTACATTTCATACTGGTGGTGTTTTTTCAGGTCAAAGTTCCGGTGAGTTAAAAGCAATATTTAATGGTTATATTGAATTCCCAAATACAATCAATGGTAAATTTGTTCGAACTACGCATGGAAAAATTGCGTTTTTAACAAAACAAAAAAGTTTTTGTTTATTAAAATCAAAATCTTTAAAAATAAAAAAAATTATTTTACCTCTATTTACATTATTATTTGTTAAACAAGGTCAAAAAGTTTTTAAAAATCAAGTATTAGCAGAGCCTATAGGTTTTATAACTGAATTAGAGCAAAGTGTAGATATTTTTCAAACTATATATTCTGAATTTTCTGGTGAAATTCGTTTTAAAAATAGTAAATCAATTAATTTATTTAGTAAGGATATTCCAGATAAAAATTTAAATAAATACGTAAATTCAAAAACAGGTGAATTATGGGTTTTAGCGTCTAATAAACAAAATATTTTAAAGCCTTTAAATATTTTTATTAAAGCTGGAGATTTTATTTTTTTTAATAATTTTATTTGTTTATATAATTTAGTTTTTTCAAATAAAAATAATTTTTATTTAAGTAAAATAAAAAAAAGTAAAAATAATTTTAATAATAATTTTAATAATGATAATTTTAAAAAATTAAAAATTTTTAATTTTTATAATAAAATTAAAAATAATAAACTTTTATATTATTCTATTTTAGAATCTAATTTATTTATAAATTATGACTATTTTCAAGCCTCAACTACCTTTAAAAAAAAATTTATTCAAAATAATTTTGTAAAATTATCTATTAAAAATAAAAAAATTTATTCAAATATTAATCAATATTCTTTTAAATACTCAAATTTTAATAACAATTTTAATAATAATATAAAAAAACTAAAAAAAACTTATTTTTTAAAAACACCAACTCCTTTTAGCTCTCCTTTTTTTAATAAACAAAAAAATTCTTATGGTTTTATTTATAAAATGTTTATTAATTTAAACTCAATAAATAAAGTAATATTATTTGAAAACTACAATAATAATAATATTTTACCAATACGTTGTTTTTTATTTTGTCAATTAAATCAATCAAAACTTTTTAAAAAAATAATAAAATATAATTATTTTTATATTTTTAAAATACCTTTTAATTTAATTTTAACCGATTTGTTTATTATAGAAAATAAAGCAGTTTTAAATGTTTTTGAAAATATAAAACTTAATAATTTAAATTTAAAATATCCAATTTTATTTAAATTAAAAAATTTAAAATATAAATATTATTTTAATAGTTATTGCTCAATTAGAAATAATAAGTTAAAAAAAAATAAAAAATTTTATATTTCAAATTTGAATAATTTTTCTAAACATACTAATATTAAAAAAATATTTACTAAATCTAATAATTTAAAACTAGATTTTTTTGAATTAAACTATAATAATAAAAAAAGTACAATAATAAGTTTTTTTTATAATAAATTAGGTAGTAATATTAATGAAAATAATCTATTTAATAAATTAGAAGATTTTTATTCTATTTCTAATGCAGTTGAAATTCTTAATAATTTTAATAAAACCCCCTCTTACTTATTTTTTAATAATTCAGCATTGAATTTTTTTATTTTAGCTATTTTTTATAAATTATTACATAAAAAATTAAATAATAAATTTTATAAAATAGAAAAAAGATTATTAAACAAACATTTAAAATTTAATAAAATTCAATATAATACAAATACAGTTGTTTTTAAATCTTATTTAAATAGAAATAATTCGATATGGCCTTTTTATTTTTTAAATAATAATGTAAAAACTAGTCTAAAGTTATTAACTATTGATCAAAAATTAGACATTAAATCATATAATTTTTTTTTAAATTCTTTTTCTAATAATATAATTTATTTTTATAAAAATATTAAACGTTTTCAAAATAGTAATAATAATATTTTATTAAAAATAAATAAAGAATATAATTTTTTAGAACAAAAAAATATTTTAATATATGATAAAATTGTTTTAAATAATAATAATATTTATTTAATTAAATCGAATTTATATAATTCAACTAATTTTAATTATTTATTTTTATCTTTTTTTGAAAAACATAAAATGAATTTAAATTTTTTTTATAAACTACAAAATAACTTTTTAAATAAATCATTTTTATTATTTAATAAAAATACTATTATAAAAAATAAAAAATTATTTCTAAAAAAAAATAATTTTATTTATTTTAAAAATAAACAAAATCTATTAAATAATAAATTAAAAACTTTAGTATTAAATGAAAATAATTACGATTTATTTAACTCTTTATTTTTAAAGACATTTTTTTGTTCTAAAAAATCTATTTTGTTTAATATTTCTTATATTTCAATTATATTTTATTTTTTATTAGACGAAAATTTAAAATTAAATAATTTACTAAAATCAAAAAATAATTTAAAAAATTTAGTGTTAGAAAATAACAAAGTAAATAGTAATAAAAATTTATATTTAAACAAAGAAAATATTTATTTTTATTTTTCAAATTATATTTCTTCATTTTTATCGTCAAACTTTAAAATAGATTTATATAAAAATAAAAATTTTTTAACCAATAAAAAAGAAAAAATTAATATAAATAATAATATTAAATACAATTTAATTTTCTCTAATATTACTTTTTTAGAATTTATAAAAAATATTAATGTAAGTATTAATATTTTTTATAATTTTTTAAATAAATTTAATAACAATGAAATATATATTATTAATAAAAAATTAAAACAATATTTTTTTGTTTCTTTTTCAATAAATAACTTAATTTCATATAATAATATATTTTTATTATTATTTTATAATAAAAGTTTAAAATTAGATTCATTATTAGTATTTAAATATAATAATTATAAAAAGTTAAATATACTTAACAATTTAAATATTTTATTTGATAAAAAAGTATTAGATTTAAATTTACAAATTAATAAAACTTATTTTTTTTTAAATAAAAAAAATAATTTTAATACATCTATTATATGGTTCTCAAAATCAAATAAATTAAAAAATAAATATGAATTAATTAATAAAATTAATTTTAAATACTATAATAATAATAGCTTTAAAATTAAAACAAATTTACAAGATTTTAAAATTTTTACATTATATAACTATAATAATTTTAATAATAATAAATTTAAATCTTATTTTTTTATTAATTGCTTTTTTAATAAACCTTATATATTATCAAAAAACTTTATTTCAGATTATTTTATTGTTAAAAGTAAAAAAATAACTAAGTTAAAATTAATAAATAAAAAAAATATAAATTATAAATTGGATTTTTTTCATTCATTATTTAATAATAAACTTAAAAATAAAATTAATATTTTTTATTCAGAAAAATTATTAAATAGTAAAACTAATATACCAAATAGTTTTATAACTAGTCTAATAAAATATGATCCTATTAATAATTTAGATAGTTTTTTTTATAAAGAAAATAATTTTATTTATAATTTAAGTTATTTATTTGAAAAAAAATGGTTTTTATATTTAAATAATTTTTATATAAAAAATATTAATAAATTAATAAAATTTAATTCATTTTATAATAATATTTTAATTAATACAAATTATAGTAAGCATTTTTTAATTAAAAAATATTGGATAAATGACTATTTAAAAAAAAATATTTTATTATTTACTAATGGTTATTATTCTGATTATTGGCTATTTTATAAATCTACTTTTGATTTTTTATTTTTACCAAATTCATATTATAGTTTAACTAAAAAGAATAATTTAGAATTATATAATTGTATTTCATCGAAAATAGAATTAAGTTATTCTGATACTTTAAATAAGTTATTTTTTAATAAAGCACTTAAAATAAAAAAAATATTTCCTATAAATAGTTTATATTTATTTAGAATTCAAATAAAAAAAAACTTTAAAGAAAAACAAGTATCAAATATTCTATTTTCTTATTTATTAAACTCTAATAAAAAAAGATTAATTAAAAAAAATTATATTTTTAACTTTATAAAGTTCAAGTTTTTTAATTTTAAAGTTAAATTTATATTAACTAAATATAATAATATTTATATACAAAATGTTTTTTTACTAAATATAAATTATATTTTTAATTATATATTAAGTTTTTATTCTATTAAAAATTATAACTTAAATAATAATTTTAAAAATTTAGAAATAAAAAATAATAATATATTTGCTTTAAATAAAATTTTTTCTTTTAATTATACTAAACAAAAATTAAAAAATAATTATAATGGTTGGGTTTATATAATAAATCAATCAGATTTATTATTTTTAAATTATAAAAAGATCATTCCAAGCGGCCATTTTATAACTAAAGATGTATTATTTGAAAATATGGTAACGTTAAATAAATTTTTTGCTTTTCGTTTTAAAAATAATTTTTTAAAAACTCAGTTTAATAATCGTAATACGTTTGTAAAACCATTTTTTAATTTTAAAATTAAAAAAATTTTATTAAATAGTATTTTTATTTTTAACGGATCCCAGTTTTTAAATAATTATTTTTATTGTTCAAATATATATTTAAATAATTTAATATTAAAAAATAAAGACAAAAATAATTATTTTCTTTTTACTAAATTTTATTTTTATAAAATAAAAATAAAAACTATAATAAATTATAAAAAGTTAAATAATAATGAAAACAACATTAGTTTAATAAATAAGTTTTATCGTATAATTTTTTTTCAAACATCCAATTTAAAAAAAATACAATATAAGCCAAGCTTTTTAAATACATATTCAAAAAATAAATTTATCGATAAAAGTTTATTAGTTAATAATTATACTCAACCAGAGTATTTAAATAATTTTGGTTTAGAACGTAGTTTTAAACGTATATTTTTAATTAATAATTCAAATGTGTATATTAATAACTATAGTCGTTATAAACCAAAATTATTAATAAAAAAAATATCATTTAAATATAACTCTAATTTAGTAATAAATTTTAGTAAATTCAAAAATATTTGTTTAATTGAAAAAGGATTTGATTTTAATTATTTAAATAGTTTTTCAAAATGTTTATATTTTTATGAAAATAATTTGTTATTGCCACAAAATGATTTACGTTATTATATTTTAAAATTCCCTTTTAATAATAAAATAAAAAAAAAAATATTTAATAGTCCTTTTATTTTAATAAACAAACAAAAGCTTTTAACTAAATTTACTTATTGTAATAATTTATTATTTAATAATAATAAATATAATTTAAAAAGTTTATATTATCCTTTAAAAAAATTAAAAAATTATTTAAATAAAAAAAATTATTTAAATTTAAATAAAGAAAACTATTATAATTTCTATGATTTGTTTAGTTTAAAAGGTTATTATTTTAAAAATATTTATATTAATAATATATCTATATTATCAATAATAAATAGTATTTTTAAAGTTAATTTATATCAAAAAAACTTTAATAATAATCTATTTATTAATATTGATAATAAAAAATTAAAGGTTTTTTATATTTTTAATTATAATTATAAGAAAAGTTTTAATTTTTATATATTAAAAAATAAAAAACATAGTTTTTGTAATTTTTCTATCTCATATTGCTCATTTATTTATTTATATAGAAATATTTCTTCAATTAATAATAATAATTTTAGTTCAACTATTTATAATATTAACAAAAAAAGGTTAAATAATTTAATTACTTTAAATATTTATAAAAATAACTATCAAAAATTGATTAATATTGAAAAACAAAAAAAAACTTTGGAGTCCAATTCTTTAACTTTAACCAAAATGTATGTTAATTTTAGACCTTTTTTAATTAAAAATAATAGTTTTTTATTTCAAATAAATTTTATTTTTAAAAAACAATTAATTATTAATAATGATTCATTATTAATTAGAATTAATAAAATACCGAATAGTATTTTTAATAAGTTAAAATTAATTAAACATAAGATTAAAACAGTGTCTAGTTATAGTAATAAAAATTTATTATTTAATAATAACGAATTACCTAAATTAAACTATGAATTAAGTGGTTTTAAAGGAGAAATTTTAAAAAGTTATAATTCATCTTTTTTGTATTATTCTAATTATTTTAAAAAATTCATTAGTAAACAAAATAAAAATATAAATAATATATTTAATTTAAAACAAAAGTTAAAACAAAAACTATCACTATTTCCTGAATTAATATATTTAACAAATTCTGATTTTTTAACATATAGAATTCCATTAAATTTGAATAATTATTTAAGAATAAATAAATTAAAGATAAAATTAGGTGAATTTATTCCTTGTTCAAAAGAAATTATTTTAAATTTTGCAGTAAATCAATCCGGGCAAGTAATTTTTTTAAATAGAAATAAAATATTATTACGACGTGCAAAATCTTTATTACTATCACCTGGTTGTATTTGTAATTTAAAACAGGGTGATTTTATAAACACTAATTCACCACTATTAACATTAACCTATAAAAATTTAAAAACTGAAGATATTGTTCAAGGTATTCCTAAAATTGAGCAACTTTTGGAAGCAAGGGAGTTAAAAAATATAAAAGATCAATTTAGTTTAAATTCGTTAATTCAATTAAAATTTAAAAAGTATAAAAAGCACTACTCTAAAAAAGAAGCAGTTTATAAAAGTATTATTTTTATTCAACAGTATATTGTTGATTCTGTTCAAAAAGTTTATCAGTCTCAAGGAGTAAATATTTCAGATAAACATATTGAAATTATAGTTAAACAAATGACTTCTAAAGTTCGAATAACTAATCCTGGAAATACTGGACTTTTAAGGGGGGACATTGTTTATTTAGATTGGATTGAATTAATTAATAGTTGTTTAAAAGGTAAAAAATCTCAATATGAACCTATTATTTTAGGTATAAGCAAAGCTTGTTTAGAAATGGATGGTTTTATATCCGCCGCTAGTTTTCAAGAAACAATTAAAATTTTAAGTAGGGCAGCGATTTTACAAAAGCGTGATTTTTTAAGAGGTTTAAAAGAAAATCTTATTTTAGGTCATCTAGTACCTATAGGTACAGGTTTTGAATTTCCAATTTAAATAAATTTAATAAAAACAATAAATAAAACACTTAATTTTAATTAAGTGTTTTTATTAAATTTAAAATAAATACATAGGTATACCTGTTTTGATGGTATATATTTTAAAAACTAAAATAAATTTTGTTGAATACACAAATGTAAATAATATTATTTATTAAATTTTATTTAATTAAATATTATTATTAAAAAACTATCACGGAGAGTTTGATTCTGGCTCAGGATGAACGCTGGCGGTATGCTTAACACATGCAAGTTGAACGAAGATAATAATTCATTGAGTTATAATACTTAGTAGCGGACGGGTGAGTAACGCGTAAGAATCTACCTTTAGGAAAAGAATAACAACTGGAAACGGTTGCTAATACTTTATATGCTGAGAAGTTAAATAGGTTACTGCCTAAAGATGAGCTTGCGTCTGATTAGCTAGTTGGTAAGGTAAAGGCTTACCAAGGCAATTATCAGTAGTTGGTCTGAGAGGATGATCAGCCACACTGGGACTGAGACACGGCCCAGACTCCTACGGGAGGCAGCAGTGAGGAATTTTTCGCAATGGGCGCAAGCCTGACGAAGCAATACCGCGTGAAGGATGAAGGCCTGCGGGTTGTAAACTTCTTTTATTAGAGAAGATAATGACGGTATCTAATGAATAAGCATTGGCTAACTATGTGCCAGCAGCCGCGGTAATACATAGAATGCAAGCGTTATCCGGAATGATTGGGCGTAAAGCGTCTGTAGGTGGTTTAAAAAGTCAACTGTTAAAAACTAAGGCTCAACCTTAGGCAGGCAGTTGAAACTTTTAAACTAGAGTATGGCAGAGGTAGAGGGAATTACTGGTGTAACGGTGAAATGTGCAGATATCAGTAAGAACACCAATGGCGAAAGCACTCTACTGGACCAAAACTGACACTCAGAGACGAAAGCTAGGGGAGCGAATAGGATTAGATACCCTAGTAGTCCTAGCTGTAAACGATGGAAACTAAATATTGCGTTTTTAAAATGCAGTATTGTAGCTAACGCGTTAAGTTTCCCGCCTGGGGAGTATGCTCGCAAGAGTGAAACTCAAAGAAATTGACGGGGGCCCGCACAAGCGGTGGAGCATGTGGTTTAATTCGATGCAACGCGAAGAACCTTACCGGGGTTTGACATACTATGAATTTTTTGGAGACGAAAAAGTTTAAACATAGATACAGGTGGTGCATGGCTGTCGTCAGCTCGTGTCGTGAGACGTAGGGTTAAGTCCTGTAACGAGCGCAACCCTTATTGTTAGTTGCTTTAAGGAAACTAGCAAGACTGCCAGTGATAAGCTGGAGGAAGGTGAGGATGACGTCAAGTCAGCATGCCCCTTAAATCCCGGGCTACACACGTGCTACAATGGTTAAGACAAAGAGATGCTAACTTGTGAAAGTACAGCCAACCTCAAAAACTTAATCTCAGTTCGGATTGTAGGCTGCAACTCGCCTACATGAAGCTGGAATCGCTAGTAATCGCAGGTCAGCTATACTGCGGTGAATACGTTCCCGGGCCTTGTACACACCGCCCGTCACACCATCGGAGCTGACTAGGCCCGAAGCCGTTGTAAACGTCTAAGGCACAGTTAGTGACGAGGGTGAAGTCGTAACAAGGTAGGGCTACTGGAAGGTGGCCCTGGATCACCTCCTTCAAAAAAAGAATAATAAATTACTTTACTTTAACTATTATAGTTAAAGTAAATAGGGCTATTAGCTCAGTTGGTTAGAGCGCACCCCTGATAAGGGTGAGGTCACTGGTTCAAATCCAGTATAGCCCACCAGTAAAAAATTTTAAATTTAAAATTGGGGATATAGCTCAGTTGGTAGAGCGCTGTCTTTGCACGGCAGATGTCAGCGGTTCGAATCCGCTTATCTCCAATTTAATAAAATAATTTTATTTACTGGATTTATATTGACTAGGTCAAATATATTAAAATTTATGATGGATACCTAGGCATTTAGAGTCGATGAAGGGCGTGGATACCAACGAAATGCTTCGGTTAGTTGGAAACAAACTTTGATCCGAAGATTCCCGAATAGGAAAACCTATATAACTACTTAATGAATTCATAATTAAGTAAGAGACAACCTGCTGAATTGAAACATCTTAGTAAGCAGAGGAAAAGAAAGCAAACGCGATTTCCTTAGTAGCGGCGAGCGAAACGGAAATAGTCTAATCATTAAATTAAAAAAAAACTATTAAACGAAGCAGCTGAATCCTGCACCATAGATGGTGAAAGTCCAGTAGTTTAAAATAGAAAAAATGATTATAAAGTAGCATGGAACACGTGTAATTCCGTGTGAATATACGAGGACCACCTCGTAAGACTAAATACTCCTAAATGACCGATAGTGAAACAGTACCGTGAGGGAAAGGTGAAAAAGAACCCCTGTAGGGGAGTGAAAAAGAACATGAAATCATAAATTGACAATCAGTGGGAGCTAAAGTGACCGCGTGCCTGTTGAAGAATGAGCCGGCGACTTATAGGTAGTGGCTTGGTTAAAATAACTTTTTGGAGCCAAAGCGAAAGCAAGTCTGATAAGGGCATATGTCACTATTTATAGACCCGAACCCGAGTGATCTAACCATGGCCAGGATGAATCTTGGGTAACACCAAGTGGAAGACCGAACCGACTGATGTTGAAAAATCAGCGGATGAGCTGTGGTTAGGGGTGAAATTCCAGTCGAACTCGGAGCTAGCTGGATCTCCTCGAAATGTGTTGAGGCGCAGCGGTTGATGATGGGCTATTTAGGGGTAAAGCACTGTTTCGGTGCGGGCTGCGAAAGCGGTACCAAATCGTGGCAAACTAAGAATACTAAATATGCTTTCCATCAACCAGTAAGACAGTGGGGGATAAGCTTCATTGTCAAAAGGGAAACAGCCCAGATCACCAGTTAAGGCCCCAAAGTGATGACTAAGTGATAAAGGAAGTAAAAAGGCAAAGACAACCAGAAGGTTTGCTTAGAAGCAGCCATCCTTGAAAGAGTGCGTAATAGCTCACTGGTAGAGCCTTTTTGCGCCGAAAATGAACGGGGCTAAGTCATCCGCCGAAACTGTGGGTTACAGTTTTTTTTTTAACTAACTGTTACGGTAGAGGAGCGTTCCGTTATAGGGTGAAGTTAAAATGTGAATTTTAATGGACGAAACGGAAGTGAGAATGTCGGCTTGAGTAACGAAAACATTGGTGAGAATCCAATGCCCCGAAAACCTAAGGGTTCCTTCACAAGGTTCGTCCATGGAGGGTTAGTCAGGACCTAAGGCGAGATCGAAAGGTGTAGTCGATGGAAAACAGATTAATATTTCTGTACTTGATTTAATTTGGTAAAGAGGGACGGAGAAGGCGGTAACTAGCTAGATATTGGTATTCTAGTAGAAGTATTGAATTCTTAAAAGAATGAAAAAAAACTTTCTTTAGAAAACATGCGACCTGACTGAAGCTCTATTTATAGAGTTTTGGTTTAGTTTTAGTCATACTTCCAAGAAAAGCTCTTATTACCATTAAATTAAATTCAACCTGTACCCTAAACTGACACAAGTAGGTAGGTAGAGAATACTAAGGGGCGCGAGATAACTCTCTCTAAGGAACTCGGCAAAATGGCCCCGTAACTTCGGGAGAAGGGGTGCCTATATTTATATTTATATAGGCCGCAGTGACCAGGCCCAGGCGACTGTTTATCAAAAACACAGGTCTCCGCAAAGTCGTAAGACAATGTATGGGGGCTGACGTCTGCCCAGTGCCGGAAGGTAAAAGAAGTTGGTTATTCTTCGGAAAAAGCTAACGACTGAAGCCCCGGTGAACGGCGGCTGTAACTCTGACAGTCCTAAGGTTAATACACGATATTACGCTCAAAAAAATAAAATCGCTAGCCTTAGTAAAACCAAACTAAATGCTGGAAACTCCCCAAAAACATAACTCTACTCGACTTTATATTACAACAATATCGGGACTAACTTTTGTTAACTCTTGGAGATGTGTTAAAAATAAGTCAGTGATAATGAGAATGGCACGAGGACAATCAGCAGGAAAGACTAATATAAATTAGAATCCTCAGAGACTATACGTTTGGAGATATAAAAACAAATAAAACTATGACACAATTAGAATCACAATGGATTGTTGGATTTGTAGACGGAGAAGGTTGTTTCTTTATAGGATTAAATAAAAATCCAGAAATGCCACTTGGTATTCAAGTTTTACCAGAATTTTGTGTTGTTCAGCATAAACGTGATGAACAAATATTGTACGCTTTAAAAAATTTTTGGCAATTTGGTGTTGTAAGAAAAAACCACGGAGATCGATTATGTTATCGAGTTCGAGGTGTTGAACATTTAAATAAAACCATTATTCCTTTTTTTGAAAAACATAGTTTGAAAACAAAGAAAAAAATAGATTTTTTAAAGTTTAGAAAAATTCTACAATTAATTGAAAATAAAGAACATTTAACTGTTGAAGGTTTACTTAAAATTGATGGTTTTCGACTTGAAATGAATACACGTAAATCAAAAAAAAAACTTGTTTTGATTGATGGTCAGTTAGATTTAGTTGATATCTAAGATAGAGTCCAGCCTTTCTTGAAAAAGTTAGGATATAACTGAGCGAAATTCCTTGTCGAGTAAGTTTCGACCCGCACGAAAGACGTAACGATCTGGGCACTGTCTCGGAGAGAGACTCGGTGAAATAGAAATGTCTGTGAAGATGCGGACTACTTATACCAGGACAGAAAGACCCTATGAAGCTTGACTGTAATTTGGAATTGGATTCGGGCTTTTTTTGCGCAGTCTAGGTGGGAGGCGTTGATATTAAGTTTTCGGACTTAATGGAGCCATTAGTGAGAGACCACTCTAAAAGAGCTAGAATTCTAATAGGAATCCTTGAATCAGGATCCTTGACAGTTTCAGATGGACAGTTTGACTGGGGCGGTGACCTCCCAAAAGGTAACGGAGGTGTGCAAAGGTTCCCTCAAGCTGGACGGAAATCAGCTGTAGAGTGCAAAGGTATAAGGGAGCTTGACTGCAAGACCAACAAGTCGAGCAGAGGCGAAAGCCGGCCTTAGTGATCCGACGGTTCCGAGTGGAAGGGCCGTCGCTCAACGGATAAAAGTTACTCTAGGGATAACAGGCTGATCTCCCCCAAGAGTTCACATCGACGGGGAGGTTTGGCACCTCGATGTCGTTTCATCGCAACCTGGGGCTGGAGTAGGTCCCAAGGGTTGGGCTGTTCGCCCATAAAAGCGGTACGTGAGATGGGTTCAGAACGTCGCGAGACAGTTCGGTCCATATCCGGTATAAGCGTAAGAGCATTGAGAGGATCTCAACATTGTACGAGAGGACCCGAAGGGACGTACCGATGGTGTACCAGTTCTTATGCCAATAGGAAACGCTGGGTAGCTATGTACGGAGTGGATAATCGCTGAAAGCATTTAAGTGAGAAGCCCACCTCAAGATGAATGCTCTCTATTAGATCGCGGCAAGACAAGCCGATAGATTGGCATCAAGTGTAAGATTAGTAATAATTTCAGCTGAGATGTACAAAGGATCGATCGATTTTGACCTTATATAATAAAATAAAAATATAATAAAATTTTTGGTGTCTTAGCTAATTCGGAACAACACTATACCATCTCGAACTAGATTGTTAAACGAATTAGGGGTAACGATAGTAAGGGGGTAGCCCCTTGTGAAAATAACCTGATGCCAATTTCTTATAAAAGAATAAATATAAAATTTATATTCTTTTAAATCATTAAATATTATAAATTCGGTCCCTTAATTAAAAATAGAAAACATATAATAATAATAAAAATTAAGAGTTAAATACTATAAAAATACATTTTGTAATGTACTTTAAATTATTACATATTAATTAAAGTTTTGTTTTAATTTAATTTTTAACAATATTTTTTTACTAGTATTATAAAATATTTGTTTTTAGGAGTAATATAATGACAATTAGTCCACCAGAACGCGAAGCAAAAAAAGTAAAAATTGTTGTTGACCGTGACCCAGTTGAAACTAGTTTTGAAAAATGGGCAAAACCTGGACACTTTTCTCGTAGTTTAGGAAAAGGACCAACAACAACAACTTGGATTTGGAATTTACATGCAGATGTTCATGATTTTGATGGTCAGACATCAGATTTAGAAGATGTTTCACGTAAAATTTTTAGTGCACACTTTGGTCAATTAGGTGTAATTTTTATTTGGTTATCGGGTATGTATTTTCATGGAGCTCGTTTTTCAAATTATGAAGCGTGGTTAAGTGATCCTACACATATTAAACCAAGTGCACAAGTAGTTTGGCCTATTGTTGGTCAAGAAATTTTAAATGGAGATGTAGGTGGTGGTTTCCAAGGTATTCAGATAACTTCTGGTTTTTTCCAATTATGGAGAGCAAGTGGAATTACAACTGAATTACAATTATATTCTACAGCAATTGGTGGTCTAGTAATGGCAGCAGCAATGTTTTTTGCTGGTTGGTTCCATTATCACAAAAGTGCACCAAAATTAGAATGGTTTCAAAATGTTGAATCTATGTTAAATCACCATTTAGCTGGTTTACTTGGTTTAGGTAGTTTAGGTTGGGCAGGACATCAAATTCACGTTTCATTACCGGTTAATAAATTATTAGATGCAGGTGTTGATCCACAAGAAATTCCATTACCGCACGAACTATTATTAAATCCAAGTTTAATGGCTCAGTTATATCCTAGTTTTAAACAAGGTTTAACACCATTTTTTACTTTAAACTGGTCTGAATATAGCGACTTTTTAACATTCCAAGGGGGTTTAAATCCAGTAACAGGTGGTTTATGGTTAACTGATACAGCACATCATCATTTAGCAATTGCTGTTTTATTTATTGTAGCAGGTCATATGTATCGTACTAATTGGGGTATCGGTCATAGTATGAAAGAAATTTTAGAAGCACATAAAGGTCCGTTTACTGGTGAAGGACATAGTGGTTTATATGAAATTTTAACAACTTCATGGCATGCTCAATTAGCAATAAACTTAGCTTTATTTGGATCATTATCTATTATTGTGGCTCATCACATGTATGCTATGCCACCTTATCCTTATTTGGCAACTGATTATGCTACACAATTATCTTTATTTACTCATCATAATTGGATTGGCGGTTTTTGTATAGTTGGGGCTGGAGCTCATGCTGCTATTTTCATGGTGCGTGATTATAATCCAACAAATAACTATAATAATTTACTAGATCGTATGATTCGTCATAGAGATGCTATTATTTCTCATTTAAATTGGGTTTGTATTTTTTTAGGATTCCATAGTTTTGGTCTTTATATTCATAACGATACATTAAGTGCACTAGGTCGTCCTGCAGATATGTTCTCAGATACAGCAATTCAATTACAACCAGTTTTTGCTCAATGGATCCAAAAAACTCATTTCTTAGCACCTAATAGTACTGCTCCTAATGCTTTAGCAGGTACAAGTCCATCTTGGGGTGGAGATGTTGTAGCTGTTGGTGGTAAAGTTGCAATGATGCCTATTTCATTAGGTACATCAGATTTCTTAGTTCATCATATACACGCTTTTACAATTCACGTAACAGTATTAATTTTATTGAAAGGTGTATTATTTGCACGTAGTTCTCGTTTAATTCCTGATAAATCTAATTTAGGTTTCCGTTTCCCTTGTGACGGTCCAGGCCGTGGTGGAACATGTCAAGTTTCAGCATGGGATCATGTTTTCTTAGGTTTATTCTGGATGTATAATTCATTATCAATTGTTATTTTCCATTTTAGTTGGAAAATGCAATCCGATGTTTGGGGTACAGTAAACGCTTCCGGAATTTCACATATTACAGGAGGTAACTTTGCTCAGAGTGCTAATACTATTAATGGTTGGTTACGTGATTTCTTATGGGCACAATCAGCACAAGTTATTCAATCATATGGTTCCGCGCTATCTGCTTATGGTTTAATTTTCTTAGGTGCACACTTTGTATGGGCATTTAGTCTTATGTTCTTATTTAGTGGACGTGGTTATTGGCAAGAATTAATTGAATCAATTTTATGGGCTCATAATAAATTAAAAGTTGCTCCAGCTATTCAACCTCGTGCTTTAAGTATTACTCAAGGTCGAGCTGTTGGTGTTGCACATTATTTATTAGGAGGAATTGCTACAACTTGGTCATTCTTCTTAGCTCGTGTAATTTCTGTAGGTTAGTTTTTTATTAATTTATTTTATTAATTATTTATTTTATTAATTATTTTTAATAAAATAAATAATTAATAAAATAAAAAAGTAAGTTATTTATTTAATTTATAATAACTTAATAAAATTTAATGTTTATATTTATAATTAATATAAATTTATAATATAAATAAATAAGTATAAAAATAAATTTTTTAAAAAATTTACTTTTTATTTGCAATATCTAATATTTGTTATATATTTAAATATATAATATTTATTATATATTTAAATAAAAAAAATTGTTTTGTTAATCCGTAATTTTATTTATTTACTTTATTTTATTAATTATGTCTCATTCTGTAAAAATCTATGATACATGTATTGGTTGTACTCAATGTGTACGTGCATGTCCTACTGACGTATTAGAAATGACGCCTTGGGACGGTTGTAAAGCAAGTCAAATTGCTTCTGCTCCTCGTACTGAAGATTGTGTTGGTTGTAAGCGTTGTGAAAGTGCTTGTCCTACTGATTTTTTGAGTGTACGAGTATATTTAGGTTCAGAAACAACTCGTAGTATGGGATTAGCTTATTAAAAATTATTTATTTTCTCTGTTTATATAAATAGAGAAAATAAATAATTTTATTAGAAAATTAAAAATGTTTTATAATACAAAATTTTTAAAATTATTAAATTCTTTTTATTTAAATGTTTTAAATAAATTTAAATTTATTGAAAAATACTTTGTTATTTATATATTTTTGTTATTATTAGGTTTTATTTGTGGTAATTTATTTGGTACTTTTTTAATTTTTTTTAGATTTTATACAAATTGGGATGGTTTAATTATTATATTAACAATTTTATTTATTGAATTTATAAATTTTATAACGTATATAAAATCATTTAAGTACCATAAATTGAACAAATTCTTTTTAAAAATATATAAAAATAAAAATTTTTTTTTATTGTTTAAAAATTTTAAATTTTTAAATTTTTATAAAATGGGTTTATTACTAGGTTTTTTTATAGACGCTTTTAAAGTAGGTAGTTAATTTTATTATTATAATTTAAATCTTGTATTAATAATTTATATAATTAATAAAATTAAAAATATAATATAATTAAAAATTTATTGAATGTTTAATATTAATTTAGAAACGAGTCTTATAAATATAAACTTTATCATTTTATTTGTAGCAATGATTTTATATTGGTTAAAATCATCTTTTTTTTTTAAAAGTTTTAGTTATTTACCTGATATATTTATTATAATTAGTAATATATTACAATTTTCATTTCTTTGTATTCGTTGGGTAAATTCAAACCACTTCCCGTTAAGTAATTTATATGAGTCACTTTTATTTTTATCTTATAGTTTAACTAGTATATTAATTATTTTTAATATTACAGTTGAAAAAAAAAGTTATTTTAAAAATTTTTATAATAGTTTAGTATCGTTATTTTTAAAAAGTAATAATAAAATAAATAAACAAGTATCTCCAAATAATTCATTTTTAAACTCTATATTTGGTTCCATTTTAACACCACTAATTTTATTATTAAATACTTTTGCTAATTTTAGTTTACCTATTGAATTAAAAACAGTAAACGCTTTAGTACCTGCTCTTAAATCTAATTGGTTATTAATGCATGTAACAGTTATGATATTAAGTTATGCTGCATTATTATGTGGTTGTTTATTTTCAATAGCTTATTTAATTTTGACTTTTATAAGTAATTTTTTATATAATAAAAATAAAAAGCTTTTATTATTAGATAATAATAAATTAGATTCTGAAAATTTTTTATATGAAAATTCTAACTCAATGAATTTAAGTTTAAAAAAAGTAAATTTAGTTTTTAACTCTTATTTTTTTGATATAAATAACATTAAAGATAAAGAATTTGAAAATACAACTAGTAAAAAAGATTTTATATTAGATAATTTAATTTCTTTAATGTCAACTTTAGATAATTTAAGTTATAGAATTTTAGGTCTAGGTTTTCCTTTATTGACAATGGGTTTATTATCTGGAGCTGTTTGGGCTAATCAAACATGGGGTTCTTATTGGAGTTGGGATCCTAAAGAAACCTGGGCTTTAATTACCTGGTTTATATTTGCAATTTATTTTCATACTCGTTTATCAAAAGGGTGGAACGGTTTCAAATCTTCTTTATTAGCTAGTTTTGGTTTTATAGTTATTTGGGTTTGTTATTTAGGTGTTAATTTAATGGGTAAAGGCTTACATAGCTATGGTTTTTTATCATAATATTATGGGCTAGGAGGGATTTGAACCCCCGACACCACGGTTCGTAGCCGTGTGCTCTAGTCCACTGAGCTACAAGCCCTATTATATTTTGTATTATAATATAATTATATTTGTTATAATTTAATTTTACAAGCTCTATTTATTCGAAGGAAATTAAATATGTTTTTTATTAACGCATTAAAAGATTATGTTGATCATATTAATGATATTTTATTTATTTTAAATGAAAATTTTAATGCCTTTATTTTTTTTAAATCGATTTTTTTATATATTTTTAATTCTTTAAGTATATTTTTTATTTATTTATTATCTTTTAAATGGTTAACCGATTTTGTAGAATTACCGGCAAATTTTAAACATAATTACATAGCAATTTTAGAAGGTAAAAATTTATTTGAAACAGCTCTTGAAATTGAGCTTGATAAAAGTTTCTTTTCATTTTTTGAAAATTCGTATTCGTCCTTAAACTCAAAAAATTTTTTTACTGGATTTTTAAATAGTTTTTTTTTAGTTCTTCCTTTTTCAATACCTCAATTATTAACAATTAGAGCTCTAATTATTAATGGTTTACCAGCTGGTATTTTTGCTGCTTTAGGAACAATATGTGGTCAATTTATTTTTTTTAGTTCTATTTTATTTGGTTTTGAGTTTTTAATATTGCCTTTTTTAACCTTTGAACCTTTTAATATTTTAGTAGGTTTATTTTTATTGGTAAATTTGCTTTATAGTATGATCCATAACCCAAATATGAAAGTTATAAACTTTTACCAAAAAGATATTTTATTAAAATTATTTGGATTAAATTTTATTTTATCTTGGACTGAACAAACATCTATTTATAACTATTTTGGTAATTTAACTGTTAATGGTTATTCTAATTTATTACAAACTAATGAAAATATTGAATATTTTTTTTTAAATAATTTTTTTTATTTAATTGGTATTTTATTGGGTAGTTTGATTTTTACAGCATTATTTGGTTTTTTAATAATTAATATTTATAATCTTATTTCTAATACTATATGTTCTAAAATTCCATTTATTATTGTAAATGAACGTTTTCATTATATTAGTTTATTTATAACAACAATTTTATGTTTTAATAATATTCCTTATTATGGTTTTGATTATTTAATTTATGGCCCATTAGGTTTTGTTTCTGAAGATAAATTTTTAGAAAATACTCTTCCTAAACCTATTTATAGTTCTTTTAGAACAAATAAAGATAAAATGTCTGTTATAAACATAGCTACAAACCCATTAAATTTTGATAAATCAGATTTAATAAAAAACACAAATTATTTAAAATATGAACAATATAGTTTAGAATCTGAGAGTTTATGGAAAAATAGATTTAATTTAAGAACAGATCAAAGAAGTAGTACTCGTAAACAAATAAATAGTACTAAACAAAATAATTTTAAACAGATTAAATTTGAAGTTCCTAATTATGAAACACCTAATTTAGAATTATATAGTACAAAACTTCAAAAAAAAGAAAATGCAATTGAAGAAATTTTCACTCAATTATTTAGAAATGATATTTATTTAGGTTATCAAGATGCTAATTCAAAAAATCAAATAAAACAGGTTCAAGTTCATCGTGAATTTAGAGAAAAATATTATAGTAATCCTGTCTATAAAGCTTTAATGCATTTAGATATGCATCCTTTTTTATGGGGACAACCAAATAGTTCTAATTTAACAGTAAATGATGAAATAGATTTATTTAAACGTCGACTTATTTTACAAAATTATCTAAATACTATTCAAGATTATAAAAAATTAGTAATTAATAATAAAGAATCGTATGCTGAAAAAGTTTATAATCAACAATTTAAAGGTTCTTTAAGTTTAATAAGACATTTTAATGCTGTTAATTTAAATTTTGATATTAATAAAAATGATTCTTTAAACTCAGAATTTAATTATAAAAAAGTTTTAAAGTTTGATCAACCAAAATATAATAATTTTTCAAATGAAAATAAGGTTTTTTTGCACGAAGAACTTAATAAAACAAGTTTAGATCCATCAAAATATATGGTATTAAATAATACTGCTCCATTATATATTGGATGGGATTCTTCGTTACGTAAATTTCTTATTAAAGCTAGTTATATACCGGAAAATTTAAATTCAGGTGATTTTAGTTATGATTTTAGAGATAATAAAAATATAACATCTAAAAATTTACCTTTTTATTTTACTTTTCAATCATGGTCTCCTGCGATTGAAAATATTAAAAATCAATCAAATTTAATTCTTAAATTACCGTCATTAGAACTTTCGTCTGAACAATTAGATAATTTTAAACAAATATTACAATTTGATACAAATAAAAATAACGAATCGCGTAATTTAAAAACAAGTACAAAAAAGGTTATTAGTTCAAAAACAAGTGATTATTTATTAAATAGATTACCAAATTATAATTGGTATTGGGCAAAATCAAAACTAGATTCAAAATCAAAAAAATATTTAGAATTAGGTGAGACTTTGCCAACTCGATTAGATGGTATTGCATGGCCGGGTATTAATGATAAATTATTAATTAATAAACTATTAAATAAATTATAATTAATGATAATTGACAATATATAAAATTTTTTTTATTATATAATTTTAATATATATATATATATTAAAATTATATACGCGAACATAGTTTAGGGGTAAAATATCGCCTTGCCAAGGCGAGGTCGGGGGTTCGATTCCCCCTGTTCGCAATATCAAAAAAAATTAAAATTGACATAATTTATATATTATGTTATAATAATATATAACAAACAAATAATTTGTTTGGGAAAAATTTTTAACTTTTTAAAAATAAATATAAATAAATATGACTGCAATTTTAGAACGCCGCGAAGCTTCATCTTTATGGGCTCGCTTCTGTGAATGGGTAACTTCAACTGAAAACCGTTTATACGTAGGTTGGTTTGGTGTTATCATGATCCCAACATTATTAACAGCTGTTTCAGTATTCATCATCGCATTTGTTGCTGCACCACCTGTAGACATCGATGGTATCCGTGAGCCAGTTTCTGGTTCATTATTATACGGAAACAACATCATTTCTGGTGCTGTAGTTCCAACTTCAAACGCTATTGGTTTACACTTCTACCCAATCTGGGAAGCTGCTTCTGTAGATGAGTGGTTATACAACGGTGGTCCGTACCAATTAATCGTTTGTCACTTCTTCTTAGGTGTATGTGCTTACATGGGTCGTGAGTGGGAATTATCTTTCCGTTTAGGTATGCGTCCATGGATCGCAGTAGCTTACTCAGCTCCTGTAGCTGCAGCATCTGCTGTATTCATTGTTTACCCAATTGGTCAAGGTTCATTCTCTGACGGTATGCCTTTAGGTATTTCTGGTACTTTCAACTTCATGATCGTATTCCAAGCTGAACACAACATTTTAATGCACCCATTCCACATGTTAGGTGTAGCTGGTGTATTCGGTGGGTCTTTATTCTCAGCAATGCACGGTTCATTAGTAACTTCATCGTTAATTCGTGAAACTACTGAAAACGAATCTGCTAACGAAGGTTACAAATTCGGACAAGAAGAAGAAACTTACAACATCGTAGCTGCTCACGGTTACTTTGGTCGTTTAATCTTCCAATACGCATCATTCAACAACTCACGTTCATTACACTTCTTCTTAGCTGCTTGGCCAGTTGTAGGTATTTGGTTCACTGCTTTAGGTATTTCAACTATGGCTTTCAACTTAAATGGTTTCAACTTCAACCAATCAATTGTTGATTCTCAAGGTCGTGTATTAAACTCTTGGGCTGATATCATCAACCGTGCTAACTTAGGTATGGAAGTAATGCACGAGCGTAACGCTCACAACTTCCCATTAGATTTAGCATCAGTTGAAGCTCCTTCAATCAATGGTTAATCTTTTTAACTAATATAAATTATAATTTTTAAAAATTATAATTTATATTAATTTATATTAAATATAACTTTTAAAAAGTTATATTTAATATAAATATCAATATAAATAATATAAATAATTTAATTAATTAAGGAAATGTATAAAATGGATGAAAATAAACCATTAAATAACATTTTTATTAAATTTATAGAGTATACGTTTGTTTTTACTGCTGGTTTAGTTTATTTGTTTCTCCTTTTTCAAATTCAAATAAAGGAGAGCTTAAAGAAAAAAAAGTTTGAATAAAAGTAGCTAAATAAACAATTCTACAATAAATAAAAAAACTAAATCTAAACGCCTTTTAAACATATGTGAGGCACCAGTAAAAAAGATTAAACATGTTATACCGTCTGCTTCTAACAATACAGGGACGACTGTGTATTATCAATTGAGAAAAGAATATCGAAAATTTTAAACACACAGATGGTTTAAGTTTAAGTTTAAGTTTAAGTTTAAGTTTTCCATCGAAACTAAAGTATCTGAAACTAGGCGAAGGCGATGAGCTTGGCCCGACTTGTTTTTTAGTAAATTCTTGGTTCAACGCTTTATCAGTAATCGGATTTTCTATGCAACCTTTTTCTTTAATTGATTTTTTGATTAAGTTAGATAAAGCCTGTGCCCCAAACCAAACCAAAATAAAAGGGCGATCGCTTCCATGCTCTTGTAATAAGAAGCTGAATTTCTTCGTCCCTTTTTTTATCCGCATCCGCAGAAAATCGTATTGAAGGTTCATCTTTCCCGCCTTTTTTGCTATAAAAGGTTCGTTTTATATGGTCTTCAGTTTTCATCTCTGCGCCCTGAAGGCCTTTGTAGTATAAAGCTTTTAGCCCTCGTTTTAACGGATCCATGCCAACTTCTTCAACTAAGTCTGAGAATAACCCATTTTAAATTTTTTAAAGAGCCAGCTTTCGCTTTTTTCTGCCTCCTTAAGATATTGATCATTTGTTAAACCTACACTGATCTTCGCATGCGCTTTAGAAAGATTAATATCGACGGCGATACACGGCATTGATGCGATTTGACGCAATTTTTTACAAACAAGATTATTAAAAACCTGATATTTAAAAGGTTTATATCTCGACGCAATCGCCGAAGTGATTTCAATTTTTTTCTTTGTAATTAAAACTTTTACCGCTTTTTAATCTCGCGTAGTCGTAATTATCTAAAGTGTTGCATCTGAGGTAAAAACATATTCTCCGCAAAAGATTATTTTTTATCTTGCCACCTATTCCCTCGTTCCTGTTTTTAGATCTTTTAAAATTATTCTTTCAGCCTCAAGCTCCTCGTACGACAGTAACTCGTTGAATGCTTGATTAACGATCCCTAGATTATTATGCCAGTACATCATTATCATAGGTCGGATTAATAGAGACTTTTCTTTACTGTATTTTTTATTAGGATTAAATAAATTCGGGTTTTTTAAAAAACCAAGCTGCCCTCTCACGCCAGTTACTTCTGATTTGAGCACCTATACTTTTTATATCAGTTAACGAATTAAACTTAACTTTTTTTAATCCGTGATCGAGTTGAATATACTGATCAATTAAATCATAAAAATAATAAGCTAACAAATTTTGTTTAAGCTAACCTTCGAGTCCTTTTTTAAATCTTTTAAATGAGTTTCTAGCAAGCTTTCATATAAACATGCGTACGATGTCGTCTTTAGTAGAAAATGTGCGGTCCCAATCCTTATAATAATTTAATTGAGTACAAAAGTTTGATTCAATTTCCCTTTTATACTCAGTTTTACACTGTCTCTTTTTTGACCCAACTTTGCATGCTTAACTACGTTTTCCCTATCCAAATTAGGTGGTAACACCGCACTTTGACTGCCGCTTGAGCTAAAAAGGCCTGTTCTAACTCATCATCATTATTGAAAACGTATGTATTTTCTGGGCCAGTTTCAGTCGATAGCGAGACTGGTCCAGACGTGTACGCCCTTTTTTGGGCTGTCCGGATCTTTGTGTATTCTTCTTTGCATTTGCAGGTCCGCATAGTTAATCGGGAAACCGATTTTGTATCGTTTTCCCAGGGTTATTTAAATAATCAACCACATTTACCTGAGGAGACACCTTGTCCGAAATATTCATTTGTAAACTGCCAAATTATTAGAACCTTTAATTAATAAAGAATGAAACATAAATCGGTTCAGGATAAGTTGTAAAGGGACCCTATCTTTTTAGGGTCCGGTAGAAAGTCCTCATACTCATAATTTGTGATTTGGCTTGACTCCGGTTTTTCTAATCCCGGCTTCGAGCTTCCCTTTTGCTGAATTAAATCTTCTATCTCAGAAAGATCTAAATCCCCCATTTGCTTTTGTAGAATCATTCTACCTAGATACTGAATCGAAATTACAGTAATGAGAATAAATGGCCTTTATCAAAGCATCTTGAATCAGCAGACGACAGAGTAATCTGAAGGAACGTGGCCTTCTCTGTTCGTTTTATCAAGGACAGGTAATTACTTTCCACTTTAAATCGTTAGAAGACACCTGAAAAACAGTCGTTTGAAAAAAGTCTATACGAATTAGAAAGCGGTTTAAATGCCGATTTATTCTTTAATTGAATACCATACAGATATAGACCTCTGTTACACCCGAAAACGGGTAAGAGCCCGTGTCTAAATCAAATCGTTAATAATCTGGTCTGGTCGCACCATCTTTGATAATATAATCCGGATTTTTGATCGATTTGATCTAAATGATTAAGTTTTACAGGGAGCCAATCCTTCCCTAAAAAGATCTTGAAGATGCATTTTATTAAGATTTTTCTTTTTTTGAATTTCATTGAACTCACTTACATACGCTTCTGCCTTCGGCCAATCTGATGCATTATTACCATTCTAAAGTCTGCAGGATCAAAGAAAAATACACATGAGTCTGGAAAAGGGGAGAAGGGACTTATTATGTAATTGTCTCCAATTACATTATCTTCAACTCTTTTTATAATTTCTTCTTCTATTTGCTTCGTTAAACTCGGAATCGTTTCAGTTGGGCTCACCCCTGCAAACTCGTAACCGTAAAGGATATCTAGCTCTTTTTCTCTATACTGACCTGATCTCGGTTCATAAATCGTCCCTCCCGGGAATTGATAGGCTCCTAATCTACTGATTACAGTACTAAATATCTTTTTATGGTAAAACAATTTTTTGTAAAGGTAGACAGTGGGGATCAAGAAGAACACGTTCTTCTAAATATTGTCTCACAGGACCTGTCAGATTCAGTCTCACTTTAACTGGGATATGATATTTGCAGACGAAGAAGTATTAAATACACCCGTAGCATGACTGGCTGCCGGAGTATCTTAGCTTTTCAGCCCTAGGCTCCGATCTCGTCTGGTACTGTAAGCGCCCAATGCGTTAGCTGTATTGTCTTTTAAAAACTGTAAAAGGTCGAAATGGTCGTGTAATGCCAGTATTTTCTTCTCCAATCTTAAACTCCATCGGCACAGCAAGCAGGCGATAATCCGTCGTCAGAAATGTACCCTAACGCCTGTTCTGGACTTTTATTGCTCGTCATTAAAATCGTTCCTGTGAAAGGAATTGAGTCTGACGACTGTTCAAACTTAATTTCTGTATTAATGCGGTCTCTCCCGGCTTTTTCAGCTCCTCCTTATTTTATATATTCTTTTCCCTACGATAGGTCAAATAAAAAGTCAGCTATTAGCAGATCAAATCAAAAGCCCTGACACTTTTTTAGAAATTTTAACATCTATTAATAATAATCGTTCAATGATCAATACAATAAAATCATCGGTGAAAGCTCATTTGATGAACTTACTCAATTAATTTTAAATATAGATACAAATAAAGGTATAACTGGTCTAAACCAAGAATTTTTCCGAACCGAACCGAACCGAACCGAAATTTATATTAATAAAGATATAATAGTTGACATTTTAATTAAAATATAATATAATATACATTAAACATATAAAATTTTTAATTATTTAATTAAAAATATATAATAAAAGAAAGAAAGTAAAAAATTTATTTATATATATAATAATTTATGGGATTACCGTGGTATCGTGTTCATACAGTTGTTTTAAATGATCCAGGTCGTTTAATCGCTGTTCACTTAATGCATACAGCTCTTGTTTCTGGTTGGGCTGGTTCAATGGCTTTTTATGAATTAGCTGTTTTTGATCCTTCTGATCCAGTTTTAAATCCAATGTGGCGACAAGGTATGTTCGTATTACCTTTTATGACTCGTTTGGGTGTTACTCAATCTTGGGGTGGCTGGACAATTACTGGTGAAAGCGCAAGTAATCCAGGTATTTGGAGTTATGAAGGTGTTGCTGCATCGCATATTGTATTATCTGGTTTATTATTTTTTGCCGCTATATGGCATTGGGTTATGTGGGATTTAGAATTATTCCGTGATCCGCGTTCCGGAAAACCTGCATTAGATCTTCCAAAAATTTTTGGAATTCATTTATTCTTATCTGGTGTTCTATGTTTCGGTTTTGGTGCATTTCATGTTACAGGATTATTCGGTCCTGGTATTTGGGTTTCAGACCCTTATGGTTTAACAGGAAGTGTTCAACCAGTAGCTCCATCATGGGGTCCAGATGGTTTTGATCCTTACAACCCGGGAGGTGTAGCGTCTCACCACATTGCTGCTGGAATTTTAGGTATTTTAGCCGGATTATTCCATTTATGTGTTAGACCACCTCAACGTTTATATAATGGTTTACGTATGGGTAATATTGAAACAGTATTATCAAGTTCAATTGCAGCTGTATTTTGGGCAGCTTTTGTTGTTGCAGGTACGATGTGGTATGGCTCAGCAACAACTCCAATTGAATTATATGGTCCAACTCGTTACCAATGGGATTTAGGATTCTTCCAACAAGAAATTGATAAACGAGTACAAAATAGTCTTTCTGAAGGAAAATCGTTATCACAAGCATGGGCTCAAATTCCTGAAAAACTTGCTTTTTATGACTATATTGGAAATAACCCAGCAAAAGGTGGTTTATTCCGTACAGGAGCAATGAACAGTGGGGATGGTATTGCAGTAGGCTGGTTAGGTCACGCTGTTTTCAAAGATAAAGATGGGAACGAATTATTTGTAAGACGTATGCCAACATTCTTTGAAACATTCCCAGTTGTTTTATTAGATAAAGATGGAGTTGTTCGTGCAGATGTTCCATTCCGTCGAGCTGAGTCTAAATATAGTATTGAACAAGTAGGTGTTTCAGTTACATTCTATGGTGGAGAACTTGATGGTGTATCGTTCACTAATCCAGCAACGGTTAAAAAGTATGCTCGTCGAGCACAATTAGGAGAAATTTTTGAATTTGATCGTTCAACTCTACAATCTGATGGTGTATTCCGTAGTAGTCCACGTGGATGGTTTACATTTGGACACTTAAGCTTTGCTTTATTATTCTTCTTTGGTCATATCTGGCATGGTGCGCGTACAATTTTCCGTGATGTTTTTGCAGGTATTGATGAAGGTATTGATGATCAAATTGAATTTGGTGCTTTCTTAAAATTAGGAGATACTACAAGTAAACGTCAATCTGTTTAATAAATTTTATTTTATATATCTAGTATTACTAGATATATAAAATAAAAAATTAATTTATATATATTTTTTTATTTTTTCTTATGGAAGCTTTAGTTTATACTTTTTTATTAGTAGGAACATTAGGTATTATTTTCTTTTCAATTTTTTTTCGTGAACCCCCTCGTATCATTAAATAGATAAATATTATTTTTTATCTATTTTTTATATAAAATATATATATATATATTTTATATTTTATTTTAATTACAGAAAGTAAAACTAATAATTAAATCATTTTGTTTTATGGCAGCACAAAAAGACACTGAAAATTTAGGTATGTCAACAGCATTAGGAACTTTATTACGTCCTTTGAATTCGGAATATGGTAAAGTTGCTCCTGGTTGGGGTACAACAGTATTAATGGGTATTTTTATGGCTTTATTTGCAGTATTTTTAGTAATTCTTTTAGAAATTTATAACAGTTCAGTTATTTTAGATGATGTTACTATGAGTTGGCAAACTTTAGCAAAATAATACTAGTTTATATTATTTTATCTTGCTTTTATTAAATAGTAAGATAAAATAATATAAAATAAAAAGCATCTGTGGCTGAGTGGTCGAAAGCAGCGGGCTCATAATCCGCTTCCCAAAAGGACGTCGTGGGTTCAAACCCCACTGGATGCAATTAAAATTAAACTTAAAATTAAAATGTTATTCAAGATTTATAGGAATTCAACCTAATAATCTAAATATTTTTTATATACAAAATATTTTATTTTAAGTTTTATATAAAACTTAAAATAAAATATTTTTTAATTAATCTTCATGTTCTTCAAAAGGATCTCGTAAGGTTTTTGAAGGGGGACCAAATCCCACATAAAGGGAATAACCAGTAATACTTAATAGAAGACATCCAATAAAAATTGAAAAGAAAAAAGCGGGACTTTCCATAAGAAATTTTAATGTGTTTGTTTTATAGAAATTTTAAAATTTAATTGATTTCTTGTTTTTCAATGTACATAAAAATTGACGTCATTGCAATAGCTGGAAAAACTAATCCAACTAATGGTACTAAAATTGATGGTAAATATGCAGCAGTCATAAAAAAATCTCCTTATATTTTATCTTTGTTTTTAATTAATTAAAAACAAAGATATTTTTTAATATATTTTATATTTAGTAAATTTTAAATTAATTATTATTAATTTATATATAATAAAAAAAATTATGCACTTGGGTTACGACCAGGATCATTTGATAAGAAACCAAAAATAAATAATGAAACAAAAAAACTTACTACAGTATAAACAAAAATTTTAAGTGTTAACATTAATAATTAAAGACAATTAATTTTTTATAGACTTAATTGTATATTGTATTTATTATATATAATTTATTTTTATATAAATTAAATTTTTTAATAAAAATTTTTTTTAAAAGATTACGGATTTTAATTTTTATTTTAAATTACGTTGTCTTAACCATGCTTGAGCTTCTAAATAATTTGTTGGTGCTAATCTAATAGCCTCATTCCAATAATCTGCAGCTTTATCATAAAGTAATTTAGCAACATCTGATTGATATTTTTCTGTTGCTTGTTCAGCTCTATAATGATAAATAATTGCAATATTATTTAAAGCTTGAGGTAAACTTGGATTTCTTTTTAAAGCTTGATAATAATATTCTAAAGCTCTACCATGTTTTCCATTACTTGTATGTATTAATCCAATATTATATAAAATATAACTTCTATCATATGGGTCTATTTCCAACCTTAAAGCTTGGTAATAATTTTGTAATGATTCTGCGTATTCACCTTCAGCTTGAGCTGACATACCATCACGATAATAAGTAAAAGCTTGTTTTTCTCTATTTGATGTTGGTAAAATTTTTATTAAAACATCTGCTACTACTGTAAACGTTTTATCAATAAAATTATCATTTTTTTGTGAACGTGGCATATTTAAATTAAATTATTTTTTGATTTCATTAGTTTTCAAAATTTTTTAAAACAATTAAATTAAAAGTTTAATAAAATTTAAAAACGGAATTTTGCAAAAGCTTTATTAGCTTCTGCCATACGATGAACTTCAGTTCTACGTTTAATTGCACCGCCAGTTTTTGCAAAAGCATCTAAAATTTCGTTTGTTAATTTTAAAACTGAACTATTACCAGCTCTATTACGAGCAGCAGAAAGAATCCACTGAATTGCTAAAACTGTTCCACGTTCAGAATTTACTTCTATTGGTACTTGATAAGCAGAACCACCTATTCTTTGAGCTTTTACTTCAACTAAAGGTTTAACATTTTCAATGGCTTGTTCTAATATTTGTAATGAATTTTGTTCAGTTTTTTCTGATATTAATTGCATTGTTTGATAAACTATTTTATAAGCTAATGTTTTTTTACCGTCTTTCATAATACGGTTAACCAGCATATGAACTAATATACTGTCATAATAAGGGTCTGGTGAAACAATACGTTTTTTTGCTCTATGACGTCTAGACATTTTTTATTTTATTCCTTCATAATTTAATTATAATTAATTTATTGTGGGCGTTTTACACCAAATTTTGAACGACTATTTAATCTACCTTTAACACCAGCTGTGTCAAAAGTACCTCGAACAATATGATAACGAACACCTGGTAAATCTTTTACCCGTCCTCCACGAACTAATACTACAGAATGTTCTTGTAAGTTATGACCAATCCCGGGAATATATGCTGTTACTTCAAAACCAGTCGTTAGACGTACGCGCGCTACTTTACGTAAAGCAGAATTTGGTTTTTTAGGTGTTGTTGTATATACTCGAGTACAAACTCCTCGTCTTTGTGGACAAGACTTTAAAGCTGGAGATTTCGTTTTATTTGTTATTTTTATACGTGCTGAGTTTACTAATTGTTGAATTGTTGGCATATTAAAATTGTATTATTTATTTTTATAAAATTTATAAAAGATTGACAAAAAATTTTTAATATTATAAAATAATATTATACGACTACGGGGATGTGGCGGAATGGTAGACGCAGCGGACTTAAAATCCGCCGGTTGTATAAACCGTGGGGGTTCAAGTCCCCCCATCCCCAAATTGATAACAAAAATATACAAAAATTATATAATTTTTGTATATTTTTATTATAATTTTACTCGATTAATCTTTTATAACTAAAAAACGTGCACGAGCTCTTTTGAAAGCTAAAATAGCTTCTACTTTTTCTTTTTCATCAACTGCTTTATTAACACGTTCTTGAGCTTCTAAAAACTCGTTTTCTGCTTCATTGCTATCAATTGTTTGTTTTGATTCAGCAGAATTTACTAAAATAGTTACTTTATCATTTTGAATTGAAGCAAAACCGTTCATTAAAGCAAAACGATTCCAAGAATTATCTTGGCGTATACTCATTACACCAATATCTAAAGCTGTAATTAAAGGAGCGTGTTTTGATAAAACCCCCATTTGACCAGTATTAGTTGGTAAAATAATTTCTTCTGCTTCTTCATCCCAAAAAATTGTATCAGGAGTCATAATACATATTTGTAAACTCATAAAAAACCTTCATTTTAAAGTATAAATAAAATTATAGAAAACTTTATTTTATAAAGTAGCTGCCTTAGCAACAACTTCTTCAAGGTTTCCTACAAGATAAAAAGACTGTTCTGGTAAATCATCTAATTCACCACTTAAAATTTTATTAAAACCTTGAATTGTTTCTTTTAAACTTACATATTTTCCTGGAGAACCTGTAAATACTTCTGCAACGAAAAAAGGTTGTGATAAGAAACGTTCAATTTTACGAGCACGAGCTACTACTTGTCGATCTTCTTCTGAAAGTTCATCTAAACCTAAAATCGCAATGATATCTTGTAATTCTTTATATCGTTGTAACGTTTCTTTAACGTTTTGAGCACATGTATAATGTTCTTCTCCAACAATCCAAGGTTGTAACATTGTTGATGTTGAATCTAATGGGTCTACTGCTGGATAAATACCTTTAGATGCTAGTCCACGAGATAATACAGTTGTAGCATCTAAGTGTGCAAATGTTGTTGCTGGAGCTGGGTCAGTTAAATCATCAGCTGGTACATATACTGCTTGGATAGATGTAATTGAACCATCTTTTGTTGATGTAATTCGTTCTTGTAAACCACCCATTTCTGTTGCAAGTGTTGGTTGATAACCTACAGCAGATGGCATACGTCCTAATAAAGCGGATACTTCTGATCCAGCTTGTACGAATCTAAAAATATTATCAATGAATAATAATACGTCTTGTTTATTTATATCACGGAAATATTCAGCCATTGTTAAAGCTGTTAAAGCAACACGCATACGTGCTCCAGGTGGTTCATTCATTTGACCATAGACTAAAGCTACTTTTGATTCACTAATATTATCTTCTTGAATAACACCAGATTCTTTCATTTCCATATATAGGTCATTACCCTCACGTGTTCTTTCACCAACACCACCAAATACAGAAACACCACCGTGTGCTTTTGCAATATTGTTAATTAATTCCATAATTAAAACGGTTTTTCCAACACCGGCACCACCAAATAAACCGATTTTACCACCACGACGATATGGTGCTAACAAATCAACTACTTTAATACCAGTTTCAAAAATAGATAATTGTGTATCTAAATCTACAAATGCTGGAGCTGATCTATGAATAGGTAAAGTTGTTTCATGAGAAGCATCTTCTAAACCATCTACTGGTTGTCCAACAACATTAAAAATACGGCCTAATGTCGTTGGTCCTACAGGTACTGTTAATGGGTTTCCTGTATCAACTGCTTCCATCCCTCGCATTAAACCGTCTGTTGCGTTCATGGCAACAGCACGAATACAATGATCACCTAGTAATTGTTGAACTTCGCACGTTACATATATATCTTGGTTAGCTTGATTTTTTCCTTGAATTAAAATGGCGTTATAAATATTAGGCATTTTATTTGAAGAAAAAGCGATATCAACTACAGGTCCAATAATTTGTGTAACATGACCTACAGTTTTTGTTTTATCATCAACGTAAGAATCGTACATAATTGTTTTTTATAAAAATTTTTAAGTAAAAGAATATAAAAAATTATTTACTTTACATTATAATAATGTTGACTTTTCAATTAGAAAATTATTTATAATTTATTTGAGTTATAATTTTTTAATAAAAAATAAAAATGATATTAAAAACTTGTTATAAATTATTTTATAATAAAATAAATAAAGTGTCAAAACAAAAACTCTATATTAAATTATGTTATAATAAAAACTTTTTGTTTTTTATATAACTAAAAATAATATAAAAAAATATATAATATATTTAATACTTTACATACTATATTTATTTAATAATTAATTATAATCAATTATAATTAATTGAATTAATCATTAAAATGATTCTAAAAAATAAATAGTAAAGGTATTAATTTTTAAAAAAAGTAAATTTTTTTAAAAATATGTATTTTAAAATTAAATAAAAAAATAAAATATGATTGATTTAATAAAATATCCTGTAATTACAGAAAAATCATTTCGTTTAATTGAAAAGAATAAATATACATTTGATGTTGATAAAAGATTAACTAAACCACAAATTAAAAAACTTTTAGAAGGTTTATTTAAAATTAATATTACTTCTGTAAATACACACTTACCTCCAACAAAAAAAAAACGTTTAGGTTTAAAGCAGGGGTATAAGGTACGTTATAAAAGAGTAATTATTACAATTAAACCAAACCAAAAAATACCAATTTTTGGGCAAGAGCAAGAGCAAGAGGATTAGAAAAAGGGGTTTTTTTTATAAATTTATTTCTTATTAAACTTATAGATATATAAAAAATATAGTAAAAAAAATTTAAATATATAAAAAGGTTATTTATATGGGTATTAGATTTTATAAGCCTTATACATCAGGCACACGTAGTAGATCTGTTTCAGATTTTAATGAAATTACAAAAGTTTCTCCTGAAAAATCTTTAACTTTTTGGCTATTTCGTTCAAAAGGTCGTAATAATAGAGGAGTAATTACCAGCCGTCATCGCGGAGGCGGACACAAAAGATTATATCGTTTTATTGATTTTAAACGTAATAAAATAGGAATTAATGGAAAAGTAAAAACAATAGAATATGATCCAAACCGTAAAGCACGTATTGCTTTATTAATACATGATGATGGATCTAAAAGTTATATTTTACATCCACGAGGATTAAAAATAAATCAATCAGTTCTAGCTTCTCCGTCAGCTTCCGTTTCTATAGGTAATTGTTTACCATTAAAATTTATACCATTAGGTACAGAAGTTCATAATATTGAACTAAAACCTGGTGCAGGTGGTAAATTAGCTCGTTCAGCAGGTTGTGTTGCTCAAATTGTAGCAAAAGAAAATAATTATGTTACGTTACGTTTACCTTCAGGAGAAGTTCGTTTACTATCTCAAAATTGTTGGGCAACAATTGGTCAAGTTGGAAATGTAGAAGCAAATAATATAAGAATTGGTAAAGCTGGTGCAACGCGTTGGCTAGGAAGAAGACCAAAAGTTCGAGGAATTGCTATGAACCCATGTGATCACGCTCATGGTGGGGGTGAAGGCCGTTCGCCAATCGGTAGAAAAAAACCTGTTAGTTTATGGGGTAAACCGGCATTAGGTGTTAGAACTCGTAAAAAATCAAAATATAGTGATAAAGTTATTATTAAACGACGTAAATCATTTAAAAATTAGTTACCTATTAAAAAAATTTTTAATATATAAGAAAAATTTTTTTTAATTTATTAAGGAGTTAAAAAAAAACTATGTCTCGTTCATTAAAAAAGGGTCCGTTTGTAGCAGAGCATTTATTAAAAAAAGTTCAACAATTAAATAAAAATAATGAGAAAAAAGTTGTTGAGACTTGGTCTCGTTCTTCAACCATTGTTCCTATTATGATTGGTCATACAATAGCAGTTCATAATGGTCGTGAACATATTCCTGTTTTTATAACAGATCAAATGGTTGGTCATAAATTAGGTGAATTTGCCCCAACAAGAACATTTAAAGGCCATATTAAAAAAGATAAAAAACTAAAACGTTAATTTTATTTATTAAAAAAAATTAACTATATATTTTTTAATAAATAAAATAAAATAATCTATTAATTAGAAGGTAAAAATTATGGGTCAAAAAGTCCATCCTTTAGGTTTAAGACTTGGTATTACACAAAAACATCGTTCAATCTGGTTTTCAAAATTTGATAGTTACCCACGTTTAATTTTAGAAGATAAGGATATTCGTTCTTATATTTTTAAAAAATATTCAAAAGCACATATTATTGATGTTTTAATTAAACGTTATAGAACAACACAAAATATTGAAACAAAAGAACCAATTGATTTAGTAGAAGTTTCTATTAATACTGCATTACCTAGTAAAATTTTAAATCGTAAAAATACAAAAGAAAGTTTAACAGAAATTAAGGATATATTAGAAAATATTTGCTATAAGAAACGTCTTAATAAAAACTTACCTAAAGTTGAAATTATTTTAAATGTTTTTAAAGTAGAAGATGTTTATTCGGAAGCTTCAGTATTAGCTGATTATTTAATTCAACAACTAGAAGAACGTGTTCCTTTTAGAAGTGCTTTAAAGAAAACTTTAAATCGTACAAGATTTACTAAATTAAAAGGAATTAAAATACAAATTGCTGGTAGATTAAATGGTGCTGAAATTGCGCGCACAGAATGGGTTCGTAAAGGACGAGTACCGTTACAAACTTTACGTGCTGATATTGATTATTCTTATAAAACAGCAAAAACAATTTATGGAATTTTAGGTATCAAAGTTTGGTTATTTAAAGGAGAAAAAACTTAAAATTAATATAAATTAATTATTAAATTATATAAAAAATTAAAATAAATTATGTTACAACCAAAAAGAACAAAATTTCGTAGACATCATCGTGGCAAAATGCGTGGTAAAGCTAATCGTGGTAATAAAATTGCTTATGGTGATTATGGTTTACAGGCGCTAGAACCTGGTTGGATTAAATCTCGTCAAATTGAATCAGGTCGCCGTGTATTAACTCGTTATGTAAGACGTAATGGTAAATTATGGATTAGAATTTTTCCTGATAAACCTGTAACAATGCGTGCTGCTGAAAGTCGTATGGGTTCAGGAAAAGGAACACCTGAATATTGGGTTTCTGTTGTAAAACCCGGTAAAGTTATTTTTGAAATTAGGGGAGTTACAACGCCAGTAGCAAAAAAAGCTTTAACAATTGCAGGTCATAAAATGCCTATTAAAACACAAATAATATATAAATAATAAAAAAATATAAAGATATTATGATTAGACCACAAACAATTTTAAATGTTGCTGATAATAGTGGCGCAAAAAAACTAATGTGTATTCGTATTTTAGGAGGAAGTTATAAACAAAGTGCTAAAATTGGTGATGTTATAATAGGTGTTATTAAACAAGCCACTCCAAATATGCCTTTAAAAAAATCTGATAAAGTTCGAGCAGTTATTGTAAGAACTAGTAAAGAAATACAGCGTAATAATGGAACATTTATTCGTTTTGATGATAATGCTGCAGTTATTATTAATAAGGACGATAATCCTCGAGGAACTCGTGTTTTTGGACCAGTTGCTCGAGAATTAAGAGAAAAAGATTTTACAAAAATTGTTTCATTAGCACCAGAAGTTTTATAATTAAATAAATTTTATATAAAATAAAGTGAATAAGTTTTGAATTTTTTATAAAAAAAATATATATAATATGGAACGTTTAAAAATAAAATATAAAGAAGTAATTATACCAAAATTAGTTAAACAGTTAAATTTAAAAAATATTCATCAGGTACCAAAAATTTCAAAAATTGTAATAAATAGAGGCTTAGGTGAAGCCGCATTAAATTCTAAAATATTAGATACTTCATTAAACGAAATAAGTTTAGTTGCTGGTCAGCGTGGTATATTAACACGTTCAAAAAAAGCTATTGCAGCTTTTAAACTTCGTGCTAAAACAGCTGTTGGTATTAGTGTGACATTACGAGGAGATCGTATGTATGCTTTTTTAGATCGATTTGTTTCTTTAGCTTTACCACGTATTCGCGATTTCCAAGGAATAAACCCTAAAAGTTTTGACGGGTTAGGAAACTATAGTTTAGGTTTAGAAGAACAATTAATGTTTCCTGAAATCGATTATGATAAAATTGATCAAATTCGAGGTATGGATATTTCGATTATTACAACTGCAAAAACAGATAATGATGCATTAACTTTATTAAAAGAATTTGGGATGCCTTTTAAAAAAATATAAAAATATTATTTTAAAACAAAAATTAAAATTATGATAAATGATACTATTAGTGATATGTTAACACGTATACGTAATGCTAATTTAGCAAAACATGAAACTGTTAGCATTATAAATACAAAAACAAATCAAAGAATAAGCGAAATTTTAAAAAAACAAGGATATATTGAATCAGTAAAAATATCATTAAATCCTTTAGATTTAATTGAAATAAAATTAAAATATAATGGTAATTTAAAAAAACCTTGTATAACAAATTTAAAACGTTTAAGTTCACCCGGCCTTCGTGTTTATTCTAATTATAAAAATATTCCAAGAATATTAAACGGTATGGGTACTATTATTGTTTCTACATCAAAAGGTTTAATGACAGATCAAGAAGCTAGAAACAATAAAATTGGTGGCGAAATATTATTTTCTATTTGGTAAATTGAATTTAGAAAAAGAAAATTTAATTGAAATGCAAGGTGTCGTGACTCAGTGTTTATCTAAGTGTGACTCGTTTCTAAGTAATAGATAAACTTAGACATTAGTATATAAAAATTATATTAATAGAACTCTATTTTTAAATAATGGAATGAATAAGAATTAAAAAACATTATTACTAAAATTTCGACGTGCTATATTATAAGTATGAAGCTCGATAAAGACGGTTTTAATAAATCGGGTATCTAAAATAAAGTCTATGGATAGAATATCTAATAAAGATTGACAAATCTACGAATATAAAAAATATATTTTTTGGTTTAGTAAGATTTTAGATTATGAATGACCAGTTATTATAAAAAATATATTTAGAGTAGATTCCTAATGACATTTTTGTATAGATAAAATTTAGGGAACGAGGAAAAATTTTATACCTTTTTAATTAATATAAAATTAGAGCAGAAGTAAAATATCAAAGATACTAGTAATGATAGTTGAGAAATAACTTCTAATTAAAAAAATTACTTTAGTTTTTTTGATGGAACGCCGTATGAAATGAAAGTTTCATGTACGGTGTGGAAACGGGGAAAAACAAATTAATAATTAATTATGTTTACCTATGTTTATCGGAATATTTCGCGTAGAACTTGAAAATGGTTTTCAAGTTATTGCGCATATTTCTGGGAAAATACGACGAAATTTTATTAAAATTTTATTAGGGGACTTAGTAATTATTGAACTAAGCCCATATGATTTAACGCGCGGTAGAATTATTTATCGTTTTAAATCAAATAAAAAATAATAAATAAAAAGAGAAAGAAAAATATAATAAAAAAATATTAATTAACATGAAAGTCCGTCCCTCAGTTCGAAAAATGTGTGATAAGTGTCGTCTAATTCGAAGAAGAAGAAAAATTTTAGTTATTTGTAAAAATCCAAAACATAAACAACGTCAAGGTTAATTAAATAAAAAATAAAATTATGGCAAAACAAATTAGAAAAGTTACATCAAAAAAAATAAAGTCTAATAAACTTCCTAAAGGAGTTGTTCATATTCAATCAACATTTAACAACACAATTGTTACAATTATAAATTTAAAAGGTAAAGTAATTTCCTGGTCTTCAGCAGGTTCTTGTGGCTTTAAAGGTGCAAGAAAATCTACTCCTTTTGCAGCTAAAACTGCTGCAGAAATTGCTGCAAGACAATCAATGGACCAAGGCTTAAAGCAAGCTAAAGTTATGGTTAAAGGAGCAGGTCCTGGGCGTGAAACAGCTATACGTGGATTAATTGATGCGGGTTTACAAATAACTTTAATTCGAGATATTACAGGAATTGCTCATAATGGTTGTCGACCACCTAAAAAAAGACGTGTTTAATTAATATATATTTATAATTTTATTATAAAATTATAAATATATATTAATTAAAAATTAATTAAATAATATAATAAAATGAAATATACTTTAATATCATGTATTGATTCTAAAATAGTTAATCCAACAACATTTTATGGAAGATTTGAATTAGGTCCATGGAGTTCTGGACAGGCTCTTACAATTGCAAATACAATAAGACGAGGTTTATTATCAGAATTATCAGGTACAGCAATTACTTTTGTTAAAATTATTGGTACATCTCATGAATATGATACTTTACCTGGAATGCGTGAATGTATTTTAGATATATTGTTAAATATCAAACAAATTACTTTAAAATCTGAATTTAAATTTTTTTCACCACAAATAGGTTTTTTAAATGTTAAAGGTCCCGGTATTGTAAGAGCTAGAGATTTAAAATTACCTTTTTTTATAAAATCAATTGATCCAGATCAATACATTGCTACGCTGAATCATAAAGGACAATTAAATATAAAGTTTTTGATTCATTCTGGTAAAAAATATTTAACGCATACGCCTAGTTCTAACAATTATTCTAAATTAGTAGAATTATTAGAAAAACAAAAACCAACAAATTTATTATCAAATAATAAAAATATTTTTTTATTTAATAAATATAAAAAATGGAAACAACAACGTGAATTAAATAAAAAACAATTTTTATCTAATTCTAATATATTAACAAATTCATTAATAAAAAAAAAAAAGTATAAGTTAATAAATTATATTTTTGATAATAAAATTAAAACTTCTGAATTTGATGAATTACTATATAATAATAAAAATAATTATTTTGAAAAAATAAATAAAATTGATTTTAATAAAATAGGTTATTTTCCAATTGATGCTATTTTTTCTCCAATAAAAAAAGTGAATTATAAAATAGAAGTAAAAAATTCAATAACAAAAAAAGAAACAATCTTCTTAGAGATATGGACAAATGGAAGTATAGATCCACGTTCTGCAATTCATCAAACTGTTAAAACTTTAATTAAACTATTTTTACCTTTACAACAGTTCAAAATTAACTTTTTTAATCAATATAAAACAAAACTATATTTTAATAAATTTAATTTTTTATACTTTAATAAAAAAATTATTAAATTAACTAATTGTTATTTTAATAAAAAAAAAGTATATTTTTTAAATATAAACAAAAATATTTTTTTAAGCCGTTTTATTAAATTTAAAAATATAAATTTTATTTTTACAAATAATCATAAAAATAAGGTTTTCTATTTATTGAATAGAAAACCTTATTTTTATGATTATTTGTTTAACCAAAAAAAAAGATTAAAAAAATCTAATTTAATATTATATAAAAGATTAAAAAATATAAATTTTAATTTAAAAACATATAAAAGAAAAAATAATTTAGAAAAAATCTATATCAATAAAAATATAAAAGAAAATATTTTAGAATTTGATATTTTAAATTTAGAATTAAACTCACGTCTGTATTTTATTTTAAAAAAAATTAATATAAATAAAATTGGAGACTTAGTTTTATTTAAATCTAATTTTTTTTATACGTTTAATAATAATATTTTAAATTTAGAAATTTTAAAAAAATATGATATATTTGAATTAAAACAAAGTTTAAAAAAATACGGTATTATTATAATAAATAATTGATTTTTATAATTATATTATTTATAATAAATATAATTATATTAATAAAAAATTAATAAAATTTAATTTAGTCTATTTATGAAATTATTTAAATTATTATAAAAAAATGAGTAAAATTTACGATTGGTTTGAAGAACGTTTAGAAATTCAAGCAATTGCAGATGATATTACAAGTGTGCGATTCGTTCCTGAACGAAGTTTATAAAACGAATTCAGGGTGCAATAAGTTAATATACTCCCAAAGGTAATGCGGAAAGGAGTTACTTCTTGCACAACTAAATGTTGATATTGGTGAAGTACTCAGTACCAGTCCAATCCTCTCTAGGACGGGAGTGACGTCAAAAGTGCCCACAGTTACTGATAAGTGATTGAAGCTGGGAGACACAGGGGAATCAGAAGTGATACATAAGACACTACTCTGCCTCTAGATAAGTTACTATGATTAAGTTAAGCCTGAACTTTCTGAAAAAGCGTCTTAATATCATCCTTCAGTCTTATGATATCTTTTCCTTTAAGGAAATGCTAGTTGGATAATTATCACATATCTCGCATCGATTAGCTTGTGTTAGATGCAGTCCCGAGACGATAATAGGCGAATTGAAAGAATCTAAGGTAACAAACAATCAACATTTGGAACGAAGAAAAACGAGGCTCGTCTCCTTAATAACTAAGGTAGCAGAAAATCCTGTATATGACACCTCGGGTAGGAAATGGCGTAACTGCCAGACGGTGTATAGAATATATTTTATGAAGGAGATCATTCATGACATCAAAACAAGTTTTTGCTGAGAAATGGAAGAAACTACCTTGGAAATCTTTTGAAAAGAATCTCTTCCGTCTTCAACATAGGATATATAAAGCGAATCAAGATGATGATCCTAATCGCGTTTACAGACTGCAATGTTTAATAATAGGTTCTCCTTGCGCAAGATATCTTGCCGTAAGACAAGTCTCTCAATTAAATTTGGAAAAGAAAACTGCCGGTATCGATGGAATAAGTTCTTTATCCCCTAAACAACGTTTAGAACTAGCAGATGAACTCAAAAATCTCAAAAACTGGAAACACTCAGATCTTAAGAGAGTATATATACCAAACGGTGAACCCCTAGGAATACCAACATTAAGAGATAGAGCTATGCAATGTCTCATAAAATATTCCCTAGAGCCGGTATATGAATCAATAGCATCAAGAGGTTCTTATGGCTTTCGACCAGGAAGGTCAACCTGGGATGTACAAACAAATATATTCCTAAATCTACAATCTACCTCTAATGGATATAATAAATCAATACTAGAATTAGATATTGAAAAGTGCTTCGATAAAATAGATCATCATAAATTTATGGCAAATATAAATCTTCCCAAACAAGCCAAAAAATTCGTTTGGTCTGCTCTGCGTGCTGGTGTACTTAAAGAAAGAACCACCGAAGGCACTCCCCATCCCCAAGGTGTATCTCCTTTATTATGTAATATCGCCTTACACGGTATCGAAGATTTATGGAATGAAAGAATATCCAAAAATAGAATAAATCAAAGAGGTCTAAGATATGCAGATGATTTAATCTATTTCATAAAACCTAACGAAGATGCTACTCTATTAAGAGACAAAGTTGATAAGTTCCTAAAAGACAGAGGATTAAATGTTAAAGAAAATAAAACAAAATTAGTAAAAGCAACTGAAGGTTTTGACTTTCTTGGCTGGCATTTTAAAGTAAAAGCCGGGAATAATAAATTTGTTAGTTACCCTACTTCTAAAAGTCGTACTCAATTAACAAACAAAATCAAAACAACCATGAAAGATACCAGGTTCACTCTTGATCAAAGATTATCTAAGGTTAAAGTCATCTATAGTGGATGGTGGAACTATAACAAATACTGTGATATGAGACAAATTGATCTCTGGAGCATTCAAAAATGGTCGGATAAATACATAAAAGGACACAGCAATATGTCACGTAATAAAAGAACAGATGCTCTTAAATCAATATTTAATGGACATAAATTCAAAGTTAACGCACATGTGTCAGTAGCCGGTAACAAATCTCCCTACGATAACAATTGGCTCTATTGGGCTAAAAGAAATTGTAAGAAATATACTGGTCCTCTTTTACGTACAGCAAGAAAACAAAAATATATCTGTTTACATTGTTCCCTTCAGAGCCGATGACAACATTGAATTACATCACATAGATGGAAACAATAAGAATAACAAAATGTGGAACTACATTGCTCTACATCGTTATTGTCATCAACATCAGGAAGTCCATTCAAAAATAAGACTTCAAACTAAATTAAATCGCAAGGTTAATTCCTAATATTACCAGGAGCCGTATGAGGTGAAAGTCTCACGTACGGTTTTGAATTAGAGGTATTCATATAATTTAAACAGAAATTGAGTATCGACTATAACAAATATGTTCCTCCTCATGTAAATATATTTTATTGTTTAGGTGGAATTACATTTACTTGTTTTTTAGTACAAGTAGCAACAGGTTTTGCTATGACTTTTTATTATCGTCCAACAGTAGCCGAAGCTTTTGCTTCAATTAATTATCTAATGACAGAAGTAAACTTTGGTTGGTTAATTCGTTCAATACATCGTTGGTCAGCATCTATGATGGTTTTATCAATGATTTTACACGTTTGTCGTGTTTATTTAACAGGCGGATTTAAACGTCCTCGTGAATTAACATGGGTAACAGGAGTAACTATGGCTGTTTGTACTGTTTCTTTTGGTGTAACAGGTTATTCATTACCGTGGGACCAAGTAGGATATTGGGCTGTTAAAATTGTAACAGGTGTACCTGATGCAATCCCTGTTGTAGGAACAACATTAGTTGAATTATTACGTGGTGGTGTAGGTGTAGGTCAAGCAACACTAACACGTTTTTATAGTTTACATACGTTTGTTTTACCATTATTAACTGCAGTATTTATGTTAATGCATTTCTTAATGATTCGTAAACAAGGTATTTCTGGTCCACTATAATTACTAATTATTGTATATTAATATATTAGAGAAAAAATTATTATAAAAAAATATTAAATATTTAAAAATAAGGAGATAAACAATGGCTGTTATTAAAAAGCCCGATTTAACAGATCCAGTATTACGAGCAAAATTAGCTAAAGGTATGGGACACAATTATTATGGTGAACCTGCTTGGCCTAATGATTTATTATACATGTTCCCAGTTACTATTTTTGGGACATTCGCATGTGTTATTGGTTTAGCTGTTTTAGATCCTGCGGCTATTGGTGAACCTGCAAACCCATTTGCAACACCATTAGAAATTTTACCAGAATGGTATTTTTACCCAACTTTCCAACTTTTACGTACAGTTCCAAATAAATTATTAGGTGTTTTATTAATGGCAGCTGTTCCTGCAGGTTTAATTACAGTTCCATTTATTGAAAATATTAATAAATTTCAAAACCCATTCCGTAGACCTGTAGCTACAACTGTTTTTTTAATTGGTACAGTAGCGGCAATTTGGCTAGGTATTGGTGCAACATTACCAATTGATATTTCATTAACTTTAGGTTTATTCTAAACATAAATTTAATGAAATATACTAATTTATGTAAGCTTTAAAGCTTACATAAATTATATTTTGTCTTTAAAGACAAAATATATATACATTTTTGTTTTGATATATAAATTGACAAAAAATTATTATTACTATATAATAATAATATAAAGCCGGGATAGCTCAGTTGGTTAGAGCATAAGATTGAAAATCTTAGTGTCACCAGTTCGATTCTGGTTCCTGGCAGTAAAAAAAATTGCATTTTAATAAAATATATTTTAAATTAAAACATATAAACAACTGAAATGTTAATATTATTTTTTTTTATTAAAAATATTATGCCTATTGGTGTTCCTAAAGTACCTTATCGTTTACCTGGAGAAGAAACTGCTCAATGGGTTGATTTATATAATCGTTTATACCGAGATCGTATTTTATTTTTATGTCAAGATTTAGATGATGAATTAGCAAATCAATTAATTGGTATTATGTTATATTTAAATGCAGAAGATAAATCTCAAGGAATTTTTCTTTATATTAATTCTCCAGGTGGCTCAGTAACATGTGGTATTGGAGTTTATGATGCTATGAATTATATTCAATCAGATGTAACAACTATTTGTATTGGAACAGCTGCATCAATGGCTTCTCTAGTTTTAGCTGGAGGAACTCGTGGAAAACGATTAGCTTTACCTCATTGTAGAGTTATGATTCATCAACCAGCAGGTGGTAGTCAAGGTCAAACGTCGCTTGTATTATCAGAAGCAGAAGAAATGCTAAGAATTCGTGATGAGGTTGTTTCAATTTATTCTAATAGAACAGGCCAAACATTAGCTCGAATATCAAAAGATATAAATAGAGATCAATTTATGTCTGCTCATGAAGCAAAAAATTATGGTTTAGTTGATCAAATAGCTTCGTCAGTATTAAAATAATTTAGTTATTAATTTTTTGTATAATAAAAAAAAATTAAAAAAAAAAGTTTATTTTATAGGAAAAAAATATGTCAATTTTAGCTTGGGTAAAAAAAAAACGTAAACAAGAATTATTAACAAATAATTCGTCTATTTCAAAACAAGAATTAGAAAAAAATAATTTAGAAATAAATAGCTCTAATGATAACGCATTATGGACTCGTTGTGATTATTGCGGTGTTATTCTTTATATAAAACATCTTAAAAAACAACATTATGTTTGCATTGAATGCGGGTCTAATTTACGAATTAATAGTACTGATAGGATTGAAAATTTAATTGATTCAGGCTCATGGCGACCATTATATGAAACTATTTCACCATGCGATCCTTTAAAATTTAACGATAAAAAAACTTATCCAGATAGATTACAAGAATCTCAAAAACGAACAGGTTTTCAAGACGCTATTCAAACAGGAACAGGACTTATAAATAATGTTCCAGTTGCTTTAGGTGTTATGGCATTTGATTTTATGGGCGGTAGTATGGGATCTGTTGTTGGCGAAAAAATAACTAGATTAATTGAATATGCAACTAAAAAAGGTTTAACACTAATTTTAGTTTGTGCTTCTGGTGGTGCTCGAATGCAAGAGGGTATATTAAGTTTAATGCAAATGGCAAAAATTTCAGCGGCTTTACATATACATCAATCTTGCGCAAAATTATTATATATTTCTATATTAACTTCCCCTACTACAGGGGGTGTAACTGCTAGTTTTGCTATGCTAGGAGATTTAATTATTGCAGAACCAAATGCAGTTATAGGTTTTGCAGGACGTCGTGTAATTGAACAGACCCTTAAAGAAAAATTACCTGATAATTTTCAAACTTCAGAATATTTATTGCATCATGGTTTAGTTGATTTAATTATACCAAGATGCTTTTTAAAAAATGCATTATATGAAATAATGAATTTTAATAGACAAGCTCCATATAAAAAATTAGGTTCTATTCCTGAAATAAACTAATTTTTATAAAAAAAGGGAGTTATTAAAAAAAAAAAATAGTAATTTATGGATAATAATTTAATTCGTCGTTATGTTGTCGTTGGTTCAAGAAGAACAAGTAATTATATTTGGGCTATTATTTGTGCTATTGGGGGTATAGATTTTTTATTAACAGGTTTATCAAGTTATTTGAATTCAAACTTATTACCAATAATTCATGCAGATAATATTATTTTTTTCCCTCAGGGATTGGTAATGTGTTTTTATGGTTTATTAGGAATTATTTTTAGTTGTTATCTAGGTTTAACAATTTTATGGAGTGTTGGTGGCGGGTTTAATATTTTTGATAAACAAAATGGTATAGTTCGAATTTTTCGCTGGGGTTTCCCTGGTAAAAATAGACGTATTGATTTAACTTATCCAATTGATGAGGTTACAGCAATTCGTTTAGAATTAAAAGATGGTTTAAATCCTCGTAGAACTATTTATCTTTGTGTAAAAGGCCAAAGACAAATACCTTTAACACGAGTTGGACAACCAATGACATTAGAAGAAATTGAAATATTAGCAGCTGAATTAGCCCAATTTTTGCAAAAAGATTTAGTTTAATATGTTTATTTCTAACTTTAAAAAGTTAGAAATAAACATTTTTAGTTTTTATAATTTTATATGTATAATAATAATAATAATATTCGTTTTAAAAGTAAAACAAAACTTCCTCGTTCTATTGAACCTGTTGGGATTATACCAAGATCTATCATTAGAACTTTGAATAGATTTTTAACACAACTTTTTCAAAATTCTAATACTTTAGTAATTGAAGAATTTCGTATTTCTAGATATCAAATTTTAGTTTCTTTACAATCATTATTAAGTTTAATTTTTATTCCATTAATAATAAATTTTTTAGCTAAAACCTTTATTTTAATACCTTTAACTGATTATTTATGGAATAAACAGCAGGACGATATATTTTTAAATTCTTATTTAGAAAAAGAAGCTTTAATCGAGCTTCAAGATTTTGAAGAAGTTTTATACTTTGATTATTTTTTAACTCCTACACGATATGAAACGCCAAATTGGGCTACTTATGAAACAGGTTTTAATGCATTAGAATTTCCAGTCATTTTAAAATCTCAAATTCAAAAAAAAACATTAGATTTAGCAAATAATTATAATCAAAAAAGTATCGAAGCATTAACAAATTTTTTTGGAGATTTAATTACATTTGGAACTTTAATTTTAGTTATTATTATTTTAAAACCACAAATTATTATTTTTAAATCTTTTTTAGTTGAATTTATATATAGTTTAAGCGATACTTTAAAATCAGCTTTACTTATTTTAAGTACTAATCTTTTAGTCGGTTTTCATTCACCCCGTGGATGGGAATTATTTTTAGAATTTTTTTTAAATAGATTCGGCTTTCCACCAAATGAAAATTTTATTTTTTTATTTGTTGCTACATTTCCCGTTTTATTAGATACTATATTTAAGTATTGGATTTTTAGATATTTAAATAAAATCTCACCCTCAACTGTAGCTACATATCATGCTATGATTGAATAAGTTAATTTAATTTTTTATACTATTATTTGATAATAGTATAAAAAATTATATACTATTTAATATGCAAATTAAAAAGTTGTTCCGGGATGTAGCGCAGTTTGGTAGCGCACCTGTTTTGGGTACAGGTGGTCGCAGGTTCGAATCCTGTCATCCCGATTTTTTGTAATAAATTTATTTAGTTTTTATAAATATTATAATATTTATAAAAACTAAAATTTAAATTTTTTATTTTTATTATTAAAATACTTTATTTGTATAAAGCAATTCCTAAACGAACAGCAAAAATACCGTTAATTAATGCAATAAATAAAGCAATAAAAATTTGGTTTTCTAAAATCATAATTTAATTTTTCCTTTATTTTAAATTTATTTTTTTTATATATTTAATTATTTTTTAAATAATTAAATTTAATTTAATTTTTATAATCCGTTATCTGTTTGTGTTGATAATAATACAATAACTAATGGACCTGCGGCAACAACAAATAGTAATGATGTCAATTGAAGTATAATTTCGAAATTCATTTTTTTTTTTTAGTTTAATTTATTAAAATTATTATATCTATTTTATTAATAGAAATAAATATTACAATTAATTTATAAATATAAAATAACTTATATATAGTTTTTTTTATATTTAGTTAATTAACGAAAACTTACTGAAGCTTGCCAAACAAAAGCTAAAAGTAAAAAAAATACCGGAATAATAGGTAATACATCTACGATGGGATCAAAAGGTGCATATGCTTCAGGTAATTTTGCTAATAAAAAAGTCATACTAAAATATTTTTTTAATATAAATATTATTTTTTAACAACTATACTGAATACTAATAATATAAATTAAAAAATTTTAATTTTTAATTTATAGAATATAAAAATATTAAAGAGATGACCCTAAACCTGAATATGAACCATAAAAGAAAATGGCTAATAAACCAATAGCAGCAACTCCTACTACAACACCTACAAGCCATAAAGGAATACGTCCAGTTGTTCCAGTATTTGACATTTATTTAACCTTCATTTAAATTTTTTATTTTGTTTATTATTATTTGAAATAATAATATAAAAATTTTTATTATAATAATTTATTTTTAATTAATATTAATTAAAAATATAACTCGAAAATAAAACAGCTAATACAAAAATAAGTAATAAACCCCAGTATAGACTTGTACGATTTAATTCTACAGTTTGTTTATTTGGGTTTGGTTTATTCATAACCTTAAAAATCCTTCATAATAAAATGATTTTCTTTTAAAAATAAAAAGAAATAAAACTAATTAAATAACCTTTATTGTTTAAATAAAACTTATATTAACGTTGAATGAATTGCATAGCTGTAATAGCGCCTAAAAAGAAAACTGTAGGTACAGCTAAAGCATGTACAGATAACCAACGAACAGTGAAAATTGGATAAGTATATGTTGATTTTTTTGATGACATAATTAATAAATTGTTAAAAATATTTGAAAATAATTAAAATTTAATTATTTTTTAATTAATTGTTGATAATTGTTTTACTTGTTCTAATGCCTTAAAACGATCTGTAATTAATGGAGCTTCTTGACGATCTTCTGTAAAGTATTCATTTGGACGTGGTGTACCAAAAACATCATAAGCTAAACCTGTACTTACAAATAACCAACCAGCAATAAATAAAGAAGGAATTGTAATACTGTGAATAACCCAGTAACGAATACTAGTTAAAATATCTGAAAACGGGCGTTCTCCTGTAGTCCCTGCCATTTTTTAACTCCTTGAAATAAAAAATAAAATTAAATTATTTTGTTTCATTTTTATATAATAAAAAAGTGGGAGAAACAGCCCAATTTTTTAAATATTATAATTTTCTTTTTATTTAAATTCAAATATTCCAGAAACTTAATTAGTTGACAAAAAGTTATATTTTTTATAAAATCTATTTATAATTTTATAAAAATATAAATAAAAAAAAAAGCGGAGTTCGTATAGTGGTAATACCTCAGCCTTCCAAGCTGAAGCGAGGGGTTCGATTCCCCTACTCCGCTAATATATACATATATTAAATATAGTTTAGAAAGTAAATTTGACTAATATTTAAAAGATTATTAAAATAATATTCAAGGAAAAATAAAAATATTTTTTCTTACATATTGTATAATTATTATATAATTATTATTATTAAAATAAAAAATGGCAAAAAAAAGTTTAATTGCACGTCAAAAAAAACGTGAAAAATTAGTTGATAAATATAAAATAAAACGTCAAAATTTAAAAATAAAAATAAAAGAAGAAAAATTTTTAGACGAAAAAATAAATTTACATAATAAATTACAAAAACTACCTAGAAATAGTTCTGCTACTAGACTTAATAATCGTTGTTTAATTACGGGACGTCCAAAAGGTTTTTATAGAAATTTTGGATTATCACGCCATGTCTTAAGAGAGATGGCCCATAATTGTTTATTACCTGGATTAGCTAAATCTTCTTGGTAATAATAAAATAGAAAAGCTTCTTTTTAAAAATTTAATATATATTAAATTCTTATTAACACTTAATCAAGCAAAAATTAAAAATCCTTTTTATTAAAAAAAAATATATATAAAAATATGGCTCGCGAAAAATTTGAAAGATCAAAACCACACGTTAATATTGGAACTATAGGTCATGTTGATCATGGTAAAACAACATTAACTGCCGCTATTACTATGGCATTACAAAAATTTAGTGGAAAAACAGGTAAAAAATATGATGAGATTGACTCTGCGCCTGAAGAAAAAGCACGAGGTATTACTATTAATACAGCACACGTAGAATACGAAACAGAAAATCGTCATTACGCCCATGTTGATTGTCCTGGTCATGCCGATTATGTTAAAAATATGATTACGGGTGCAGCTCAAATGGATGGTGCTATTCTTGTTGTATCAGGTGCTGATGGCCCTATGCCACAAACAAAAGAACACTTATTATTAGCTAAACAAGTAGGTGTTCCTCATATTGTTGTTTTTTTAAATAAAGAAGATCAAGTAGACGATGCTGAATTATTAGAGTTAGTTGAATTCGAAGTTGAAGAAACACTTGATGCTTATGATTTTTCGAGTAAATCAGTACCCATTGTAAAAGGTTCCGCTTTACTAGCACTAGAAGCGCTAATTCAAAACACTGATGTTTCTGATAATGAGTGGGTTAATAAAATTTATAAGTTAATGGAAGAAGTTGATAATTGTATTCCAACTCCTCAACGTGAAACAGACAAAACATTCTTAATGGCAGTAGAAGATGTATTCTCTATTACTGGTCGTGGGACTGTTGCAACTGGACGTGTTGAACGTGGTGTTTTAAAAACAGGTGAAACAGTAGATCTTGTTGGTTTAGGAGATACAAAAAATGTAACAGTTACTGGATTAGAAATGTTTCAGAAAACTTTAGATGAAACAGTTGCAGGAGATAATGTAGGTGTATTACTTCGAGGTATTCAAAAAGATGAAATTCAACGAGGTATGGTAATAGCTGCCCCAAATTCAATTGAACCACATACAAAATTTGAAGCGCAAGTTTATGTTTTAACAAAAGATGAAGGTGGTCGTCACACTCCATTTTTCCCAGGTTATCGACCTCAATTCTATGTTAGAACAACTGATGTTACAGGTAAAATTGAAAATTTTACAGCAGATGATGGATCTGAAACAAAAATGGTAATCCCAGGAGATCGAGTAAAAATGGTTGTTGAATTAATTCAACCTATTGCTATTGAAGACAATATGCGTTTTGCAATTCGTGAAGGAGGTCGTACTGTTGGTGCTGGTGTAGTTTCTAAAATTTTAGAATAATTAAATAAAAAAATGAAATTAAATAAATTAATTAAAGACATTGAATCAGATTATTTAAAATTAGATTTACCTTCATTTAAAACTGGAAATACTGTTTCAATTGATGTTTTAATACAAGAAGGTAATAAAAAACGAATTCAATCTTATAGTGGTAAAATAATATCACAGCATTTAGCTGGTTTAAATTCAACTATTACAGTTAGAAGATTGTCAAAAGGTATAGGGATTGAAAGAATTTTTCCAATTCATTCACCAGATATTAAATCAATAAATCTAATTGAAAAATAAAAACAAAAAATAAAAAACAACAAATAAAAAACAATAAATTTGTTGTTTTTTATTTTAATTATTAATATAATAATATTACAATTATTTTTTTGTAATAAAAAGCCTTCTTAACTCAATTGGTAGAGTATCGGTCTTGTAAACCGAAGGTTAGCGGTTCGACTCCGCTAGAAGGCTAATTAATTGAATTAAAAACAATTTTATATATTATTATTGATAAAGACAGATCTTTATTATTTAATAAAAATATTAGATATATACTAATACCTATTAAGACTTTATAATATTGTAAATTAGTATATAATCTATCATTTATTTTTTTAGTAAATGATAGAGTTTTATTTTAATATTTTTTTATTATAATAAATATTGATTTCATTAAATTTTTATTATAATAAAAATAGTGATTACTTATTTTAATTAAAACTTAATTTATAATTAAGTTAATTTGAAAAAACTATTTATAAAGATTTATAATTTTATAAATATTATTAACTATTTAATTTATTTTTTAAATAAATAGTTAATTAAAACATGATAAATATATTTTTAAATTAGGAGATTTTCAATATGACTATCGCAATCGGTAAGTCAGAAGAAAAACGTGGATTATTCGACGTAATGGATGACTGGTTACGCCGTGACCGCTTCGTTTATGTTGGTTGGTCAGGTTTATTACTATTACCTTGTGCATATTTTGCATTAGGGGGTTGGTTAACAGGTATTACATTTGTTACATCATGGTATAGCCACGGGTTAGCAAGTTCATTCTTAGAAGGTTGTAACTTTTTAACAGCTGCTGTATCAACACCGCCAAACTCTATGGGTCACTCATTATTATTATTATGGGGTCCTGAAGCTCAAGGTGAGTTCACACGTTGGTGTCAATTAGGTGGTCTTTGGACTTTTGTTGCATTACATGGAGCTTTTGCTTTAATCGGATTTATGTTACGACAATTTGAAATTGCACGTGCTGTTAAAATTCGTCCATACAACGCAATTGCTTTCTCAGCACCTATCGCTGTTTTCGTATCAGTTTTCCTTATTTATCCTTTAGGTCAATCTGGATGGTTTTTTGCTCCAAGTTTTGGTGTTGCTGCAATTTTCCGTTTCATTTTATTTTTCCAAGGATTCCATAACTGGACATTAAACCCATTCCATATGATGGGTGTTGCAGGTGTATTAGGAGCAGCATTATTATGTGCAATTCATGGTGCTACTGTAGAAAATACAATTTTTGAAGATGGTGACGGTGCAAACACATTCCGTGCATTTAATCCTACGCAAGCGGAAGAAACGTACTCAATGGTTACAGCAAACCGTTTCTGGTCTCAAATTTTTGGTGTTGCTTTCTCTAACAAACGTTGGCTTCACTTCTTTATGTTATTTGTACCAGTAACAGGTTTATGGATGAGTGCATTAGGTGTAGTAGGTTTAGCATTAAACTTACGTGCATATGATTTTGTTTCTCAAGAAATTCGTGCCGCTGAAGATCCAGAATTTGAAACTTTCTATACGAAAAATCAATTATTAAATGAAGGTATTCGTGCATGGATGGCTGCTCAAGATCAACCACATGAAACATTAGTATTCCCAGAGGAGGTATTACCACGTGGAAACGCTCTTTAATGGAAGTCTTAGTGTAGGTGGTCGTGATCAAGAGTCAACTGGTTTTGCTTGGTGGGCTGGAAATGCTCGTTTAATTAACTTATCTGGAAAATTATTAGGTGCACACGTTGCTCATGCTGGATTAATTGTTTTTTGGGCTGGTGCTATGAATTTATTTGAAGTAGCTCACTTTATTCCTGAAAAACCTATGTATGAACAAGGTCTAATTTTATTACCACACTTAGCCACATTAGGTTATGGTGTAGGTCCTGGTGGTGAAGTAGTTGATACTTTTCCATATTTTGTTTCAGGTGTTCTTCATTTAATTTCATCAGCTGTTTTAGGTTTTGGTGGTATCTACCACTCATTAATTGGGCCAGAAACATTAGAAGAATCTTTTCCATTTTTTGCTTATGTTTGGAAAGATAAAAATAAAATGTCAACTATTTTAGGTATCCATTTAATTATTCTTGGTATCGGTGCTTGGTTACTTGTTTGGAAAGCAATGTATTTTGGCGGCGTATATGATACTTGGGCTGTTGGTGGTGGTGATGTTCGTGTCATTACAAACCCAACAATAAACCCAGCTATTATTTTTGGATACATATTAAAATCACCATTTGGTGGTGATGGTTGGATTGTTAGTGTTGATAACATGGAAGATATTATTGGTGGCCATATTTGGATTGGTACTTTAGAAATCTTCGGCGGTATTTGGCATATTTTAACTAAACCTTGGGCTTGGGCACGTCGTGCTTTTGTATGGTCTGGAGAAGCATATTTATCATATAGTTTAGCTGCTATTTCTTTAATGGGATTCATCGCATGTTGTATGTCTTGGTTCAATAATACAGCTTATCCTAGTGAATTTTATGGTCCTACGGGTCCTGAAGCATCTCAGTCTCAAGCATTTACTTTTTTAGTTCGTGACCAACGTTTAGGTGCTAATGTAGCATCAAGTCAAGGTCCTACGGGTCTAGGTAAGTATTTAATGCGTTCACCAACAGGAGAAATTATTTTTGGTGGTGAAACAATGCGTTTTTGGGATTTCCGTGGCCCTTGGTTAGAGCCTTTACGTGGTCCAAACGGTTTAGATTTAAATAAACTTAAAAATGATATTCAACCATGGCAAGAACGTCGTGCAGCTGAATATATGACTCACGCTCCATTAGGTTCATTAAACTCTGTAGGAGGTGTAGCTACTGAAATTAACGCAGTTAACTTCGTTTCTCCACGTTCATGGTTAGCTTGTTCACATTTCGTATTAGGTTTCTTCTTCTTCGTTGCTCATCTTTGGCATGCTGGTCGTGCTCGTGCAGCAGCAGCTGGTTTTGAAAAAGGAATCGATCGTGATAATGAACCTGCATTATCAATGAAACCTTTAGACTAATTTATAATTTACTTAATAATTATAAATTATATTTTAACTAAAATATAATTTATAATTATTAAATAAATTGTAAATAAAAAAAATAATTTAAATAAATTAAATAAGTTTTAATACTATTTTTATTATAATTAATATTGGCTTAATTATATTTTAATATTTAAACGATTAAATATAAATGATAGTATAGATATTAAATATAACTTATTAAAATACTTAAACAAAAACTAAACTATAGTATAAAACTATTCAATTAAAAAATAAATATAAATTAAAAAAATATAAACTTAAGTTAAATCTGAACCAAAATAAAATTATTTTATAGATTTTATTGAACAGTTTATAAATTTTTATCATAAAAACTGTTTAGTATTAGAAATTAGACTATTTCATATTTTTATACTATAATAATTATTATAAATATCGTAAATATTAGTTTTATCATATTGTTTTAATAAATTTTTTAATTGACTAAAACAATTAAATAAGTTATAATTATTTAAAAGATTATTAAAAGCCTACTTAGCTCAGTTGGTTAGAGCATCCGTCTCATACGCGGAATGTCACTAGTTCAAATCTAGTAGTAGGCAATAAATTATTATTTTGACTTAAAAAAATATATTTATTATAATAATATAAAAATAGGGGTTGTAGTTCAATTGGTTAGAGCACTACCCTGTCACGGTAGAAGTTGCGGGTTCGAGTCCCGTCAGCCCCGAGTTTATTACAAAATACTATTATAATAAATAAATATAATAGTTTATTACAAAATACTATTATAATAAATAAATATAATAGTAAAATATTATTATTCTATATTACAATGTAAATAATACAATGTAAATAATATTAATTAAATAATATATAATTAGAAATTATTTGGTCCCTTATATTTATTATATAATAATTATTAAGTAAAAATAATAGTATTAAAAATAAAATTATGAGTTGAATTACTTGTTTTTATTTATTATAAATAATAAATAAACTCCTTTTAACTATAATAGTTAAAAATAAAATAAAAATTTTTTATTTTAAAAAATTATATTTATTAAGTAGTTAATTATTTAATTAATTAATATAAAAGAAATATGGCAACAACAAAATTTCCAAAATTTAGCCAGGGGCTAGCAAACGATCCTACAACTCGTCGTATTTGGTTTGGGATTGCTACAGCACATGATTTTGAAAGTCATGATGGTATGACTGAAGAAAATTTATATCAAAAAATTTTTGCTTCACATTTTGGTCAATTAGCAATTATTTTTTTATGGACTTCAGGTAACTTATTTCATGTTGCTTGGCAAGGTAATTTTGAACAATGGGTTCAAAATCCATTAAATATTCGCCCAATTGCTCATGCAATTTGGGATCCGCACTTCGGACAACCCGCGGTTGAAGCATTTACACGAGGAGGAGCTTCAGGCCCTGTAAATATTGCAACATCAGGAGTATATCAATGGTGGTATACAATTGGGATGAGAACAAATCAAGATTTATATGTTGGTTCTATTTTTTTATCTCTAGCTGCAACAGCATTTCTATTTGCAGGTTGGCTTCATTTACAACCTAAATTTCAACCAGGCTTAAGTTGGTTTAAAAACGCAGAGTCGCGTTTAAACCACCATTTATCAGGTTTATTTGGGGTTAGTTCTTTAGCTTGGACAGGTCATTTAGTTCACGTAGCTATTCCTGCAGCACGTGGAGAACGAGTTGGATGGGATAATTTCTTAACAACATTACCACATCCACAAGGACTAACACCTTTCTTTACAGGTAATTGGGCTGCGTATGCAGAAAATCCAGATACTGGTAATCATATTTTTGGTACTGCTTCAGGTTCAGGAACAGCTATTTTAACTTTTTTAGGTGGCTTTCATCCACAAACACAAAGTTTATGGTTGTCAGATATGGCACACCACCATTTAGCAATCGCTGTTTTATTTATTGTAGCAGGTCATATGTATCGTACTAACTTTGGTATTGGTCATAGTATGCGTCAAATTTTAGAAGCACATACTCCACCAGCAGGTGGTCTTGGTGCTGGTCATAAAGGATTATATGATACAGTAAATAATTCATTACATTTCCAGTTAGGATTAGCTTTAGCATCAGTAGGTACCATTTGTTCATTAGTGGCTTAAGATTGGGTCACCTGTAATTTTAAAAATTCAGATAATAAACTTCGCTATATGCTGGAACCATCTGTTATTCTTTTGGTCCTAACTTAACATTAATAGTTAGGTAAAATCCAAAAGTAGGATAAATCAGCAGGAAACTTAATTTTAATTAAAAATATGAAAAAACAATTAAAGCGTTCGGCTATAAGCCAACCCTCGACTATAGGATCCTCAGAGACTACACGCGAAGCACCTTTACATTTAAATAAAAATTTTTTTTTTGACAATTATTTTAAAAATTTTAAACCTGAACATATTAAATCAAATGATTCTTTATTTCTTCAATGGTTTATTGGTTTTACCGAAGGAGATGGTTCATTTATTGCATCAAATAGAAGATGTTACTTTATAATTAATCAAAAAGATATAAAAATACTTTATAAAATTAAAAATAATTTGGGTTTTGGTCAAGTTTTCAAATATACGCAAAATAAAAAAATATATGGACGTTATATTGTTGAAGACCAAAAAAATTGTGAGAGAATAGCACATATTTTTAACGGGAATTTAGTATTATTAAAAACAAATAAACGTTTCGAAAGTTGGATAAAACAATTGAATATAAAACCTTTAAATACTAGAGGATATATATGTTTAAATAATAGCTGGTTATCCGGATTTATTGATGCTGAAGGTTGCTTTTATGCAAGAGTTCGTAAATTAAAAACTATGAAACTTGGCTATAAAGTAGAACAAAAATTTATAATTAATCAAAAAGGAGAACTCGATTTATTCTATTGTTTAAAAAAATTATTTTCTAGCAACTCCAATATTCAACAAATAATTTGCAAACAAAAACAAACTGATAATATTTATTATAAAATAGAATTAAGTAGCTTTTTATCAAATACAATATTATTGAATTATTTAAACAATTTTCCTTGTAAAGGTAATAAAAATTTAAATATTGTTATTTATAAACGTTTATATGGTTATATCGAAAGAAAAGAACATTTAACAATAATGGGTTTAAAAAAAATTAAAATATTATGTAAAAAATTAAACAAATATAATAAAGGTGAAGATATAGTCCACGTAAAATAATATTATTTTTGTATTAAAAAGTATTATTTTATTTGCAACACATGTATTCACTACCTCCTTATGCATTTTTAGCACAGGATTTTACAACTCAAGCTTCTTTATATACACATCATCAATATATTGCAGGTTTTATTTTATGTGGTGCCTTTGCTCATGGAGCAATATTCTTTATTCGTGATTATGATCCAGAAGCAAATAAAGGAAATGTTTTAGCGCGTATGTTAGAACATAAAGAAGCAATTATTTCACACTTAAGTTGGGTTACATTATTTTTAGGATTCCATACTTTAGGTCTTTATGTTCATAATGATGTAATGCAAGCCTTCGGTACACCTGAAAAACAAATATTAATTGAACCTGTTTTTGCTCAGTGGATTCAAGCTTCACACGGTAAAACTGCATATGGTTTTGATTTATTATTATCTCAACCAAATAGTGTAGCTTATTCAGCTGGACAAAGTTTATGGCTACCTGGTTGGTTAGAAGCAATTAATAGTAATACTAATACTTTATTTTTAACAATTGGTCCTGGTGATTTCTTAGTGCATCACGCCATTGCTTTAGGTTTACATACAACAACATTAATTTTAGTTAAAGGAGCTTTAGACGCTCGTGGTTCAAAATTAATGCCTGATAAAAAAGATTTTGGTTATAGTTTCCCTTGTGACGGTCCAGGCCGTGGTGGAACATGTGATATTTCAGCATGGGATGCTTTTTATCTAGCAGTATTTTGGATGTTAAACACAATTGGTTGGGTAACATTCTACTTCCACTGGAAACATTTAGGAATTTGGCAAGGAAACGTAAACCAATTTAATGAATCATCAACTTATTTAATGGGTTGGTTACGTGATTATTTATGGTTAAACTCATCACAATTAATTAATGGTTATAATCCATTTGGTATGAATAGTTTATCTGTATGGGCTTGGATGTTCTTATTTGGACATTTAATCTATGCTACAGGTTTCATGTTCTTAATTTCATGGCGTGGTTATTGGCAAGAATTAATTGAAACATTAGTTTGGGCTCATGAACGTACACCAATTGCAGCTTTAATTCGTTGGAAAGATAAACCTGTTGCTCTTTCAATTGTTCAAGCTCGTTTAGTAGGTTTAGCTCACTTTAGTGCTGGATATATTTTAACATATGCCGCATTTTTAATTGCATCAACATCTTCAAAATTTGGTTAATTTATATTTTTATTATATATATTTACTAAAAAATAATTTTATAAGGTTAAAATAGAATGGAAGTAAACGTTTTAGGTCTTATTGCAGTAGCTTTATTTATTTTAATTCCCACATCTTTTTTATTAATTCTTTATGTAAAAACAGCAAGTGCGAATGAAAACTAAAATTGACAATTATTATAATTTTATATTATATTTATAATATAAAATTATAATAATTGTAAAAGTATATAAAAAGGCGGCTGTAGCCAAGTGGTAAGGCATCAGATTGTGACTTTGATATTCGCGGGTTCAAATCCCGTCAGTCGCCCAACTCAAATTTAAAATATAAATTATTTATATTTGAAAATAATGAATTTATTAATTATAATAATTAATTATTAGGAAAGGTGGCAGAGTGGTTGAATGCTTCGGTTTTGAAAACCGGCGTACTTTCACGAGTACCGAGGGTTCGAATCCCTCCCTTTCCGAAACATCAATTAACAAACAAACTAATTATTTTTAATAAGTTAATTAATAACCATAGTCTATTAGTAAAGATATAGCTATAATAAAAGAATTTCATTTAAAGTAAAGTATAGTTAAGAATTGTAATTTTAAAAACTATTTATATTTATTTATAAAAATTAAAAGCTTCTTTTTAGTACCCCTTTTAGTAACAAATATATTATTTATACTAACATAACAAATAAAAAAATAATTTTATTTTTTAAGTTATAAACTATTAAAATTAGTATAATTTTAAATTGTTCCATTTATATATGCTAATTGTTTTTTATTATATTTATATATTTCTAATGTTCCATTTATATATGCTAATTGTTTTTTATTATATTTATATAAGTATTTGCTCTTCGAGGGACTCGAACCCTCACGCGTAAAGCACTGGTTCCTAAAACCAGCGTGTCTACCAATTCCACCAGAAGAGCTAATTTAATTATTATTAAAATTTATTAGGTTTCATTTAAATAAAACCTAATAAATTTTAATAAATTTAATAAAAAAACACAATATATCTAATTAACTAAATTATTAATTAATAATTTAACGGTTACTTAATAAATCAGTTAAACCTTCTTTTAAAAGACCTTCTGCTTCTTCATTTAATGCGTTTGTTTCACGAATTAATTCACCATATTTTGATTTATTTGTTGATAAATATTGACGTAATTCAACTAAGAATGAACGTACCTCATTCACAGGAAGATTATCTAAATAACCATTTGTACCAGCATATATAGTAGTTACTTGATCTTCTAATGATAATGGTGATGATTGTGGTTGTTTTAAAATTTCACGTAAACGTTGACCACGAGCTAATTGCTTCTGTGTTGCTTGATCTAAATCAGAAGCAAATTGAGAAAAAGCTTCTAATTCAGCAAATTGCGCTAACTCTAATTTTAATTTACCAGCAACTTGTTTCATAGCTTTTGGTTGAGCGGCTGAACCTACACGGGAAACAGAAATACCTACATTAATAGCAGGACGTATACCGGAATTAAAAATATCTCCTGAAAGGAAAATTTGACCGTCTGTAATTGAAATTACATTTGTTGGAATATACGCTGATACATCACCTTCTTGAGTTTCAACAATTGGTAAAGCTGTCATACTTCCACTACCTAATTGATCACTTAATTTAGCTGCACGTTCTAATAAACGTGAATGTAAATAGAAAACATCTCCAGGAAAAGCTTCACGACCAGGTGGACGACGAAGTAATAATGACATTTCACGATAAGCTTGAGCTTGTTTTGATAAATCATCATAAATAATTAATGTATGACGACCTTTATACATAAAGTATTCTGCAAGTGATGCACCTGTATAAGGAGCTAAGTATTGTAAAGTTGCAGGTGAATCAGCAGTAGCTGCAACAATAATTGTATAATCCATACAACCTCGTTCTTCTAAGGTATTTACTACTTGAGCAATTGAAGCAGCTTTTTGACCAATTGCAACATAAACACAAACAACATCTTTACCTTTTTGGTTAATAATTGTATCAAGAGCAACCGCTGTTTTACCAGTTTGTCTGTCTCCAATAATTAATTCTCGTTGCTAAAGAGTTTTATATATAAATATTTTATATAACTCTTAAGGACTATATCTTTAACAAAGACCCTAAATTTATAACTAAAAAATAGATTAAAAATTATATTTAAACCAAGATTTACAAAAAAATAACCAAGTTTTATATTCCACAGTATCTAAATCTTTTAAATGATATTTCAATTTTTTATAATAAAAATATTTTAAACTCAATCTAATACGATGCATTTTTGAGGATTTTAAAGGATAGTTTTTTAAAATTTCATATAAAATATAAAACTCTTCATAGCTTTTAATAGTCCAATGATATTGATCTTTTGGTTTTTTATTTGCAAAGTTTTTTTTTTCAACGTAAATAGTCCCTAAATTATAAGAGTTTTTAATAAGCAACAATGGTTCTGTATATATACTTGTAATTTTAAGATATATTTGATTAAAACCTCTTGATTGACTTAATCTAACTATTTTACCTTCTTTGCCATGTTTCTGGGAGGCAATATTACTCGTTTTAGAAATAGATATAGAAATAGTTCCATCAGAATCAATTAAACCTGTAAGATAAGCATCTGTAATTTTAAGTTTAGAAATAGATTTTTTTATTTTAATATTTAAAATTTCGCATACTCTTTCAAATTGTCTTAAACGAACTGGATTATGTAATTTACCATTTATTTTATAAACAATAGTTTGAATAATTAAATGAGCTTTAACTCTATATCTAAAACTATTTGATCCACTTCTCGGTTTTATAGAACCTCCCTTTAATTTATTTTTTATGCTATTTAAAATTTCTACATCAAAAATAGAAGTTGTTACCTCAAAACTGACTTCGTTTTTTTTATTAATATAAAAACAACCGTCACCATCAATAACTCCTGCAAACCATTGGTCCCATTTTAAAATATCGTTTTTTTTAGTCATAGTCATAGTTATGGTTTTTATTAGGAAACGTATAGTCTCTGAGGTTCCTAATTGCTTTTTAAAAGCTTTCGTTACCTGCTGATTGTCAGATTAAAATAAAAGTTTTAACATCAGAAAGATACATTGCTCTCTAAGTATTTTATTTTACTATATTTATATTATTTTTTATAAAAATAATATAAGTTTAACTAAGTTCCAGCATATAGTTTCCTGCATTAATAATTAGTTACTACTAATAGTTAAAGGGCCAACATTGACCTCGTCCAATAGGAATCATTGCATCAACAGCAACTAACCCTGTTTGTAAAGGCTCATGTACTGAACGACGAGAGATAATACCTGGCGCTGGTGATTCAATTAATCGAGTTTCTGTAGCTTCAATATCACCTTTACCATCAATCGGACGAGCTAAAGAATTTAAAACACGTCCTAAACATTTGTCAGAAACAGGAATTTGAGCAATTTTACCTGTAGCAACAACAGAGGAACCTTCTTGTATGGCTAAACCTTCACCCATTAGTACAGCACCAACATTTTTTGATTCTAAATTTAATGCAATACCAACAGTACCGTCTTCAAAATCTAATAGTTCACCGGCCATTGCTTTCTCTAACCCATAAATACGGGCAATTCCATCACCAACTTGAAAAACAGTTCCTACATTAACTACTCGCATGTCTTCATTGTATTGAGCAATTTGACGTCGAATAACACTACTAATTTCGTGTGCTTTAATTGTATATGCCATTTTTGTACTCCTATTATTTTACTTTTTAAGTAAAATGATACTAATTTTTTCTGTTTTATTATAAAAAGGAAAAACAACCTATTTTTAAATTATTTAGTTAAAAAACTATAAATGTATTTATATTTAATTAAAAGAATATTTTTTAATAGAAGTATATTTATTAATTTTAACTTTATTTACCCAAGGATGAAATGTTTTTGATTTCATTTGAGCTTTTAATTGATCTCGAACTTGTTTTAGAGATAACAATACAATTTGTTGTGAAATTTGTTGAATTGCCTTTTGTTGTTGTAGGCGAATTGCTGATTGTCTTGTTTCTTTTAAACGAGCTATTTCTTCTTCTGCTTGCTCAATACATAAAGTTTTTTCACGTTCAGCAGCAATTAAACCCTGTTCTCGAATCTCATTAGCTTTTATTTTTGCGTTTTCTAATTGTGAAATTGCCTGATCCATTTTTTCTTGAATTTCTTGGGCACGGGCATCAGCTGCACAGATATTTTGTAAAATTTTTTTTTTACGATTTTCTAATAACTCACGTATAGCATCACCAACAAAAGTAACAACAATTGCAATAACAACTGCTAAATTTATAACGTTTGTTTCTAATATATTCGTATTAATACCAAAACCATGACCAAAAAATATACAATTTATTTCTATTAAATTCAT